GTCCAGAATATTTGTCGGACAGACGCTAATTTTTTTCTGTCGCGCTCAAGTAACTAAAGAATACCCTTTTACCAGCAAGATTGTCAACCCCCTAAAGAAAAAATAGTTTCACAAGACAGTTACGACGAGTAAAGTAAGCTTCTAGTCACTTTGTTCACTGTTATCCACAGACTCAGATATAATTTTTAACCTAACAAAGCTACTAGGTTAAAATATCTGCACCTTATTTTCAGATACCATAACAAAGTCATTAAACGTCGAAAGGTAAGGTAACGCTATAGTAATGACTATAACGAAAATTATAAAGTCGCATTAATCATTGTAGTATTAGAGATATCATAATTAATACTCATTTTAAGAATAGTTTGCTTAGCTTACTTTTTAAGATGATACGTAGACAGGAGATCTCAGGCAATTGGATAACCAAAAAGAAAAAATACTTGTAGTAGACGATGAAACAAGCATAAGAAGAATTTTAGAAACACGACTATCTATGATCGGTTACGATGTTATTAGCGCTTCGGATGGAGAAGAGGCATTAATACTATTCAGGAAAGAATACCCAAGCTTAGTGGTACTAGACGTAATGATGCCCAAATTAGATGGTTACGGAGTTTGTCAAGAACTAAGAAAAGAATCTGACGTACCAATCATCATGCTGACCGCACTAGGTGATGTATCAGACAGAATTACTGGATTAGAACTTGGAGCTGATGACTATGTAGTAAAGCCATTTTCTCCAAAAGAACTAGAAGCAAGGATTCGGTCAGTGCTTCGGAGAGTGGATAAGATAACACTCAACCCGGGTATTCCGAGTTCTGGTATAATACACATAGGTTTTCTCAAGGTAGATACGAACAAAAGACAAGTCTATAAAAACAATGAGAGGGTGAGATTAACTGGGATGGAATTCAGTTTATTAGAGCTGCTCGTTAGTAGGGCTGGAGACCCTTTCTCTAGAGCCTCTATCTTGCAGGACGTTTGGGGTTACACCCCTGAAAGACATGTAGATACTCGAGTTGTTGACGTACACATATCGAGATTGCGTGCTAAGCTAGAAGATGACCCAAGTAATCCAGACTTAATACTAACAGCTAGAGGAACTGGATATTTATTCCAGAGAATTACTGAGGTTAGTAAACCTTAGTTGACCAACATTACCTAGCTTCACTAAGGTATAGTCAACTTAGAGAACTAGGAATACATTATACTCGTATTTACGATTTTTATATTACGGTTACTTTATAATAGTCTAACTGACAAGAAAAGTAACGAAGCCCGATGAGATAAATCGGATGCTATATACTTACAAAATTTGCTCTGGAGAGTATAATTATGACCATAGCAATTGGACAAGAGAAAAGCCGCGGCAGGTTTGATCTAATTGATGACTGGGTTAAGAGAGATCGATTCGTATTTGTCGGATGGTCGGGACTACTTCTATTTCCATGTGCATACCTTTCTCTAGGTGGATGGCTTACGGGAACAACATTCGTAACATCGTGGTACACTCATGGGTTAGCTAGCTCTTACCTGGAAGGATGCAACTTTCTGACAGCCGCAGTATCTACACCGGCTAATAGTATGGGCCATTCGTTGCTACTGCTTTGGGGTCCTGAAGCTCAAGGAGATTTCACTCGATGGTGCCAGATAGGCGGATTGTGGGCTTTTATAGCATTACACGGCTCGTTTGGTTTGATAGGATTTTGCCTTCGACAATTTGAAATTGCTAGACTAGTAGGGATAAGACCTTACAATGCTATAGCATTCTCTGGACCTATCGCAGTTTTTGTATCCGTATTCTTGATGTATCCTTTGGGGCAAGCTAGCTGGTTCTTCGCACCTAGCTTTGGTGTGGCAGCTATATTCAGGTTCTTACTATTTCTTCAAGGTTTTCACAACTGGACTCTAAACCCGTTCCACATGATGGGTGTAGCAGGAATACTTGGTGGAGCTCTGCTTTGTGCTATACACGGAGCGACTGTACAAAATACACTTTTTGAAGATGGCGATGCTGCTGATACATTTAGAGCATTTACACCTACTCAGTCAGAAGAAACATATTCAATGGTAACAGCTAACAGATTCTGGTCACAGATATTTGGAGTAGCCTTTTCCAACAAAAGATGGCTTCATTTCTTCATGCTATTTGTTCCTGTGACGGGTCTGTGGACTAGTGCTTTTGGGATTGTTGGTCTTGCTCTTAACCTAAGAGCATACGATTTCGTCTCACAAGAACTGAGAGCTGCTGAAGATCCTGAATTCGAAACTTTTTATACAAAGAATATCTTACTGAACGAAGGTATCCGTTCGTGGATGGCTGCACAGGATCAACCTCACGAAAACTTTATATTCCCTGAGGAGGTTTTACCACGTGGAAACGCCCTTTAATAGTAATGCAAGTGTTGGCGGAAGAGATCTAGAGTCGACTGGATTTGCCTGGTGGTCGGGTAATGCTAGACTGATTAACGTTTCGGGTAAGCTACTAGGTGCCCACGTAGCGCACGCCGGCGTGATGGTTTTCTGGACAGGTGCAATGACATTGTTTGAAGTTGCACATTTTGTCCCAGAAAAACCACTGTACGAACAAGGATTTATATTAATCCCTCACCTAGCTACATTAGGGTGGGGGGTAGGACCTGGTGGCGAGATAAACAACATATACCCTTACTTCGTAGTGGGTGTGTTACACCTAATATCCTCTGCAGTCCTGGGTTTCGGTGGACTTTACCACTCGCTTATAGGCCCAGATACACTAGAAGAGTCTTTTCCATTCTTTGGCTATGATTGGAGAGATAAGAATAAGATGACGACGATCCTTGGCATCCATCTTATACTACTAGGAATTGGATGTTTTCTTCTGGTAATTAAGGCTCTGTTCGTTGGAGGAGTATACGATACATGGGCACCTGGAGGGGGAGATGTAAGGTTCATCAATAATCCCACACTTAACCCACTAGTAATCTTCGGGTACGTCTTCAAATCTCCATTTGGAGGTGACGGCTGGGTTGTAAGCGTAGATAATATGGAAGATCTAATTGGAGGCCACGTGTGGCTTGGAGTCATTTGTATCGCAGGTGGAATCTGGCACATACTAACTAAACCATTTGCTTGGGCGAGAAGAGCATTCGTGTGGTCTGGTGAAGCTTATTTATCATACAGCTTAGGAGCCCTTTCAATCATGGGCCTAACAGCATCTAACTTTGTGTGGTACAACAATACAGCCTATCCAAGTGAATTTTACGGACCAACAGGTCCAGAAGCATCACAAGCACAAGCATTCACATTCTTAGTTAGAGATCAGAGGCTTGGAGCAAACGTAGCATCAGCACAAGGCCCTACAGGACTCGGCAAATATCTAATGCGATCTCCTAGTGGAGAAATCATATTTGGTGGAGAAACGATGCGTTTCTGGGACCTGCGCGCGCCTTGGGTAGAACCGCTTAGAGGACCAAATGGCTTAGATCTAAATAAGGTGAAAAACGATATCCAGCCATGGCAGGAGAGAAGAGCTGCTGAATATATGACGCACGCACCACTAGGATCTCTTAACTCTGTGGGCGGTGTTGCGACCGAAATTAATTCCGTGAACTATGTTTCTCCGAGAAGTTGGCTCACAACATCACACTTCTTCCTTGGATTCTTCTTATTTATTGGACATCTATGGCATGCAGGTAGAGCAAGAGCTGCTGCCGCAGGGTTCGAGAAGGGGATCAATCGCGAGAACGAAGCAGTACTGTCAATGAGACCATTGGACTAGTAATGATAAAATTGAAAAGATTGATGTGAAACTAAAAACTACCTGTGTAAACAGGTAGTTTTTTTTTGTACTCCATTAAATAATAAGGTAAAATTCAGGGAAATTACAAACATCAAGGATACATGTTTTATTTCTTATAAATATAACTATCTTATACTTCAGAAGACATAAATAATTAGACGGTGTGATATAGTTGTTATTGAAGTATTATATTTCGAAAATCTAAATCATCAGCACTATTGCTCAATATGCCTATTAATATATATAGTATAAAACATCCATTAGTACTGCATTGGACTAGTTGCTTGTCAAACCCATCTCTGAAAACAATCGACTCATCTGGCTTATTAAACAAATTAGGTCTGGCACTGATATACGAATTAACGAGAAAAAGTCTAGATAGCAATCATTTGTACATAAAATATGTAGATTACTTTCACGATATTCACCTCATCGTTAATGACAAAATTTGCTTTGTTTGCAGCGATCTAAAGATCTTACAAGTACTTGGCAAGGATATTACATATCTTATACCAAATATCTTCAACTATACTGTTCCGCTGTTCCTTGGTGATGGATCTTGGCACATAGCACCAAATAACCAGCTGTTACCAGAAGATATATCCAATTACAACATGATAGTTTTCGAGGAGGAACTTCATAACTCTAAAATTTCTGTAATTATTAGCCATCTGCTGGAGCAAAACGTACCATTTAGTAAAATACACTTGTGCTGTATTATTTGTAACCGCAATGAACTGGAAAAGTTGAACGTCCAATATCCGAATATCAGTATTTACACATGTATCATGAATAAAGAATCAGCTTACTTACAGAAATTGAGATAGTATAATCAAAATACAGCTGATCCATCTCGTGACAGAAGTATCATAATCCCATTATTATAAGAATATAAATTAATATGAATATTGTTACTAACTCTTTTAATCTTGTTTTTACATCAATAGCAAGCTTTTCAGAAATTTATTTAATACTTTTACTTCTTAAATTATCTTTAGCATGGTTTCCTACAGTCAACTGGTACACGGAACCATTTTGTTCACTTAACCGGCTTACAGATCCATACTTAAGACTTTTTAGAGGTACTATACCAATGATTTTTGGCATGGATATATCACCAATGCTAGGCATTATTTTTTTACAGTGTTTAATGGTCATATTTAATAATGTAAGATTGGAAACTATTTCATAGTAAGACTAAAACCTTTCCGTTTATGGTATTGACTTATATAGTTCAAGATATGTATTAATATATGCTATAATGGATCCTACAATATTAAAACTACCAAAGTTATGTTAAAGATTAGACTTAAACGATATGGGCGGAAAAAAAGTCCGAGCTATAGAATAGTTGTAATAGATAGTAGAAAAAGACGCGATGGACGTCCTTTAGAAGAATTAGGATTTCATAATTCCTTGACCAACGAAACGACGTTAGATTTAAAGAAGATGTCATTGTATACTAGTAATGGTGCTCAGACAAGCAAGACAGTACAGTTTATATATAACAAAGCTATTCGAGGAGAACCAGCATAAAGTATTTTGTTAATACCAATAAATATTCAACTTACATTAGGGGGATTCTAAATTGTCTAAATTTACACTTAAGGTATTATGGTTAGAAAACAATATAGCCATTGCGATAGATCAAATTGTTGGAAAAGGAAACAGTCCACTAACATCTTATTTTTTTTGGCCAAGGAATGATGCTTGGGAACACTTAAAAGCAGAATTAGAATCTAAGCCATGGATTTCTGAAACTGACAGAATTCATTTACTAAATCAAGCAACAGAAGTAATTAACTACTGGCAGGAGGAAGGTAAGAATAATTCCATTTCTAAAGCACAAAGTAAATTTCCTGAGTTTTCTTTTTCTGGAAGTCACTAAATGCTATAATATTTAGTCAAATAGTTTATTTAGCACTAATGTTTTTCAATAAAGTTGACATGACTTCCAAACTTTTTCTCTACCACAACTACGACATTCTTTTAATGTCGATACAGTCATTAGATCCACACGCGCTAGATAACCTGGCCTGTAAATCATCTAATTTAAATATTCTTGAAATGTTTATTTTTAGAACAAACAGCATTATGAAATATACAAATACGTCATATTCAAATAAACTATACGACGCAGTAATTATCGCACATGATTTATCTTTAGTACTCTCGAAAATTAGTATTCAACATAATGTTAATAAGATTTTGAGAGACATTGCTAAGCAAAAGAATGATGATAATTTATATTCGTTAGCAACGACTAACTATATCAGACGGTTTCAACTTAATTATAGGAAATCTTTTGAACCTTATCTAATTGGGCAGGATAAATACAGAAGTGATTACTGGATAAAAAAAATAAGTTTCATAAACTTATTTTTAATTTATAAATTATATGATCAAGACGGCTCCTATTTTGTTCTCTTTTACCTCATATACAATAATTTAAAAACCTAACAGTCAAGTTTGATAGAGTAAGTTTAACTATTTTTTTCCACATCATGTAAATTATCAACAATAATACAGTCTGTGGTTAAAATCATAGATGCAATCGAGGATGCATTTTGTAATGCTGATCTTGTCACTTTGGCCGGGTCAATGATGCCTTCTTCAAACATATTCACAAAATTAGCTGTATTAACATTGTAACCAACATCAAAGTTACATTTAGCGACTTTTTCTACTACTACCGCACCATTAGCGCCTGAATTTTCTACAATTCTTTGTAGTGGAGCAGTTAGTGCATTCTTAACTACCCGTGCTCCAATAAGCTGGTCTGAAGTTAAATTCTCGTTACACCAGGTGGATAATTTAGAAGCACAGTGCACTAAAGTCGACCCGCCACCGGGCACAATGCCTTCTTCAATTGCTGCTCTCGTGGCATTAATTGCATCTTCAAGCCTTAATTTTTTATCTTTCATTTCTGTTTCTGTAGCTGCACCAACCTTTACCACGGCAACTCCGCCAGACAACTTCGCTAATCTTTCCTGTAACTTCTCACGTTCATACGTATTTGTGCTAACCTCTAACTGTCTTTTAATTTGATCACAACGATTTTTAATAGTTCTTGCATCTCCATCGGCAATTATTGTGGTACTATCTTTAGTGACAATAACTCTGCGAGCCTGACCAAGATTATCTGTGGTTACATTATCGAGAGTTAAGCCTAAATCTTCAGAGATGACTGTACCTCCAACTAAGATTGCCATATCTTGCAACAATAACTTACGACGATCACCAAAGCCTGGTGCGCGTACTGCTACAATATTAATTACACCTCGTAATTTATTAACAATAATAGTTGCCAAAGCTTCTTTTTCTATATTTTCACATACTAATAACAGAGGTCTTCCCGATTTAGCAACTTGTTCCAGTATTGGGACTAATTCTTGCTGCACGAGAGTAATCTTTCTATCAGTTAATAGTATAAAAGGATTTTCTTGCACAACTTCCATACGGGAGGAATCAGTGACAAAGTAGGGAGAAATAAATCCTTTCTCAAAACACATTCCTTCGGTAATTTCTAGTCTAGTATCGGTAGACTTACCTTCTTCTAAGGAAATGATACCTTCACGCCCGACTTTTTCTATAGCTTCTGAAATCATAGCACCTACACTTACTTCATTACCAGCAGATATTGCTGCGACTTGAGAAATATCACGAGGATTTGTGACAGGACGTGAGTTTTCAGCTATTTGAGTTGTAACGAAACTAGTAGCCTTCTCGATCCCTTTTTTAATTTCCATTGGATTGGAGCCTGCTGCTACATTCCTCAAGCCTTGCTTAACCATAGCATGGGCTAAAACAGTTGCGGTTGTAGTTCCATCACCAGCTACATCATTAGTTTTTGACGCAGCTTGTCTTATCAATGCCACCCCAGTATTTTCTAAATGATCCTCTAGCTCTATTTCTTTTGCAATAGTAACACCATCATTTACTATTTGGGGCGCACCAAATTTTCTCTCTAGTACAACATTTCGTCCCTTGGGACCAAGAGTCACAGATACTGCTTCAGCTAATATATCCATACCTTGTTCTAAGGCTTTTCTCGCACTATCTTGGTATAAAATTTGTTTACTCATAAAAAATAACCTTGCAATAAATAGATTGATATCACTTTATAGAAATAAAAAATGCTATGTTAATATATATTTTGACGTAATAGTCTTAAGTATTTAATATATCATAAATTTTCATAGATAAAATACTTCATCGTTGCAATATTATACTTATACGATACAAAAAATGGTATAATCCTCTGGGGGCTTGTAGCTCAGTGGATTAGAGCACGTGGCTACGAACCACGGTGTCGGGGGTTCGAATCCCTCCTTGCCCGGTTAAGCTTACATAACAAGATTTTGACAAATAAATAAAAAGGATATCAATTAATGCAATCTGTTAGGGGTATGCACGATATATTGCCAGGCGAAATAAAATATTGGCAATACATATATAATGTAGCTTTAAAGATATTAGAAACAGCTAGCTATCAAGAAGTTCGTACTCCGCTTCTTGAGTCTACTTCTCTCTTTTTGAGAACTATTGGTCAAGATACAGATATCGTTAATAAAGAGATGTACAATTTCGTAGACCAAGGCAAGAGAAATCTAACCTTAAAACCTGAAGGAACTGCAAGTATAGCTCGGGCGATTGTTCAGCATAAATTATGTGAAAAACAAGCAATCCAGAAGCTATGGTACTTGGGTCCAATGTTTCGGTACGAGAGACCACAACAAGGGAGACAGAGGCAGTTTCATCAACTAGGATTGGAATGTTACGGAAGTAAAAATCCTGTAGTTGACGCTGAAATAATACACCTAGCTCAGACAATGCTACATAGCCTAAGTTGCAAAAACTTTACGGTAGAAATCAATTCGATAGGTAACAGCGAAGAAAGAGCTATTTATGCCAACAAACTAAGAGAGTATCTAAAAAAATACGAAACAGACATAGATATAGACTCACGCAGAAAACTAGAGTCCAATCCACTAAAAATTCTTGACTCTAAAAATCCAAGCGTAAAGGAAATATTATATGACGCACCAGACATACAAAATTTCCTAAAACATGAGTCTCAACAGCACTTTGAATTAGTGCAAGAGTACTTAAACAGTTTAGATATAAAATTTGAAGTAAACACAAAGTTAGTTAGAGGTCTAGATTATTATAACGACACAGTATTTGAAATTCGTAGTGCAGAGCTAGGTAATCAAGGAACAATATGCGGTGGTGGACGTTATGACAACTTAACAGAGTATTTAGGTGGCAAAAATATCCCTGCTATCGGTTGGGGAATAGGCGTTGAAAGACTGTTATTATTGGTCAAAAATAAACTTTTGATTTCCTGCCAACATCTTTGCTTTTATGTGGCAACACAAAATACAAAGAACATAGGATACAGTTTACAACTAGTGCCGCTCATGCAGAAGTTTGGATTGAAATATGAGTTAGATATTAGCGGTAGTATGCTTAGAAAACAAATACAGAAGGCTAGCAAAAGAAAAGCTATGATATGTATAATTATAGGGCAAGAGGAGGTAAACAATAAAACAATTACACTCAAGTGGCTCGATAAGAATTATCAAAATACTTACAAGATAGAAAAATTGCAAAACATGTTGCCTAAAATATACAAGGAATACGTTGACTTTAATAAAAATTACACATCACAGTTAAGCGAAGTTGCAAGTAGTTGACACGAACAACAAATCAACTGATAATATACATGGTGAACATAGACACTGGGGTGTCGCCAAGTGGTAAGGCAGCGGACTTTGACTCCGCCATTCGCAGGTTCGAATCCTCCCACCCCAGCATAATATATATTTATTTGAATATGAAGTTCAACTAGAATGTTATCATACCAAGTTAATCAAAAATAAACTATACTAATACATATATTATTGATAAGGATTATAAAGTAAATATGGCTGTTATACAATTTATAAAAGGAATCGACGAGACTGTGGTACCAGATGTAAAATTAACGCGATCTCGTGACGGTAGTACAGGCACAGCAACTTTTCGGTTTACACAACCTACTATACTTGAAGCAGGAATGGAAAGTAAGGGAGACATAACAGGAATGTATCTGTTAGATGAGGAAGGTGAACTAATTACGCGTGATGTAAATGCCAAATTTATAAACGGCAAGCCGCAAGCTATAGAATCTGTATATGTAATTAAAGACCCGGATAACTGGGACAGGTTTATGAGATTTATGGAAAGGTATGCAAATGAAAACAGTCTTTCTTTTACAAAAGCAGAGGATTAAGACGATATCGGTTAAAAAACACAATAATCACTTAAATTTAGCTTTACATGTGATAAGTGAAGGTAATTTGGTAACATGATCTTGCGTATTATATTATATACATGAATATTTCTTGGAAATGGTTAGGTGAGCTCTTAGACTTGAGAGGTATAACTCCAGACAACCTATCTGAACAATTAACTCTCTCTGGTTTTGAAGTCGAACGCGTACAGTTGAATGTCAATAGTGATACGATATTAGAGGTCAATGCAACGTCAAACAGACCAGACACAATTTTCATGGTTGGAATTGCAAGGGAAGCATCGACTGTAATACGAAGGCCCATGAGTCTATCAGGGACACAAGTAGATCTTACCATTAAGAAAAAAAGTATTCCAAAGAGCAATCAGTTTTATAATGATTGTATGTATGGATCAGCTTTCGGTGTGAGGATTAGTGAATCACCTCAATGGTTGAAAGATAAACTTTCTCTATATGAGATAAAAAGTCAAAATAATATTTTAGATATTGTGAACTTAATTCTTATAAAATGGGGAAAGCATATAAATTTAATTTGCCTAGATAAGATCAATAAAGACAATATTAAAAAGTACGAACTATTTAGTGTGAACAAAGAGGTTCAATCTAACAAAATTTTAGATCTTGCACTCTTACACCATAATGATAAGACTAGAGACTTTCGGGTAGATAGTGAGTACGATCTACTCATCCAAACTGAAATTCGAAAAAAAGACAAAGATATTAGAAATATACAATCCCACACTTTAACTCATGATACACATTTAACGACTTTGTATAAAGCAAATGCTGATAATTATGACGTGTTAGATGCATATAGTGAAGCTATTACACTAATACAGCATCTATGCAAAGTCGAGGTTTCAAACATCACACATTTATCAGCAACAAGAATAATTTACAAACCTTTGTATTTCAATTGTGATAAAGCTGTTTCGTTACTAGGGCCAATAAATAAACATTATGATCTACCAAACAGGAAAAGGGCGAATTTTCAACTGTTCAGAAGTATTTTCCATCACCTCAACTTTCTTATTCATAGCAATCACAAAAATTATTATATTAGTGTTCCATCGTACAGGTTACAAGATATACAAAGACAAGTCGATCTTGTAGAAGAAGTTAGTAGGGTACAAGGCTTTGATCAATTCAATGATAAAATACCTTTAACAAGCAAAGCAGGAAGCAAAGACTTGTCGAGATATCGTGTAATACAAATTAGAGCTGCACTGCGTAATATGGGAATAAGTGAGGTTGTACATTCATCATTTAGTAATCAAAGTAAGAACAAAATAGAAATATACAATCCATTAACTAATGACTACAATTATCTACGTAATGAACTTATATCAGGGCTTATCGAAGCTAACTTGAATAATTTAAATCAAAGTAATGATATTGTTAACGTTTTCGAAATTGGACGCATATTCAGTACAAATCGTACAATGCAAATTCAAACAAATCATTTGGCTGGACTAATAGGAGGAAAAAAGAATGTGAGGAGGCAATGGAACGAATCTCCAGAATATGCAACCTGGTTTCAGGCTAAAGGAGATATTGAAGAGCTATTTGAGAAGTTGAACTTAAAAACTAGATGGAAAAGCTCAAAGGTAGACTTTTATATATACAAAAACCTAAGCAAATATTTTCACCCTAAATATACGTCGATAATATACATAGACGAAGAACCAGCCGGTATATTCGGTAGATTACAGTTAGAATTCAGATCTGATAGTACTATCAATAATATGTATGGATTCGAATTAATAGTTAGTAAACTACACCGGAAGTATAATAAAGATTATAAGCATATCTTTCACACTTACTCAAGTTACCCTTCGACTGTCAGGGATATCAATATAGAGGTATCTAATGATATATCGTCAGAAAAAGTACTAAAAATATTGCAATCATTTTCGCATGATATAGTAGATTCGATTCGGTTATTTGATGTTTATTACAATAGTAACCTTGAAAAAGACTACAAAAATATGAGTTTCAGAATAAAATATAGAAAGTTTAACAGTACGCTAACAACTAGTGAGGTAGATATTGTCGAATCTGAACTAAAAAATAGAGTTTATCAAAAATTAGGCAGTGTACGATAAAAATACTATCTATAAAGTGAAGACATAAGCCGGATTTTGTTCTTCTATATACTATTATTAATATATTTGAAGGGTAGTTATTTATCTGCAGTAATTTGGATAAAACTCCGCAATTACTTTGTGCGGTAATATCGACTAGGTTATTTGTAAAATAGATTATATTTACCAGTAACTTTGCTCCAAAACGGGGTTTACCAAAAACATATCTTAACAATACTTTTGGTGTGCTTTTACCACACCTTTGCACCCTTACTTAGAATAACTAAGTGGTATCTTTCTGTGGCACTATCCTCGTAATTACTTACATTGAAATTTATTCAACAATAATTCTCTATCTGGAGTCCGGACTTTCCTCAAATTTTTCGTAATCTGCAACTACCTACGCTTACTCTATAGATTACCTCATAATAACAATTAAAAAGCCAAAAAGGAATAGATAAATGTCTTTCACTCATGAGAATTTTGCTCAAGTGCTCAGTAAGTATCAATACAACTTTCATGCAGGAGATATTATCGCTGGGTCTATCTTCAGTAAAGAATATGGAGGCTTTCTTGTAGATATAGGAAATCACACAGCTGGCTACCTGCCAGAGGCTGAACTATTTTTAGCCCAAATATCTTATGAAAGTGTTAACTTACATGAAACTCGGGAGTTCTTTATTTTAGCGCATGACTTGGAGTCCAAACAACTGATTTTATCGATAAAAAGGCTTACATACATACGAGCTTGGGAAAGGATAAAGCAATTACGAGATGAAAACATAATAATTGAAGCTAGTATAAAAGGTATAAATAAGGGAGGGATAATAATTGAAATAGAAGGGATCCAAGGATTTATACCTAACTCTCACCTATGCTATAGCAACATAGGAAAAGATAATCTGATTAACACAGTTATCGAATGCAAATTTTTAATGGCTGATGAGCAAACCAACAAGTTAGTTTTAAGTAATAGATGTGCTGTTATAGAGAGACTAATAACTAAGATAAAAATAGGATCAACAGTTCAAGCAGATGTAATGGATATAACTGACTTTGGGGTATTTTTCAACGTGTACAGTATACCGGCACTACTGCATAAGTCAGAGATCAATGAGATGTATGCTCAAAATATGCAGAAATTTTTTCCGACAGGAAAAAATTGGTTAATCAAAATAATGCATATAGACACAAAGCAAGGACGAATTTCAGTTTCGATCTCCAGTAATATTAGGTAGTTATAAAATCAATATTTATCCACCTCCAACGATTGTGATAATTTCTAACTTATCGGACTCTTGTACAAAGGTTAATTTAAACTGATGCTCATGAAGTATTTCATTGTTATACTCAACCAAGTTTATGTCTATATCAATATTTAAATATTCCAACAATGAGTATATCGATAAGTTCTCAAAGCAGTGGAACGGCTCGCCGTTAATTTGGATAATAAAGTACTGTTCAAGCATAAGCGTTTTCGTGATTGATAGTTTTATGGACTTGTTATATAGAAAAATATTACAATCTAGTATATAACATGGCGGGTGTAGCCAAGTGGTTAAGGCAATGGATTGTGACTCCATTATTCGCGGGTTCGATTCCCGTCATTCGCCCTCTTTCAACATTCCAATTTTATAGAAATACTGAACAAGTTGTGTTCTATTGCGCGTACTAGTTCTTGACAATAAGCGGCTCACATATTTTTCTATATTTCGTACACTTAGAGATAAAGCTTGTGCTATTTCTTTATTTGTCATACCCTGCAAAACAAATCTTAATACTGCTTTTTCTCTGCTTGTGAGGGTATTAAATAAGTGAGTTCGTTGCTTTTTAAAGCTCGCTTCAACTTCTGAGTTAGTACTTTTAACGTAAGAGATTTGATTGTGCTGCATCAACTTTCTAGTATTATGCACTATACTAAGAATCATTGATAAAAGCTCTGTCGGATCAAAAGGTTTTGTTAAATAGCCGTAACAACCTAAATCGTAGCCCAAAATTCTATCCTGAGTCATGCCTTTAGCAGTTAAAAATATTAAAGGGACATTAAATGTCGAATCGTTATTGCGAATATATTCAATTAAATAGTAACCATCTTGATCTGGCATCAGAATATCAGATATAATCAAATCATATGTTTCAGTATGCAAGATTTCGATTGCTTCTTTTACGCTTATGACAGAATCAATCTCTAAACCTTGTTCAGAAAGGTAATCTGAGGTCGTAGACAGTAAATTGATATCATCTTCAACAAGTAAAACTCTATAACACATATGAGATAACCATTAGGGTTCTTTATGACGCTTTTTTTAAACATTAATCATAATACTTCTTAATCAATTGAACAAGAGATTAACAGAGATACCATCGATTTACAAGCTAGAACAAGGTGATAGAATAGTAATCCACAAACATGATGATAACAACATCTATCTGGTAATAGAAGGCGTATTGCTTGTATATAAAACCTTTACGAACGGTACAAGTATTTGTTTATCTATTATTCATCGTGGTAAGATTATAAACCCTTTATTTCAAAAACATGATAAGCATATATATTTCTACAGTATCGAGTCTATCTCCGTGGCGTATATTTTAAGCTTAAAAAATAACAACACGAAGTTATTAAATACGTTGCAGGTAAAGTCAGGACGTGTTTTGCTATACCAACAAAATCTTTTAGAAGTATCTATACACAAAAATGTCAAGCAAAAGCTTATACATCTATTTTTGATGTTATGTGAAATACTAGGAGAATACCGCGATAACTATATGATAGTCTGCCTTAGTCTTTCTTACATAACCATAGCCAGAATAGTTGGGAGTAATAGGAATACAATAAGTAAAATAATTTTCCAATTAGAAGAGCAGAAATTGATGTTATATACTAAAAAATACTTTATAGTTTACGATATGGTGCAACTGAGTAAACGCAATGTTTAATAAATCCTCTTCAAAATAATAAATATGCTATAATGTAGTATTAGTAAATCGTAGTATTAGTTTAGCTACAGAAAAATAGTCTATATGTAAAAAATTTTATAAATACCGATAAAGTCAACTACTATGGGTAAAATTTATGACTGGTTCGAAGAAAGACTAGAAATACAAGCGATTGCGGATGATATAACTAGTAAATATGTTCCACCTCATGTAAATATATTCTACTGCCTAGGCGGTATTGTATTCACAGCTTTCTTAATTCAGGTTGCGAGCGGTTTCGCTATGACTTTCTATTACAGGCCTACTGTTGCCGAAGCTTTCTCTTCAGTCGAGTACATAATGACAGATGTAAATTATGGTTGGCTAATTCGTTCAGTTCACAGATGGTCTGCAAGTATGATGGTGTTAATGCTTAACCTACATGTATACAGAGTATACCTGACTGGAGGCTTTAAGAAACCTAGAGAACTAACGTGGGTTACAGGCGTCATTCTCGCTGTTTTGACAGTGTCTTTCGGTGTAACAGGATACTCGCTTCCTTGGGACCAGATAGGTTACTGGGCGGTTAAAATTGTAACAGGTGTACCTGAAGCTGTACCTGTTGTTGGTGGAACGATTGTAGAGCTACTTAGAGGAGGAGTTAGTGTAGGACAAGGAACATTAACACGATTTTACAGCCTACATACTTTTGTACTTCCATTATTAACCGCTGTATTTATGTTAATGCATTTTTTAATGATAAGAAAGCAAGGGATTTCGGGCCCTCTATAACAAAGTTAACCTTAAATAAATTTAGATATGAAATAAGGAGCAAGAAATGTCTATTATAAAAAAACCTGATTTAACTGATCCTAATTTGAGAGCAAAACTTGCAAAAGGTATGGGACATCACTACTACGGCGAGCCAGCTTGGCCGAATGACCTACTGTATATGTTTCCAACAGTTATATTAGGTACAATCGGCTGCATAGTAGGATTGGCTATACTAGAGCCATCAGCACTAGGAGAAAAGGCAGATCCTTTCGCTACGCCACTAGAAATTTTACCTGAATGGTATTTCTTCCCGACCTTTAATTTGTTAAGAGTTATTCCGAACAAATTAATTGGGGTACTATCAATGGCAGCAGTACCAGCCGGATTAATTACTATACCTTTTATAGAAGGCATTAACAAATTTCAAAACCCGTTTCGAAGACCTGTCGCAACAACTGTATTCCTAATTGGTACTTTTATTAGTATCTGGTTAGGTATAGGAGCTACTATGCCATTGTCTAAAGCAATAACATTAGGTATATTCTAGATAAAATGAATTATTTGACAAAATCCGTTCTGATGGATTTTGTCGCTAACTACTTACTTAACTTCTACCGTTGCTCCTGCTTCCTCGAGCTTACTTTTCATTTGTTCGGCGTCGTCTTTAGTTGTAGCCTCTTTCAAAGTTTTTGGTGCTGATTCAACTAAATCTTTAGCCTCCTTCAAACCTAAGCCTGTCAATGATCTTACTACTTTTAGTATAGCTATCTTCTTCGGAGCTGGTACACTCGCAAGTACAACGTCAAACTCTGTTTGTTCTTCTTCTACAGCACTGGCTGAAACATTTGTTGCTCCAGGGATACTCATTAAGCCTCCAGCTGATGCTTGACTAGCATCAACATCGAAGGTTAACTCAATAGCTTTGACTAGTTCGGCTGCTTCTAAGAGAGTTAAAGACTTTAAATCTTCTATGATTTCTGTAATTTTGTTAGTCATTATTGAAATAAAATAATAGTATTGAACAAATAAATAAAATAAACACAAGTAAAATGAATGGTAAAAATGATTTTAATTCACTACACCAGACAAGGGAGTCTTTAAACTACTAATATCAACTGCGATAGATGGTCCCATAGTACTACAAATATAACAAGTTTGCCAATACTTACCCTTTGAACCAGACGGCTTGTTTCTTTCTATTGACTCCTGGATAGTTAACAAATTTACAGCAAGATCTTCTTGCGAAAAATTACTTTTACCGAAAGTCATATGAACAATACCTGTACGATCCACGCGATACTCTATTTTACCAAGCTTAAATTCCTGAATAGCTGTGGCCAAGTTAGTAGTTACAGTACCAGCCTTAGGTGATGGCATGAGCCCCTTCGGACCAAGAATACGACCCAGCTTAGCTATTGTAGGCATTACGTCTGGGGTTGCGATCAACTTATCAAATCCAACATTACCATCTAGAATTTGTTCTATAATTTCATCCGAGCCAACAAAATCAGCTCCTGCTTGTAATGCCTCAGTTACTTTTTCACCTTGTGCTATGACAGCAACTTTTACTGGCTTACCTGTTCCTTTTGGCAGGATAACAGTGGATCGTAACTGTTGGTCTGCGTATTTAGGGTCTAATCCCAACACTATATGTACTTCCGCTGTTTCTTGAAATTTGGCAGATGATGTTTGTTTTAATAGCGCAATAGCATCTTGATAGTGATACTCTTGGTCAGCAATTAACGAAGATACATTTTTAAACCTACGGGAAATATTTTTTTTGCTCATCAATTAATCCTTAATTAAACTTTTATACACTAATCACAATACCCATATTCTTAGCTGTACCTGTAATGATTTTTTTGGCTTGATCAAGATTCTGAGTATTTAAATCAGGTAATTTGACCTCAGCAATTTCTAGGAGCTGTCGAGGTGTGATCGAACCTACAATTTTCGTGTTCGGTTCACCTGATCCTTTATTCAAGCCTGCAGCCTTAGCTAGCAATACAGACGCAGGTGGTGTTTTCAATACGAAAGTAAAGCTACGATCATCATAAATCGAAATTTCAACTGGAATAACTAAACCTTGCTTATCAGAAGTTCTTGCATTGTAGTCTTTACAGAACATAACTATATTTACACCATGTTGCCCTAGGGCAGGTCCTATTGGAGGCGCCGGTGTTGCTTTACCAGCATTTAAAGCTAACTTTACAATCGCTATAATTTTTTTGGCCATATTTTAGTTTGTTGTGCCTGTCGATAATATATACTAACAAATAACTAGTTTAAACAAAACTTCATCTAGAGTAGGAGAACAAAAAAGATACAGGTATCAATGAATTAAGTTACCTTTTTGAAAGTTATTGTATAGCAGTTTACTCTAAAAAAGATAGATGCTAAAACTACTATTAGTAACAAATTCGAGAAGTTTATATGATACAACACGCTCTGAAGGACTTGAACCCTCGACATTAGGTTTTGGAAACCTACGTTCTACCAACTGAACTAAGAGCGTGCAGCTTACCAAAGTATAACTTATCTGTTATTAATAACACAACTCGGACATTATAAATCACATGAATTCTAGTCAACTGAATAGTAGAGAATGCCAATTATACGCTAGACATATTATTATGTCACAAATTAAATTATCTGGACAAGAAAGATTAAAAAAGTCAAAAATAGTATGCGTCGGGGCAGGAGGACTGGCATCTTCAACTCTTATGTATCTGGTAGGAGCTGGCGTAGGAACAATAGGGGTGATAGATAATGATATAGTGGAGTTATCAAACCTACATAGACAAGTGCTCTATAATATGCAGCAAATAGGGAAAGCGAAAAGCCTAGCAGCAGTAGAATCTTTAAAAAAGTTAAATCCTGAGTGTATATTAAAGCCATACAACCAAAAACTTTGCTGGAACAACGCATACTTACTTATGCAAGATTATGACATTGTTATCGATTGCACTGATAATTTGCATTCGAGGCATGTCATAAGTAGTACTGCCAAGCAACTACACAAAATACATGTATATGGAGCTATTTCAACCTTTGAAGCACATATAAGCGTTTTTAACTACAGAGGAGGTCCAAGCTACAATGACATTCAACAAATAAATAAGAATACTGATAACAATTGTCAATCAGCCGGAGTAATAGGGGTATTACCAGGATTAGTAGGATTAATACAAGCGACAGAATCAATAAAAATGATTATTGGGGCTGGCAATATTTTAGATGGATATATGATGATCTACAACGCGTTAGAAATGTCTTTCAGGAAAATTAGAATTCGAGAGTACTACAGAAGTATAAGCAAACAAGTTAAATATAACAATACCGAGGTAGAGTTTGGTAATAAAAACACTGGGGAGTATGTATCCGTAAGATACTTACATGAAACAATAAATAACAAGCAGAAAAAGGTGTACTTGGTAGATGTCAGAAGTAAGGCAGAATATACAGTTCGACATTTGAAGAATTCTATCAGTATACCTCTGCATAAGTTAAGAAAAAATAATAATTTAAAAATACTGAAACAGCAAACTAGACAACAAATTTTAATTATTTACTGCACATCAAGGTATCGTTCCCGTGTAGCGTCTAGTTTATTGAATAAGAGTAATATATATCATTATATTTTACAGGAATAATATACAACATAACTACAATCATCTAGTTGGAAAGCAACAAGGAAAGAGAGGGATTCGAACCCTCGTTAGTAAATATACTAAACAGCATTTCCAATGCTGCGCCTTAAACCACTCGACCACCTTTCCGGACAAATAAGCTGTAACAGTAAACGCAGACAATATGATCATAGGAAGTGAGTATATCATATTTTGATGTTATTGTATATAATACACTACATAAAACAGATTATAAATTGAAATACAATTTTCCATGAAACATAAAAATACCAAGCTAATACTTAACAAAACAGCTAAAAACTTAGGTCAACCAGGGGAAATAGTACATGTAGCAAAAGGATACGCTCGAAATTATTTATTACCAAAAAAAATAGCTGAGCCTCTAACAAAAGGAAGAGTCAAGTATATGAATGAAATTAAAGCTCGTAGAATAGCAATTAATAAAGCAAGAATAGACGAGGCTAGACTTATTAAGAAACAGTTAGATAGTATTGGTAAGTTTAGTATAAGAAGAAAAGTGAGCGGAAATGATAACATATTCGGCAGTGTCACAGACAAAGATATAACAAATCTTATCTATAACACATCTGGGCTTAGGATAGAAAAATCTCAACTACAATTACCAGTTATTAAGAATACAGGAATGTATAGCCTAGAGGTAGAATTAATGGAAGATGTTAAAACAAAAATAAATTTACAAATTCTTCCTGAAGCAATTTAACATACAGATAAAAGCTAACGAGGTAATTTTAATAGAGCTTACAAATTTAGTTTATACGATAATGCCGAAAAAGGACTATCAGATAAGGTACCATGAGCAGCTACCACCACAACACAATCTAGCAGAAGAAATTATCATAGGTGGTATGCTTATTAATCCAGAAATTACTCAACTTGTCATAAGTGAACTTAGTATAGCTTCGTTTACTATAGAAACCCATCAGTTAATTTATAGAGCTATTTTAGAAATCTATTTACATAACAGGTATATTGACTCAATAGTATTAATTAATACATTGTGGGAACTCAATTTATTGAGTAAAGTTGGAGGCATCAACAAAATACTTAATGTTCTAAAACAAGCTCAAATATTCATCTCACGAGAGAGCAAGAGTGTTAATACTAATGCTAAATACTATGTATATCTTATTAAAGATAAATATATAAGGAGGCTACTTATACAATATGGAAATCAGATTATTAAACTAGCTCATACACCATCAATTGGATCACACAATATCTTTTTAAAGACTAACAAATATTTAGAGAAAATTCAGAAAACAATCAGGCAAGAAGATGAGACCAGCATTAGTTCTACGTTGACTCAGCTATTATTTAGCCTGAAATCGGAAGTATTTTTAACAAACAACCAACAACTGCATTCCGGTTTCCAAGAACTTGATCGAGTTACTGGTGGATTTAATAACGGTGATCTAATTGTAGTAGCTGGTAGACCATCTATGGGTAAAACTTCGTTTAGTCTCAGCGTAGCATTCAACATAATACAGCAAAAGCATAAAGGTATTTGCATTTTTAGTTTGGAGATGTCAAGAGAACAAATTTTATACAAATTACTCGCTATGGGATCTCACGTACCTATAAGCAAACTCAAACTTGGACACATTAATCAAAAAGATTGGGTAAAAATACAACAATCTTCAAATCTACTTGTAAATTCAATAGTGAACATCGATGATACTGCAAATTTAACAGTTGCAGACCTAATCATAAAAACAAAAAAATTCAAAGATGAATATGAAAATGTAAGCCTTGTAATAATCGATTACTTGCAGCTCATGCAAACAAGCAATGGAATAATATCTAACCGCTCTGAAATACTGTCGACAATCACAAGGTCTTTAAAAATACTCGCCAAAGAACTCGATATACCAATTATTATTCTATCACAATTGAACCGAAATGTAGAAAATAGAGTAAGTAAACAACCGCTATTATCGGACTTAAGGGAAAGTGGGTGTGTTGCTCGAACAACTAGAATAATTACGCACTACTCAAAGGAAATTAAACTTAGATACTTAAAAGAAACTTGGCATGACCAAACAAATAAAAAGGTTTATCAACATTACGGTTACAAACCAACAATAACAAAATCAAATAAACAATATGTATACTGCCTTTGGAAACATGTTTACAGCTTTGTTCGAGCAACCCATAATCACAAAATACTCACTTCATACGGATGGTGCAGAGTCGACAAGTTCAAGAAGACATGCTCATTGGTAGACTACAATGAGAATATAGCTAAAAAAAGATATGTACAAGAAATAAGTTTGGTTCTGGCAACAGACACTTATGATGTAATAATGCCTGAGACAAGATTGATCTACACTAACAATGATTGTCAAATACATAATTCTATTGAACAAGACGCAGACTTAGTTCTTATGCTTTACAGAGAGGCATATTACCAACAAAATCAGTCTATTAGCGATCTAACTAATATTATTATTGCAAAGCATCGCAATGGTCCAACAGGAACCATTGAACTACAATTTAACAAGTACTTGTCAGCATTTCAAAATGCTTAGAATGGGGTTTAAATTAGCCCATGAATCACAAAAAATGACACATCGGGCTAATTAATGCTACTATATATTAACAATAGCCGAGATAGCTCAGTTGGTAGAGCAGTGGACTGAAAATCCTCGTGTCACCAGTTCAAACCTGGTTCTTGGCATACGACTAAGTAAGTAAACACAAATAATATACGAGTAGCTTCTAGATAATAGTGATTTAGAAGTATTAAGAAGATAACAACTCAAGCTTTTCACCAAGTAGTACCTTCACTTCCCCGTCATCCGTAACATCGACGACGGCGCTATCACCTGCTTTAATTTTCCCAGAGAGGACTTCTTCTGCCAAGCTATCCTCTAATAATCGCATCACGGCTCTACGGAGAGGCCTAGCGCCATAACTAGGATTATAGCCTTCATCAACTAGTCTGTTTTTAAATCTGTCCGTAACATCTAACTGTATTTCTTGCTGCTTGATTCTATCAAAAACCTCATTTAACATCATATCAGCAATTTCTCTAACTTCATCTTTAGTTAACTGACGGAAAACAATAATTTCATCTAAACGGTTTAAGAACTCTGGTCGGAAATATTGTTTTAACTCTTCGTTAACAAGAGTTCGTATTCTATTGTATTGGGACTCGACTTGAGACTCTCCTAACTCAAATCCTAAGCTTCCGCCACCTTTTTCTATTACTTTAGAGCCAATATTCGAAGTCATGATTAAAAGTGTATTTTTAAAATCAATCGTTCTACCTTTCGCGTCAGTTAAACGTCCGTCCTCTAAGATTTGCAATAGTAGATTGAAAATATCCGGGTGAGCTTTTTCAATTTCATCGAATAAAATAACTGTGTAAGGCCTTTTACGGACTGCTTCCGTCAAGTAACCTCCTTCACTATAACCGACGTAGCCCGGAGGTGAGCCAATTAATTTGGAAACAGTATGCCGTTCCATATATTCTGACATGTCTAAACGAACCATTGCTTCTTCCGCACCAAAGAAATAGGAGGCTAAGGCTTTCGTTAACTCCGTCTTACCAACTCCTGTTGGGCCTGAAAAGATGAAGCTGGCAATTGGTCTTCCGGGATTTTTCAGTCCTACTCTTGCTCTTCTTATGGCTCTCGACACGGCTACTACAGCTTCATCTTGACCTATAATACGGCCATGTAATGTTTCTTCCATATGGAGCAGTTTTTCGGATTCACTTTTGGTCAATTTAGTTACCGGAATACCTGTCCAAAATGCGACTATCTGTGCAATATCTTCTTCTGTCACAACAGGGTCTTCCAAGCTTAAGTCTGGTTCTGTTTTTTTACTTTGCGCGATTGCAGCTATTTGAGCTTTAATTTCCATTTCGCGAGTACGGTATTGCTCGGCTTTCTCATACTTTTGAGCTCGAATTGCTTCGTCTTTAGTTTTTAGAACGGTTCTTAGCTCTTTATCCAATTCCCTAGCAGCTGGAGGAAGCTGCGAGTTTAGTAGGCGAACTCTTGAACCTGCTTCGTCAATGAGATCAATAGCCTTGTCTGGCAAGAAACGATCTGAAATGTATTGATTAGCATACTTAGCAGCCGCTGCTAAAGCACCATCTGACATCTTTAATTGGTGATGTTTTTCATATCTGTCGCGTAAGCCAAACAAAATCTCTATTGTTTCTTCTACACTTGGTTCACCAACCATAACTGGTTGAAATCTACGCTCTAACGCAGCATCTTTTTCAATGTGTTTACGATACTCTTCAAGAGTTGTTGCGCCTATACACTGCAAATCACCTCTGGCAAGAGCTGGCTTAAGTAGGTTAGCAGCATCAATTGCTCCTTCTGCTGCTCCTGCACCAATCAATGTATGAACTTCATCAATTACTAATACTACATTATTAGCCGTTTTGATTTCGTCCATAATTCGCTTAAGACGTTCTTCAAATTCTCCACGATATTTTGTACCTGCTACAAGTAAACCAACGTCCAACGTTATTACTAATTTATCTTCAAGAATAGAAGGAACATCGCGATTGGCTATTCTTTGCGCTAAACCTTCGGCTAGAGCAGTTTTACCCACACCAGGCTCGCCAATGAGTACTGGATTATTTTTGGTACGTCTACCGAGTATCTGTATAACTCTCTCAATTTCCTTTTGTCGTCCTACTACAGGATCTAATACACCCTCTATAGCGAGTTCGGTTAGATTGGATCCAAACTCCTCTAAAGTAGGAGTCTTGCTTCTAGTTTGAACACTATTAGTACCATTGGTATTTGCTTCAGCGTTATCTCCAAGCATTTGTATAACTTCTGTCCTAATAGAGGAAACATCGACAGCTAAATTCTCTAAAACTCTTGCAGCAACTCCTTCACCTTCTCTAACAAGACCCATCAAAAGATGTTCAGTTCCAATGTAGTTATGACCTAGCTGCCGGGCTTCTTCTAGAGATAGTTCAAGAACACGCTTAGCGCGAGGGGTAAAAGGTATTTCCACTGCAACAAATCCAGAGCCTCTACCTATTATTTTTTCTACTTCAATACGTGCATCCTTTAAATTTACGTTCATAGACTTCAAGACTTGCGCTGCAATGCCTGTTCCTTCACCTATAAGACCTAACAAGATTTGCTCAGTACCAACAAAGTTATGACCTAAGCGCCGGGCTTCTTCTTGGGCTAACATTATAACTTTAATAGCCTTTTCCGTAAACCTTTCAAACATATCAGTACATACAATAAAAATTATTACCTTTGATACTACTAGATATTAGCACAAGTTGTCTCTGAACTTAATAGATATACAAAAATAATTCCATAAATCTTTATTAAGACAAGCGGGCACTGATAATATAGAACAAAGTGCTCACGCATAAAACTAGTTAGTAAAACATGACTGGTGATTAGAGGATAGATTCAATTTACAAGGGGAGCTTTTTTGTATAGTATGATAGAATTAAACACTGTATAATAATCAAGAATTTAAACCGCATGAACTTTATCATAAATCAACAGCCGACGACTATAGAAGAAATCGAAAAGACGTACATGAAAAAAGACTTACCTGGAATTAACATTGGTGACTCGTTAAGAATAGGTCTGTTAATCCAGGAAGGAAACAAAGAAAGAATTCAGTACGCTGAGGGTGTAGTTATAGCGAAGCACAATGCCCAATTGAATTCAACCATAACGCTAAGGAAAGTAATTCAGGGGATGGGTGTAGAAAGAGTATATTTAGTTCACTCACCGAGAATTCAAAGTATCAACGTAACACGTAGATCTAAAGTACGCCGATCCAAGCTGTATTACCTAAGAACGAGAGCCGGCAAAGCAACAAGACTAAAACAAAAGTTTACTTGATAGCACCATAAAACCAGATCATTCTGGTAGTATTAACGCTACGAGTAATACCCTGCAGGACATATAGCTCAGTTGGTTAGAGCGTCACGTTGACATCGTGAAAGTCACTGGTTCGAGTCCAGTTATGTCCAAAGTGAGTAAAATACTCACCTAATGGATAAACTATAGTTCATGATGTCTAGTTGTTTTCACGAAAGATTTGTGGTATCATGGGGTGGATACTTATAGGGTCGGTGCCCGAGTGGTTAATGGGGGCGGACTGTAAATCCGCTGGCTTCGCCTACGTTGGTTCAAATCCAACCCGGCCCAATAAAATAAAAAAGTACAGCCTTTGTAGCTCAGTGGTAGAGCATCTCCTTGGTAAGGCGAAGGTAGTGGGTTCGAATCCCGCCAAAGGCTTAACAAGAAATATTAGAGCACTCAATTACGCACTTGCGAATAAGCTCTTTTTTGCTGCTTTTGAATTCCTATCATTTGAGCGTTACTTTTGCCTGGTGCAACCATAGGATAACAATTTTCATCTTCCACAACGTGGCAGTCTAAAAGTACAGGTCCCTTATGCTGCATGAACTCGTTTAAAATGTTATTCATTTCGCGTCTTTCACGCATTACTAAACCTTTGATACCGTAAGCAGCTGCGAGATCCTTTAGACTTGGAGCGCCAGAAGACATATTTGAATGAGAATAACGTTCACCATAAAAGGCTTGTTGCCATTGTCTGACCATGCCTTGCCACTTGTTATTAATTACTAAGATTTTTATTGGTAGTTTATACTGCGCAATTGTTCCTAGCTCTTGTAGATTCATCTGGAAGCTTGAGTCACCGCTAATACATATTACGTTTTCATTGGGAAAAGCTATCTGTACGCCAATAGCGGCAGGTAGACCATAACCCATAGTACCTAAACCTGCACTAGACATCCAGTGTCGTGGCAAAACATTCAAAAACTGAGCTGCCCACATCTGATGTTGACCTACATCAGTCGTATAGTAGTTAGCAGATTCATACTGATTTAGATAAGTCAAGATTTCTTGTGGAGATATTCGAGTTATATGCTTAGGAACTAACAAAGGATATTGCTGTTTCCATCTATTAATTCTTTCTTTCCAAGCATAAGTATGCATAGAGCTATCGACTTTTTTTATTTGCAAAATCGATAACAATTCACTTACAACGGACTTGATGTCCCCAACAATTGCTAGCTCCGGTATACGATTCTTACCTATTTCTGCGGGATCAATGTCAACATGAATAACTTGAGCATTACAAGCAAACTCATCTAGCTTGCCGGTTACACGATCATCAAATCTTGCACCAAGCGCAATTAGTAGATCACACTCGCTAACAGCAAAGTTAGCATATGCTGTTCCGTGCATACCTAACATTCCGAGAGCAAGTTCATGATTTTCGTCGATTATCCCTTTGCCCATTAGCGTAGTAGTTATAGGGATTTGACAGACTTCAGCAAACTCGATAATGACATCATGAGCATTAGCAATAATTGATCCTCCACCTATATATAGTAATGGCTGTCTAGAATCCTCTAGAAGTTTAAGGACTTGGAAGATTTGAATGCTATGTGAAAGGATGGCAGGCCTACATCCAGGTAAGTTAATTTTCCCTGGGGACACTGGTGTATACGAGAATTTCTCTAGACCTACATCCTTCGGAATGTCTATGAGAACAGGACCAGGTCTTCCGTGCTGAGCCAGATAAAAGGACTCTGCAACTACTTTAGACATATCACGCGGATCGCGAACAACATAAGAGTGCTTTACAATAGGTAAGGTAATACCGAAAATGTCTACTTCTTGAAAAGCATCAGTACCAATAAAAGGACGTGCTACTTGCCCTGTAACGACTACCATAGGTACAGAATCCATTTGAGCTGTAGCTATACCAGTAACCAGGTTGGTAGCCCCCGGTCCTGATGTAGCAAAGCACACGCCTACCATACCGGTTGACCGTGCATAAGCATCAGCGGCATGTGCGCAACCCTGTTCATGCCTACCTAAGATATGACTGACAGAACCTTTCTCTTCCCAAGCATACAACTCGTCATAGATAGGTAATATCGCACCACCAGGGTATCCAAAGATGTGCGAAACGTTATGCCGAACTAAGCTATCCATCAGCGCGAAAGCTCCCGTCCGTAGTGAAGTTTTATTTATATTGTTTAACATATGTCTTTTTATTATAGTTGTGTAGCAAGAGCTGGACAAGCCAACTGCTAAGAGATTAAGGGCTAGGCGTGACTATATAATATTATATATGTTCAATTTTTTATCTTGCAGCTTGATTTATTGACAATGTAGCTTAGTTATTCAAGCTTTTAACCGTAATCAAGCATTGATTTTAAAACAAGGTATAGCATTATAATTACTAATAGTAACGACATTAGCAAAAAATAGTTGACTTTCTTGTTCTTTGATAACTGGAAAATTGGGTAAACAGCTGTCAAGAAAAATCCAATGAAAACAGAAAAAACGAACTTCGGAAATTTCCAAATATTATCCCAGAAAGTATGCATATTATAACATTAATATATTAAGAGAACTAATTAATTCTTAAGCAAGAAGCGGTGACCACTTCATCTAGACTTGTAATAATTCAGGATATATGCAATTATATTGCCTCCAGACTTTGTGCGCATTTTTGGGTTACTATACTAATATTAACTTGTACTAATTATAACTATTATGAATTATTCAGACAAGATAGCTTTAATAGAAGAGTTACTGCCGGTAATGATATCCTTAAAAGGTAAGATTGTCGTAGTTAAGTACGGTGGCTCAGCTATGAAAAACAATAACTTAACACAACAGGTTATACAAAATATTCGCCTATTATCAAAACTAGGTATTAACTTCGTTATTGTACATGGTGGAGGACCAGTTATAAATGAATGGCTTGAAAAGGTAAATATAGCCCCAAAATTTCAAGATGGAGTAAGAGTAACTGATAAATCAACCATGGACATTGTAGAAATGGTATTAGCCGGTAAGATAAATACTAACTTAGTGAAGTTACTTAATCATAACGATGTTAATGCCATTGGCCTGTCGGGGCAAGATGATAACTTTATTTTGGCAGATCCTATATCTAAGTCGCAACATAATCTTGTAGCCAATGTACAATCAATTGATACTGAATTACTGCAATTACTTATCTTAAATAATTATACACCTGTAATTTCTCCTATAGCTTCAGGTCCCTCAGGAGAATCGTATAACGTTAATGCTGATGTTGTAGCAGGAGCAATAGCATCAGCCCTCAAAGCACATCAACTGTTGATGTTAACAGACACCGCTGGCATTCTATCCGATCCAGATGATCCATCTAGTCGTTTTGATTCTTTGACAATAAATCATGTTAATACTTTGATTGATAATAATGTAATCACTGGTGGTATGCTACCAAAGATAAATGCATGTACTAAAGCTATCACGGAAGGTGTCTCTTCAGTAGAAATTTTAGATGGTCGTGTCCCGAACTCTATATTGTTGAGCCTATTGACGAATCTCAAGGTTGGGTCAGTAATATCAAACTAAAGTTGTCTATTGTTCCTAGTTTTGATACTATCTATTTTGTAGGAACTCACAAAGGCTCAATAGCTCAGTCGGTTAGAGCAGGGGACTCATAAGCCCAAGGTCGCAGGTTCAAATCCCGCTTGAGCCATGCGACTGGCTTCGCGGCTTTAAAAGCTCGTGAACTTTTTTACTAGATCAGGTAATGTATTAGGAGAGGTGGCTGAGTGGTTTAAAGCGATAGATTGCTAATCTGTTGTACATTCATTATTTGTACCGAGGGTTCGAATCCCTCTCTCTCCTAAAAATTCTGCGATTTGACAATATTACGAGCAATATGAGATTCTAGTCTCCGAGACTTAGTGTAGGGACTGTAGTTCAACTGGTTAGAGCACCGCCCTGTCACGGCGGAAGTTGCGGGTTCGAATCCCGTCAGTCTCGTCTATAACTGTTTTACATATTTTTGTTTCCTTGGTATCGGTGTATACTCTGATACAATATCTTCTAGTAGTTGTCCATCTATTGTTTCTTTTTCAATTAGTAAGTCTACTAGTTTGTCAATCACAACTCGATTATCTTGTATTATTGAAAGTACTTGCTCGTGACATTGTTGAACGATACTCTGGACTTGCTTATCAATCTTAATTGCTATTTCATCTGAGTAATCAGCTCCAGAGTTCATACCTCTGCCTAGGAAAGGGGTACTATCTTCACTCTCAAGGGATAAAGGTCCAATGTTTGACATCCCAAATCTTGTTACCATTTGCCTTGCCATAGATGTAACCTGTTGTAGATCATTGCTTGCTCCTGTCGTTACTTCTGTGTTGCCAAACACAATTTCCTCAGCTGCTCTCCCTCCTAAAGCTCCCATAATTCTAGCTTTAATTTGACCTCTAGATATTAGTGATTGATCTTCGTTTGGAATGAACCATGTCAGTCCCTTAGCCTGTCCTCTTGGTATGAGAGTGACTTTTTGGACTTTGTCGTGGTTTTCTAATAGTGTACCCACTATTGCATGACCAACTTCGTGGTATGCTATTAACCTTTTGCTTTTACTGTTGATTAGTGGAGTTCCTTCCATACCTGCAACAACTCTATCTATAGATGCATCCACCTCAGAAATTGTTATTGCATCCTTACGCCTCCGAGCCGTCAGAATAGCGGCTTCGTTTAACAGATTAGCAAGATCAGCACCAGAAAAACCTGGTGTTCTTCGAGCTATCGTTTTAATAGATATTCCAGAATCCATTTTTTTATTGCGAGAGTGGACTTCAAGGATAGCTAGTCTTCCATTCAGATCAGGTACATCAACTGTAACCTGCCTGTCAAAACGTCCAGGCCTTAGTAGCGCTGAATCAAGTATGTCAGCCCTATTTGTTGCAGCAATTACTATAATGCCTGTATTTCCCTCAAAGCCATCCATTTCTGTAAGAAGTTGATTTAAGGTTTGTTCCCTCTCGTCATTACCTCCACCAATGCCCGTTCCTCTCTGTCTTCCTACAGCATCTATTTCATCTATAAAGACAATGCAAGGTGCATTTTCTTTAGCTTTCTTAAATAAATCTCTGACTCTAGATGCTCCGACCCCAACAAACATTTCTACAAATTCGGACCCTGATATACTGAAAAAAGGAACGTTAGCTTCACCCGCAATAGCTTTAGCGAGAAGCGTTTTACCTGTTCCCGGAGGCCCTACTAATAACACACCTTTAGGAATTTTTGCCCCAACTGCAGTAAATGAGTCTGGTTCTTTTAGGAAAGTGACAACTTCTTGAAATTCTTCTTTTGCTTCATCGACACCAGCAACATCATTAAATACTACACCAGTTTTTGCTTCCATCTGAAACAGTGCCTTAGATTTTCCAAAAGACATAGCTTGGCCTGGTCCTCCTGCACTATTGTTCGATCTTCTAAATAGAATAGCGAGGCCACCAATAAATAAGATTGGAAAAAAAAGATTTCCTATTAGATTAAATAGTGCTCCACTGTTTTTTGGTGGATGCGCATCAATATCTACTTGGGCTTTTCTTAACTTTGTAACTAGTTCTGGGGCGCTAGCAGGTAACTCGACACGTATCTTTTGTACTCGGTTACCTAATTCTGGCCCCAACGCTTCTACTATTGCCGTATGTCCGTTATCATACATATCAACTCTTTTAATCCAACCCATGTCTAGGTATTCTAAGAAACGGCCATATGTCATCCTAGAATTTGCTACATTGTTATTTAAGTCAGCTTTGTTGGGAGTTAAAAAACCTTGCCATAGAAAAAATCCAATCACTAAGAATGGTAGTGACCAAAGCATGATTGTTTTCCAAGATACTTTCATTGCGTTAAGACCTCTTTCATTGTGTATTTATTAGATTCTCTACCAAATGTAACAGTTATTCATTTACATAGGCAATTAATTTTTTACTTACTGAGTAATAGTTTACCGATATCTCACTAATCTTTACAAAATTTATTGCATTTTTGTTTGAAATGCACCATAGGAGTACCTTATGTATAATCAGTATATTAGGAGATGAAATATAATGTTGAAGAAAGGAAGCACCGTAAAGATTATGAGAAAAGAGTCTTACTGGTACCAAGATACAGGCTCAGTTGTTAAAGTAGATAGCGGAATTAAGTATCCTGTTTTAGTAAGATTTGAAAATGAGACCTACAGTGGTGTAAACACAAATAGCTTTGCTGAGGATGAGGTCGTAGTAACTGAATAGTTTTGAAAATGCATCAAGATAATAACATTATTATCTTGATGCATTTCTTAATTAAAATAATAATTGACTTTAACTACCTAATGTCGCCCAATCTACTTCTACATTTTCGAGAACTAATGATGAATTATATATTTGCAATATAATCAAAAGGAATAGGAAAAATAGAAGCATAAATATGGCCATAATTGGTGTTGTTCCCCAACCAGGAGCTACCTTTCCGTACTCCGAATTTAAGGGTCTTAGTATTTCTCCTAACCGTGTTCTTAATGCCATAATATTCTTTGTTTTTTTGTTATAATCTATACTATGTCCTAATTATTGTCGGACTAATAAACTTTATACCTATTTGTGCCATGGAAACAGCGACAGTTTTAAGTATTTTCATTTCTAGCTTGCTTCTCGGTATTACAGGTTATTCGATTTATACCGCTTTTGGCCCCTCTGCTAAAGAACTGAGAGATCCATTTGAAGAACATGAAGAGTAGCTAAAGAATTCAAGTAATCTTTATAAATTATTTATAGAGATTACTTGAAAACAAGCTTATTTTGCTATTCTAGGAGGATCTCTAAAAAATATAGCAAAAAATATTACCATTAATGTTCCTGTTAATAAAAATACGTACACAAGAGCTTCCATTTTATTCTCCTAGTATTAATATATAAATCACAATTTGAATCTACACAGCACCTTGCTTTTTACTACTCCTGTCTCCTAGTTTTTGGAAGGCACCAAATTCAACTTGTTCTGTAACTTCTGCGCCGATTCCTGCAAACACATCCCTGAATATTGTTCTTGAACCATGCCATAAATGTCCGAAGAAGAATATTAGTGCAAAGTTTGCGTGTCCAAACGTGAACCATCCTCGAGGGCTACTTCTGAATACTCCGTCTGATTCAAGTGTCGTACGATCAAATTCGAACACTTCACCTAGTTGTGCTTTTCTTGCATACTTTTTCACACTGGGCGCATCAGTAAACGCTTTTCCATTCAACTTACCGCCGTAGAAGTTAACAGTAACTCCTACTTGTTCAATGCTGTATTTTGACTCTGCTCTTCTGAATGGTATATCTGCTCTAATAATTCCGTCTTTATCTACAAGAATTACAGGAAAAGTCTCAAAAAATGCGGGCATTCGTCTCACCGTTAATTCTCTACCGTCTTTATCCTGAAAGACAGGATGCCCCAGCCATGCTTCTGCAATGCCGTCTCCTTTATCCATCGGGCCAGATCTAAACAGTCCGCCTTTTGCCGGATTGTTGCCAATGTAGTCATAAAAAGCTAACTTATCTGGTATTCTTGACCATGCTTCTACAGGCCCCAATCCTTCGCTTAATGAATTTTCTACTCTTCTTTCTATTTCTTGTTGAAAGTATCCACTGTCCCATTGGTATCTTGTTGGACCAAAGAGTTCAAGGGGTGTAGTAGCCGAACCGTACCACATCGTTCCACATGTAATGAATGCGCTAAAGAATACAGCAGATATGCTACTAGATAACACTGTTTCAATATTACCCATTCTCAGGGCTCTATATAGTCTCTGTGGTGGTCTAACTGTTAGGTGAAATATTCCTGCCAATATACCCACTGTTCCTGCTGCGATATGGTGTGATGCCACGCCGCCTGGGTTAAATGGGTTAAACCCGTCGGGCCCCCAAGCAGGTGCTACTGGTTGCACTTTGCCGGTTATGCCATACCCATCGGATACCCAAATCCCTGGTCCAAATAGTCCCGTTGTATGAAATGCACCAAAACCAAAGCATAACAGGCTTGACAGAAGTAGATGGATTCCAAAGATTTTGGGCAAGTCTAAAGCGGGTTCACCTGTCCTAGGATCCCGAAATAGTTCTAGATCCCAGTAAACCCAATGCCATATAGAAGCAAGGAACAGTAAGCCGGATAAAACAATGTGAGTTAGAGCAACTCCTTCAAAACTCCATAAACCTGGATTTGAGACACTCTCTCCAGTAATGCTCCAACCACCCCAAGAGTCAGTAACTCCTAGTCTTGCCATAAATGGCATAACAAACATTCCTTGTCTCCACATTGGATTTAGCACGGGATCTGAGGGGTCAAAAACAGCCAATTCGTATAACGCCATTGATCCAGCCCAACCTGCGACAAGAGCTGTATGCATCAGATGAACGGAAATCAGGCGTCCGGGATCATTTAAAACAACCGTATGTACTCGATACCATGGTAATCCCATTACGTTTATATACCTCCTAGTAAAAATAAATCAATTTTATAGCTTTCTTACTATTTAAACTTATCTTTAAAACATGTTAACTTTGATAATTCCAAACTGTAACTTGACTTTAGAATCTAGCTTCGCTATATATTATAACATTCTTATTCTATTTCATCTTTAATTTATATTAATCCTCAAACTTGCTCGAAATCAACTTATAACTTAACACGAAGCTCAAGATGTTAACTAACGATAATATTGCTATTATCCCTCCTGTATTTATTGACCCCCAAAGAGTATTGATAACTACCGAAGAGTAGTGATAAGACTCATGTAAATAGGCATATCTAATCATCTCAATAGCATAACTTAAAGGATTAACACTTGCAAGAATTTGTAACCAGGAAGGCATGAAAACAAGAGGTGCTAATGCTGTACTAGAGAATAAAAGAGGAAGATTGATTATTAAAATGCACGCCAACATCTCTATATGACCAGGTAAAATAAATGCTAAAGTTAGACTTAAGCTTGTAACACTGTTGCTTAGTAAAAATAACACCAATATTGTCAGTAAACCATTGTTAATACTTGGTATCTTGTTTCCTAAAAGCCAAGATATAAAGATGATACTTGCTACTTGAATGAAGCTACTGAAAAGTATATTAATAGAAGAAGATAGTATTATTGAATATCTCGAATATAGATGTGAGCTTAGTATACGATTGAAAAAGCCAAACTCACGATCAAAAATTAATGGTAAGCCAGCATTGAGGGCAGACGTGAAAGCTGTAAATACAATAATACCACTACTTATAAAATCACTATACCTGGTTGTACTAGTAAATAGTTCTATAGGTGCATTTTGAAACAAAGCACTGAAAAGTAGTAGCCATAGCAATGGCTGTACGATACCTGTAATTAGTAAAGATGGTCTACGCCAACTTTGTATGAATAACCGTATGGTTAACGAGTAAATTTCATTAGTGTAAGCTTTTATGATCCCGTTTTTAGATCTAACATCAAAGTTAGGTGTTAAAACAGAGTACTCTTTCTCTTTTTTAATTTCTGTCATTAGAATCTTGACTTTTGGTACTTTAAAGAATGTAAATATTATGAACTTATAAGAAAAATATTTATTTTATTTTTTCATATTATTGTGAATGTTGTTCTTTTTTACGAGTTAAGCAGTAGTCATCATTAAAATCACTTAATCTGATTTGTATATTAAATTGATTTCCACTTGTCAAACGCTAACTTAATTATAAGTTCTAGACTTGAGGAAACAATGTACTTTAACGGAGGACATGATGGCTGAATATAAAGTTACCTTACAGATGGAAGATGAGGAAGTTGTTACTATCACATGTAATGATGATGTGTACATATTAGATGCAGCAGAAGAACAAGGTGTAGACTTACCATACTCGTGTCGAGCAGGTGCCTGTTCTACATGTGCAGGTCTTATTAAAGAAGGTACAGTCGATCAATCAGATCAATCTTTTCTAGACTCTGACCAGGAAGAGGCAAATTATATCTTAACTTGTGTCGCTTATCCAACCAGTGATTGTACGATCTTAACACATCAAGAAGATGGTTTATATTAAGCCATAATACATAAACCATAGCGTCTCACATTTATTTTGAACGCTATGGTTTATGTGATAATTTATAGTTTTACTTCTATATCAACACCAGCAGGTAAGTTCAACTTCATTAGTGCATCAATCGTATGAGACGAAGGATCATATATTTCAATAATTCGTTTATGTGTTCTTAATTCAAAGTGTTCTCTTGAATCTTTGTCTACATGAGGAGAACGCAAGACACAATAAATTCTCCGATGTGTTGGTAAAGGAATCGGTCCTACAGATGTCGCATTAGTTCTATTTACCGTATCAATTATACTGCTGCAAGATGTACTTAGTAAAGAATGATCGTAGGCCTTCAATTTAATTCTTATTTTATGTTGCTTTGTTAAAGTCATATATTTGTTTGTCAACAGTAAATTCCACGTAGTCTTTTGCCTGAACGCCAACTATTCTAGTATCTTTGAAACGACCCCGGCTCCTACCGTTCTCCCTCCTTCTCTAATTGCAAACCTCATTCCTTGCTCAATAGCTATTGGGTTAATCAACTGAGCACTCATCTTAATTCTGTCTCCAGGCATAACCATTTCAGCTGCAGATCCGTCATCTGCGGTGAACTGAGTTATTGTACCAGTTACATCTGTGGTTCTTACATAAAATTGAGGTCTATAACCAGAAAAGAAAGGCGTATGTCTACCGCCTTCTTCCTGGGTTAGGATATATACCTCTGCTTCAAACTGAGTATGCGGAGTAATCGTCCCAGGTTGAGCAAGAACCATTCCTCTTTCAATATCTTTCTTTTGGACACCTCTTAGAAGTATACCAATATTATCTCCTGCCATACCTTCGTCTAAAGTTTTCTGGAACATCTCTAAGCCAGTAATTGTCGTTGTACGAGTCTCTCTCAATCCTACAATTTCAATAGAATCACCAACCTTGATAATACCGCGTTCTATTCTACCTGTTGCTACTGTTCCACGACCAGTAATAGAAAATACATCCTCAACAGCCATTAAGAATGTTTTGTCTATATCTCTCTCTGGAGTAGGAATATAGTCGTCAACAGCATCCATTAGTAAGTGGATTTTATCCACCCACTTGTCATCCCCTTTTTTAGTATCCGGATTTTTAGTTACATAATCTAACGCTAAAAGTGCAGATCCAGCTACAAAAGGTATATCATCTCCGGGGAAATCGTACTGGGCCAATAATTCTCTCACTTCTAGTTCTACTAGTTCAAGTAGTTCTTCATCATCAACTTGATCTTCTTTATTAAGGAAGACTACTACATTTGGTACACCCACCTGTTTTGCTAATAATATATGTTCTCTAGTTTGCGGCATAGGACCATCTGCAGCTGAAACTACTAATATAGCTCCATCCATTTGAGCTGCCCCCGTAATCATATTTTTTACGTAATCGGCATGTCCCGGGCAGTCTACATGTGCATAGTGTCGATTATTAGTTTCATATTCCACGTGTGCTGTATTAATTGTTATACCGCGTGCTTTTTCTTCTGGCGCAGCGTCAATTTCGTCAAATTTCTTTAGTTGAGTATTGCCAGATACTGCAAGGGTTGCAGATATGGCTGCTGTTAATGTAGTTTTTCCGTGATCTACATGACCTATTGTACCTATATTCACATGAGGCTTTTTACGTTCAAATTTACTTCTTGCCATATTTTTTTGTTCTGTATGTAGTTTTTTGATTACTTTTAGCGCTAAGGTTATTAAATCTTTCCTTATTTTATTTACATGTAGCTAATATCGATAATGTGCAAAAGCTTTGTTAGCCTCTGCCATACGATGCGTTTCTTCTCTTTTTCTTATAGCATTTCCTGTGTCACTAGCTGCATCCATAATTTCATTAGCTAATTTTGTTGCCATATCTTTACCAGATCTCTCTTTAGCAAATCTTGTTATCCACCGAAGTGCAAGGTTGGTACCTCGATATGCTCTTACTTCAATAGGTACTTGATAAGTAGAGCCACCAACTCTTCTTGCTTTAACTTCGACTAGAGGGGTAGCATTTCTTATAGCCTTTTCTAGTATGTGTAGTGGGTCTGAAGCCGACCTTTCTTTCACTAATTCTAGTGATTTATAAATAATCTTTTGGGCAATGCTTTTCTTGCCGCTTTTTAAGACCCTTACCGTTAGCATGCTAATCAATTTACTCTGATATATTGGATCGGGGGAGACGAAACGTTTTTTGGATGTATTTCGACGAGACATAGTTGTTTTTCGAAGTGAAGATTTATAGTAAGTATTCTATTTATGACTTAGGTCTTTTAGTTCCATATTTTGATCTGCCTTTTTTTCTATCTTTGACTCCAGCTGAGTCTAAGGTTCCTCGTATGATATGATATCTTACTCCTGGCAAATCTTTTACTCTTCCACCACGGATAAGTACAACTGAATGTTCTTGAATATTGTGACCTATACCAGGAATATATGCAGTAACCTCGAATCCAGATGTTAATCGAACTCTTGCCACCTTTCTTAGTGCAGAATTTGGTTTTTTAGGCGTTGTTGTGTACACTCTAATACAAACACCTCTTCGCTGAGGACATGATCTTAAAGCAGGTGATTTAGTTTTTTTATTTATTTTAATCCTTGGCGATCTTACTAGTTGCTGAATAGTTGGCATCAGTATTAATTTATTGTTTGATAATGTCAATTAGTACAGTCTTATTGTATCTATTTGTTAAATGGACTGTCAAATGTTATTAGAGTTGATTCAACTGTTTTGTCCTTCGTCTTTTAAATTATACTTACGCATAAATCTTTCAACTCTTCCTTCAGTGTCTATAATCCTTTGTGATCCTGTAAAGAAAGGGTGATTCCCCGACCAAATATCGACATGTAATTCTTGTTTCGTGGATCCAATTGTCATGATGTGTTTTCCATCACAGTAGACTTTAGCATCTGTATACCATTCAGGATGAATATTTTTTTTTGCCATATACTTATTTTTGATATTTTATAAATACAATTATGAAATTGATCTTATCTTTTAGAGAATTGAGGTGCTTTCCTTGCTTTTCTTAATCCATATTTTCTTCTCTCTTTTACTCTTGCATCTCTAGTAAGATGCCCTTCAGCTTTCAGTGCAGTTCTATTTTCGGGATTAACGCAGCACAAAGCTCTAGCGACTCCTAACCTTATAGCGTCTGCTTGTCCAGTTAAGCCGCCGCCTTGTGTGTTAACAAAAATATCATATTCATTATTGAGTCCTAAAGTATTGAGAGGTCCATAAGTTATTCTAATATAGTTAGGACTAAATTGTAGATAAGATTCCCCGGGGAGACCGTTGATTATTAATTTACCTGATCCCGGTACTAGTCTTACTCTAGCTATTGACGCTTTCCTTCTTCCTGTTCCTGCATAGACTGCTTTAGTTTGTTCAGATGTTATAGTCATGTTATGTACTTGTAGGATTATATTTGAATTGTTAAAGGTTCTTGTGCATCATGAGGATGATTGGGGCCGGGATATAATTTTAAACTTTTAAATATTTGTCTTCCTAAGCGACCCTTAGGTAGCATCTTTCTTACAGCATTTTCTACTATCTTATTTGGTAATCTCTTCTGCAATTCACCAAATGTCTCCTTCTTTAAGCCACCTGGTTTTCCTGAATGTCTATGATATACTTTTTGAAGTCTTTTCCTGCCACTAACATCAATTTTTTCTGTATTAACTATAATTACATATCCCCTTATATTGTATGATGGGTTAAAAGATGGTTCATTTTTTCCTCTTAGTATCTTAGCTACCTCGGTAGATAGTCTACCGAGAGTATATCCCTGTGCGTCTACTAGATACCATTTACTTTGTTTGCTTTTATTTGATTGTGAGAGATATGTAGTATTCATGAATATTTAAACTTATATGTTAATGAATTCTGTCTTATGCTAAACAGATTGTACAGTATTTATTACCGCTGTACTTTTTCTTTCGGTAAAGTTATACCTAATCGATTTTGCAAAGCGTCTATTACTTCATTTGCTGATTTTTGCCCAAAATTTTTTATTTCTAAGAGTTCCCCTTGAGAATAGTCCAATAGATCAGAAACTGAATGAATGTGTGCTCTTTTTAAACAGTTATAGGCTCTTACTGATAATTGCAGTTCTTCTATTAGGACAAGGCTAATCTGTTGTTGCTCCTGTATTGTTGCATCTTCGACGGGTTTAAAGTCAATCTTTCTTAAAGGATAAAATAAATTTGTTAACACAGCCGCCCCTTGACTGAGAGCTTCTTGCGGAGATATACTACCATTAGTCCAGAGTTCAATAAGTAATTTTTCTTGTACTACTTGTTGATTTAGTCTAACTTCTTCGACAATGTAATTGAATTTTCTTGCTGGCATAAATACTGCATCAATCTGTAAAAAGTCTACAGCTTTATCGTCCATACCTTTATCAATTAATCTATAACCTCTTCCTTGTTCTATCCTAAACTCCATCTCAAATATAGTATTATTGCATATAGTTGCAATGTATTGTCTTGGATCAATAATCTCGACTTCATTTGGGATATCAAATAAGCCCGCAGTAATCACTGCTGGGCCTTGAACTCTTACTCTACCTATTTGTGGTTTATCTGTATAACTTTTTAAAACAACTTCTTTTAAGTTTAAAAGTATTTCTAATACATCTTCCCTGACGCCGGCAACTGTCGAAAATTCATGATTGATTCCAGCTATTCTCACAGCTACAACAGCTGTGCCATATAAATCTGATAAGATAGTTCTTCTTAATGCATTGCCTACCGTAATCCCTTGTCCTTGGTGCAAAGGCTCTAATACGAACCGTCCATATTGTTCGCGTGCACCTTCTGTTTTTGACTCTATACATTCTATTTGGAAATGAGTCATTGATAAGTTTTTTCTTTAAGGATAGATATGGTAAATATTGTAATTATGTGTTTATAGTTAGTATAATCATACCCTGCGCTTCTTAGGTGGTCTACAACCATTGTGTGGTACGGGCGTTATATCTTTAATTAATGTAATATCTATACCAGCAGCTTGTAGAGCTCTAATTGCGGTTTCTCTTCCAGCTCCTGGTCCATTAATCATCACTTCAGTCTGACGCATACCTTGGTCTATAGCTTGCTTAGCAGCCTTCTCAGCTGCTGTTTGAGCAGCAAAGGGAGTTCCTTTCTTAGCACCCTTAAATCCACTACCTCCTGATGAACACCATGATACCGTTTTCCCCTTCAAATCAGTAATAGTTATAATAGTATTATTAAATGTGGATTTGATATGAGTGACGCCATTCAAAACATGTTTTTTATTCTTACTGAAACTGTTTTTCTTAGTTTGTCTAGCCATGTTGATGTGATATATGTATTATTACTATTTTTTGGGTGCTTTTTTCTTATTTGCCATAGTTTTTTTGGAACCTCTGCGCGTTCTCGCGTTTGTTCTTGTACGCTGTCCTCTTAATGGCAAACCAAGCCTGTGCCTCTTACCTTTGTAAGAATTTATTTCCATTAATCGTTTAATATTTATGGATTCCATTCGCCTTAAGTCACCTTCTATTTCGTACTTTTTGTCTAGAATTGTACGTAGTCTAACAATTTCATTGTCGTTTAAGTCAATGATTTTGGTGTCTCGATTAATATGAGTTTCTTTTAATATTTCTTGTGATCTTGTTAAGCCTATACCATAAATATACGTTAAAGCTACTTCAATTCTCTTATTTCTTGGTAAATCAACTCCAGCTATTCTAGCCACAACAAATCTCCTTTTTATATCTATATATTTAAATAACTTAAAAGTATGTTTATAGTAGACCAATTGGTCTACTACCCTTGTCTTTGCTTATGTTTTGGGTTTATACATATAACCATAACTCTACGATGTCTTCGAATTACTCTGCATTTTTCACACATTTTTTTTACGGATGGTCTAACTTTCATGAATTACTCGCTTATTTAATTGTATGTATTTATTTCATTAAACTTTCGTATTGCTCCGAAATAATGTACGTTTGTATTTGCTTAGCTGTGTCAATTGCAACGCCAACTAGTATTAACAATGATGTTGCACCGAATCCACGGAAGCTATTTATATTCGTTACTTCAGCAATAACAGAAGGAACTAGTGCTACAAGAAGTAAAAATAGTGATCCTAGAAATGTTAAGCGGTTGATAATATTTTTTAAATATTTGCTGGTATCTTCTCCAGGTCTAACATTTGGTATACTCGCACCCATTTTCTTTAGGTTATTAGATAAGTCTTCAGTGTTTAGCACAAGGGATGAATAAAAGTAGCTGAAAAACATTATAAGCATACCATAAAACATGATATATATAATTGTATTGCTTATGCATAAGTCAATAATTCTCTGAAAAGTATCATTCGATACGACAGATTTTAAGTAACTTGGTAAAGCCATTGATGCTGAAGCAAATACGATTGGCATAACACCTCCTTGGTTCAGTTTTAATGGAAGATAGCTTTGAGGATCAAGGTTATACTGTTTTATTAACTGCCTTGCAGAAATAATATTTATTTTTCTTATACCCTCTTGTACCAAGATTGTTATCACAAGCATAGCTACAAATAATGGCAATAATATGACCATTTGCTTAGCAATTACTGTGTTACCGCTGGGAATGGAATTTTTTATGTTTTGAGGTATTCCCGAAATTATATTTTGAAATATAAGTAATGAAGCGCCGTTTCCGATACCTTTTTCTGTAATAATCTCTGAAAACCACATAACAATCATTGATCCAGCGCTTAAGCTGATTATTACATCTATGATGAAAGTAGTATTCCAGTAAAAAACATAAGGTTTAATTAGGATACATATCCCAATACTTTGAATTACAGCCCAAGCTAAAGCTAAATATCTAGTTATCTGTGTGATCTTTTGCCTTCCTTTTTCCCCTTCTTCTTTCTGTAAATTCTCAAGTGCTGGTATAGTTTTTGTTAATAGCTGTATTATTAAAGACGAGTTAATATAAGGTACTATGCCAAGAGCAAATATACCTATAGTTGAAAAGCCGCCACCCGAAAATATATTTAAGAAGCTAATTAGTGCGTTCTTGCCAACGCCATTATAAAAAGCGTCGTGATCAATACCAGGAATAGGTATAAAAATGCCTAATCGAGCTATTGTCAGTAACAGCAATGTGAGAACAATTTTTCTAACAAGAATATTATTTATATGCATTAAAAATTAGCTAATCTGTTCGTTAGAGAGTTTAAGTCTTAATTTACGTATAAAGTATATCAGTTGATATATTTCGTTCGATTGCAACTGTGTGAAATGTTTTTAGGTTTGATAAAGCATTTAGTGCTGCTCTAGCATTATTTAATGAATTAGAAGATCCTAACTGTTTAGCTAAGATATTTTTTACTCCGGCTAATTCTAGGACAGTCCTTACCGAACCCCCAGCAATTACACCAGACCCTTCTGCAGAAGGACGCATAATTACTTCAGCCGCTCCTGAGATTCCACTAACTTGATGTGGAATGGAATTAAACTGTGTCAAAGGTATTGTAATAATGTTCTTTTTTGCATCTGAAACCGCTTTTTTAACGGCTCCAATAACATCACTAGCCTTACCGATCCCAACTCCAACTTGACCCCTTTCATCACCTATTACCAATATCGCTCTAAAACTAAGTTTTTTGCCTCCTTTGACAACCTTAGTTACTCTACGAACTTGAACAACTCTTTCTTCCCATTGGTTATCTTGTTCTTTTCCCCTAGAAGTTTTCTTTTTATTAGCCATGTTTTTAGTTTGTGAGATATTTATTTAGAACATTATACCTTCTTCTCTAGCTGACTCAGCTAAAGCTTGTATTCTGCCATGATACAATTTACGGCCGCGATCAAATACAATTTTATGGACGCCTCTATTTAAACACTCTTTAGCTACTAATTTTCCAACTATTCTGGATATTTTGCATGTTGCTAGTGAACTATGCTGATTCTTTATATCTGTCGATAAGCTAGATACCGTAACTAGAGTTTTTGATTGACTATCATCAATTATTTGAGCGTAAATATGTTTGTTAGATCTAAAAACGTATAACCTTGGTCTATCGGATGTGCCCCTAATTCTTCTACTCATATATTATTTCCCAGCTTTACCTATTTTTTTCTTCACAACTTCGTCTTTATATCTAATGCCTTTTCCTTTATAGGGTTCAGGAGGACGCACGGCGCGTATCTTCGCTGCTATCTGTCCAACAAGGCTTTTGTCGATGCCTTCAATCTTAATGTTTACGTTATTATCCACTTTGATATTAATCTCATCAGGTGGATCTATAATAACAGGGTGGCTGTAACCAACATTGAGGATAAGTTGTTTACCATCCATTTGAGATCTGTACCCGACGCCTTTAATCTCTAGAGTCTTAGTAAAACCATCTGTGACACCAATGACCATATTGTTTATTAAAGTTCTAGACAAGCCGTGAAGTTGACGCGCTTCTTTAATACTCTTGGCTATACTTAATAGTAGTATCGTATTGTCGTCGTGCACTTGTCTATCTATCTTAATCAATTTAGAGATTTTCTCGCTTAATATTCCTTTGGGGCCTTTAACAGTAACTAAATTATCTTTAACGTCGGCCTCTATCGTTTTCAATAGAGTAATACTTTTTTTTCCTATTCTCGACATATTAATATAATGATTTTATATATGAATTATTTACCAAATGTAACATAGTATTTCACCACCGAGACCATTGTGTCTTGCTTTGCGATCAGTCATAACACCACGGGACGTTGAAATAACAGCAACACCCATTCCTCCAAGTACTCTAGGCACTTCTTTATGGTTAACATAAACTCTAAGACCAGGTTTGCTTACACGTTTAAGGGATGTGATTACACTTTCACGTTTCTTTCCATTATACTTTAGAGATACTAACAAAAATGATCGGAGATCTTCACTAATCTCTTCGTAGTAATCAATAAATCCTTCTTCTTTTATTACTTTTACTATATTCCGGGTCATTTTTGTAGCAGGAACTTGTACAAGTTGGTGTCGGGCTAAACTTGCATTCCTTATGCGTGTTAACATGTCTGAAATTGTATCGTTAACCACTTTATCTCCTGTATTATCTTTAAATTTCTTTAGTTGTAAAAAGGCATTCCTAACCCTTTTAGTAAAGCAAGACTTTCTTCGTCTGTACTTGCTGTTGTAATAATTGAAATGTCAAATCCACGAATCTTGTCTATTTGATCATATTCAATCTCTGGAAACAATAATTGTTCTTTTAATCCTAAGTTGTAGTTACCTCTCCCATCAAAATTTTTGCTGCTGATTCCTCGAAAATCTCGAATTCTCGGTAGCGATAAATTAATCAGCTTGTTAAGAAAGTCATACATTCTTTGTCTGCGTAAGTTTACTGTAATTCCAACTGGTATGTTTTCCCTAATTTTAAACCCTGCGATTGCTTTTCTAGATCTAGATATAATTGGTTTTTGACCAGTAATCAGTTTAAACTCTTCGATGCTCTTATCAAGTGCTTTTGAATTTTGTCCTGCTTCTCCTAGCCCACGATTGATTGTGATCTTAGTTAGTTTAGGAACTTGATGTTTATTTTTATACTGAAACTGTCTTTCAAGATCGGGGACGATTTTATTAAGGTATAATTCTTGTAATGAAGTATTCATATTTATTTAACTGTTACGATTTGATTTAATTAGCTTACGTTCATATTTTCCTGCAGAATTTTTTATCTTTTGGTATCGGCTAGCGATTTTAAGTTCAGTACTGTACAACATGACATTAGAGCTATCTATAGGAGCTTCCTGTCTTATAATTTGTCCACTTTCACCTTCTTGCTTTGGTCTAATGTGTTTAGTCTTCATGTTAACATCTTTAACAATCACTTTTCCTTGTAATCTAAAGGTTTTTATTATTTCTCCCATTTTACCTTTATGATAACCAGATATTATTTTAACTGTATCTCCTACTTTAACATGTATTTTCTTTCTTTTTAGTTTTTTAGACATTATACAACCTCCGGTGCTAGGGATATTATCTTCGAGAAGTTTTTCTCACGTAATTCTCTAGCAATTGGACCAAATACTCGTGTTCCTTTAGGGTTATTTTCTTGGTTAATTATTACCGCCGCATTGTCATCAAATCGAATGCTCATACCGTCTGTCCGTCTTACAGTATGCCTTGTTCGTACAATAACCGCTCTTACTATATCTGATCGTTTCACCGGCATATTTGGTGATGCATCCTTTACAACTCCAACAATGATATCTCCCAACCTTGCATACATCGGATTACTTGTGCCTAACACTCTAATACACATTATTTTTTTTGCCCCACTATTATCTGCTATATTTAAGTAGCTTTGTGTTTGAATCATGTTTTTAACTTATATTTGTTTATAATTTACCCATCTTGCTTATTAAGGTCCAAAATTTTGTTTTACTGAGAGGTCGTGTCTCTTGTATTTTTACAATATCACCAATATGACATGCGTTATGTTCGTCGTGTACTTTATACTTCTTTGTACGAGCTAATGTTTTACCATACTTCTTATGAGCTATTTTAGTGCTTACAGCGACTGTTATTGTTTTAATCATTTTATCGCTGACAACTATTCCTATTTTTTCTTTTACTGGCATAACATGTTTATTTTAGTTTTGGATAATATTTTACTTTAATCTTTTCTCGTGACGAATAGTCATTATTCTAGATAGTTGATTTTTATAACTTTTTAGTATATGTGGTCGTATTGACTGTCTAGTTCCTTGCTTCATCCTGAAGTCGAACAATGTTTTCTTTATCTCAAGAATTTTGCTATTTAATTCTTTATTACTCAGCAATCTTAGATCCTTCGAATTTAATTCATTCATAGTTACGTTATTACTTGGTAATGAACTTAGTTTTTATAGGTAATTTATACGATGCTAGCTTCATAGCTTCTTTTGCTGACTTTTCTGGGACCCCATTCATTTCGAAAAGTATATGCCCCGGTTTAACTACTGCAACCCAATATTCAGGTGCACCTTTCCCTGATCCCATTCTTGTCTCTGCAGGCCTAGCAGTTACTGGCTTGTCCGGAAAAACTCTTATCCATAACTTGCCACCGCGCTTTACATATCTCGTAATTGTTCTCCTAGTGGCTTCTATTTGTCTTGAAGTCAACCATACTGGCTCTAGTGCTTGTAAAGCATATTCACCAAAAGCGATACTATTGCCCCGGCTTGCTTTTCCTTTCATTCTACCCCTGTGTTGCTTACGAAATTTTGTACGTTTTGGACTTAGCATATTTTTCTTTAGTTTTTATTATTCTTCTAGAGATTTGTTTTCACTTTCAGGCAATATTTCTCCCTTAAATAGCCAGACCTTTACACCAAGTACACCATATGTTGTCTGTGCTGTTCTGTATGAGTAGTCAATGTCAGCTCTTAATGTTTGTAAAGGGACTCTACCTTCTCGAACCCACTCGCTCCGTGCAATTTCAGCACCATTTAATCGTCCAGATACTTGTATTTTAATTCCTTTCACATTAGCTCTCTGAGACCTTTGTACAGCTTGCCTCACGGCTCTTCTGAATGCGGTTCTTTTCTCCAATTGTTGAGTAATAAAGTCTGCTAATAGCCTAGCTTCTGTGTCTGGTTCTACAACTTCAAGAACATCGATTCTAATTTGTCTATTGTTTCCTGCTATAGATTGAAGACCTACCCTAATGTTTTCGATGCCTGTTGCAAAGCGTCCTAATACAATGCCTGGTCTTGCCGTGTGTATCTTAACCTCAATCTGATCAACTTTTCTCTCAATTTCAATTTTGGCTATACTAGCATTTTCAAGTTTCTTTTCGATATGTTTGCGAATATGAAAATCTTCTTCTAGTAGTCTAGGATATGTCTTAGAATCTGCGAACCACGAAGAAATATGCTTCTGTGTTATACCTATGCGAAAGCCTAAAGGATGTGTTTTTTGTCCCATTATAAATATTGTAAGTTATTAGTCTATCTTTACTACAGTAACTGTTATATGACATGTAGGTTTATGTATTGGAAAAGCTCTGCCTTGGGCTCTCGGTTGGAAGCGCTTCATTTTTGGTCCTTGATTCACGAAGGCTGTCTTAACCTTTAACTTATTTTTATCTATCCCAGAATTGTTTTCAGCATTAGATACTGCAGAGTCCAATATTTTTTGTATACTGTTACAAGATCGATACGGCATGAATTGCAGTATTAGTTTCGCTTCTTGATATGTTCTACCGCGTATTTGTGCCAGAACCCTGTTCACCTTTGTGGGAGACAATCTCAAATACCTTCCGATTGCACTTACTTCCTTGACTTGTATTTGCATTTATTATCTCCTTGCTTTCCGATCGTTTTTTATATGGCTTCTGAATGTTCTGCTCGGTACAAATTCACCTAATTTATGTCCGACCATTTGATCTGAAACAAAAACCGGAAAATGTTGTTTTCCGTTATATACGGCTATTGTATGTCCTACCATGTCAGGTAAGATAGTTGATGCTCTTGACCATGTTTTAACTGTCCGAGTTGACTTGGTCTTATTCATTTCATTTATTCTTTTAAATAACTTAATCTCTACAAAAGGACCTTTCTTTAATGATCTTGACATATTAATTATTATGTGATTCTAGTTTATTATTTTCTTCTTCTCAATATGTAATGGTTACTGTACTTCTTCGCCTTACGAGTTTTTACTCCTAATGCTGGTTTCCCCCAAGGAGTTACAGGATGAGACTTACCGATAGGAGATTTACCTTCTCCTCCTCCATGTGGATGATCCACAGGATTCATAACAACGCCTCTAACACTCGGCTTTTTACCGAGCCACCTATTTCTTCCTGCTTTACCAATAGTAATATTGCTGGCATCAATATTGCCTACTTGTCCTATACTGGCATAACACTTTTTTCGTATAACTCTTACTTCACCTGAAGGTAATTTTAGTGTAACAAATTTTCCTTCCTTGGCTACTATTTGTGCATAAGTTCCAGCGGATCTTACTATTTGTCCCCCTTTACCGGGTGTGATTTCGATATTGTGGACAGCTGTCCCCAAAGGTATGGAGTCTAAAGGTAATGCGTTGCCAACTTCTATAGGGGCTGTCAGGCCCGATATCACTATTGAGCCCACAAAGAGAGATCTTGGGTGTAGTATATACTTTTTTTGGCCATCAAAATAGTGTAGTAAAGCTACCCTTGCATTACGATTTGGATCGTACTCGATTGATGCAACTTTTGCTTTGATATTAACTTTGTCACGTTTAAAATCAACTACACGGTACTGTTTTTTATGTCCTCCACCTTTGTGTCTGCAAGTGATTCTTCCTTGATTGTTGTGTCCTTTTCTATTGTGCTTTTTGACAACAAGTGACTTCTCGGGAGAACTTTTAGTGATTTCTGTAAATGTTGATACCGTTCTGTTACGAGTACCCGGTGTATATGCTCGGTATAATCGGATGGCCATGATATTTGTAGTAAGATGTTTATTATTTAGTGTCTAAGTAACGACTAGATAATTAGTTATTCTGGGAATAATGATATCTGGTCGCCAGCACGTAGTTTGACTATAGCTTTTTTATATATAGCCTTTTGACCTGTAAATTTTCCTACTGTTCGTTTTTTAACAGGCGAGATCAATGTGTTAATTTTTATAATCTTAACATTGAACAAGCTTTCAATCGCACGTTTGATTTCTTGTTTATTTGCTTTTCTTTGAACTGTAAAGCTATACTGGTTCTCCTCAAGTATTTTTGTTGTTTTGTCAGTCAGAATTGGTTTATTAATCAAGTCGATCAAGCTACCCGTAGATTTGTTATGCATTATATGTTTCCTCTATTGTTGATAATGCTTCATGAGTGATAATAATACTATGAGCCTTGAGCATTGCAAGAACATTCAGGTTATTAGCTTGTAAAAGTTCAATATTCTTTATATTTCTAACTGCAAGATACAGATTCATATATTTCTCATTAACTATAATCAGAGTCTTTTTCATTAAATCTACATTCATGTCTCTCATTTTTGTACGAATTAGTTGAGTTTTTGGATAGTCTAACTGCAAGCTATCGCAATCGATCAATGTGATATTAGGTGCTTTATTTAACAAGATATTTCTAATAGCTAACTGTTTTTCTTTAAAATTGATCTTAGATTTATATTTCTTCGGTTTTGGCCCAAAGATTATTCCTCCGCCTCGCCATAGGGGAGACCTGATAGACCCAGCTCGTGCTTTTCCAGTTCCTTTTTGTTTCCAAGGCTTCTTACCACCACCTCTTACTTCACTCCTTGTTTTAGTACAGACTGTACCTTGTCTATTTCCATTCATCTGTTTTACAAAACTACGGTATACTATGTAGTTTCCGCCCTGCGAGCTAGTTGTCAATTTAACTTCTTTAGTTTGACTTGTGTTCCCGTCAGATTTATATACTTTATAATGAGCTGTATTTTCTGTAGACATTATTATATTGTTAATTAGTTTGGATATTCACAACAGTACCTGGTTTTCCTGGTACTGAACCGCGTACTAGCATGAAATTTTGTTCTATATTAATATCAACCACTAATAAGTTTTTAACCATAGTTTTATTACCTCCTAGTCTCCCAGCCATTCTTTTGCCTGGAAAAACACGACCTGGAGTAGTGCCGGCACCAATAGATCCTGGTTGTCTATGGTTCTTACACCCATGCGACATAGGCCCACGGCTAAAGTGGTGTCTCTTCTGGTAGCCTGAAAATCCCTTGCCTATACTATTTCCCTGAATATTTACTTTGTCTCCTATCTTTAAGGTGTCTACCTTAATAATCTGGCCCAAGTCGAATGTCTTAGAACTTTCGGTTCTGTATTCACATAAATATTTTAATGGAGGTGCGTACGATTTGTTTAAGTGACCCAATTCTGCTTTAGTTAATCGATTAGACGATACTTGAGAATAACCTATTTGCACTGCGTTATAACCATCAGTGTCTATAGTTTTTATTTGGGTAACCATGCAAGGTCCTACTTTTAGCACCGTTACTGGTACGCATGTACCATTAGTCGTAAAAACTTGGGTCATGCCTATTTTAGTTCCTAATAAATTGATTGACACGTCTTTAATTTCTCCAATAATTCGAGAGATTTTTACAAACATACTGCTGCTTCATTCTGTCTTGAATTTTTAATGATCTAGAAAATCGTTTAACATGTCGCACTCAGATTATATTACACATATTGCTTGTAACCTATATTTTTAAGTAATTTAAATTGTATCAGGTGCAATAATGACTTGCAAGTCTGTTAAATCTGAATAATTTCGTCCTAAATATGTGTACTGTGAACAAATCATCTCTCAGATATTCAAAGAGTTTAAAGTTATAAGTTACATCGTCAACTAATTTCTTCATCCTGAAATATCTAATCACTATCTTTATAAAAATTCGGTAATTACACCTTTCAATTATATGTCAATTGTACCAAGATAACGTTATACGTTTAGTGTCATTTATAATTGTGAAGGATTAATTTAATTATGTCAAAAGTAGTAGGTATTGACCTAGGAACTACCAACTCTGTGGTAGCCGTCATGGAAGGTGGTAAGCCGACTGTAATTCCGAATGCAGAGGGATTTCGAACAACTGCATCAGTAGTAGCTTATACTAAAACAGGCGATAAGCTGGTCGGACAAATTGCTAAGCGACAAGCAGTGATTAATCCGGATAATACATTTTATTCTGTAAAAAGATTTATAGGTCGTAAGAAGCAAGAAGTTGATCAAGAACTAGCGCAATCTTCGTATGGAATTAATACTAGTCAAGATAGTATTAAAATTCAGTGCCCAGCTTTAAGTAAAGAGTTTGCACCAGAAGAGATATCAGCCCAAGTACTGAGAAAACTAGCAGAAGATGCTAGTAAATACCTCGGTCAAACTGTTACTCAAGCAGTTATTACAGTTCCAGCTTACTTTAATGATTCACAGAGACAAGCTACAAAAGATGCAGGAAAAATAGCTGGTCTAGATGTCTTACGAATTATCAATGAACCCACAGCAGCATCTTTATCTTATGGCTTAGATAAGCAAGATAATGAAACAATCCTTGTGTTTGACTTAGGCGGTGGCACCTTTGACGTTTCTATTTTGGAAGTTGGTGATGGTGTCTTTGAAGTATTGTCTACTTCTGGTGATACTCACTTAGGAGGAGACGACTTTGATCGTAAGATAGTAGATTGGTTAATACAAGAATTTAAAAATGCTGAAGGTATTAACCTAAAAGAAGATCGCCAAGCTTTGCAAAGACTTATGGAAGCAGCTGAAAAGGCAAAGGTAGAACTTTCTAATTTGCCACAGACTGATATTAACTTACCATTTATCACTGCAACTAACACAGGGCCCAAGCACTTGGAAAGAAGTATCTCTAGAGCTAAATTTGAAGATTTATGCTCTAATTTAATTACAAGATGCGAAATACCAGTAAAAAATGCATTGAAGGATGCACAATTAGATACAAGCCAAATTGATGAGGTTGTCTTAGTCGGAGGATCAACTAGAATCCCTGCTGTGCAGCAGGTAGTAAGGAACATTATAGGTAAAGACCCAAATCAAAGTGTGAATCCAGATGAAGTAGTAGCGATAGGAGCAGCTGTTCAAGCAGGAGTTTTGGCCGGGGAAGTCAAAGACATCCTGCTTCTAGATGTTACGCCACTATCGTTAGGTGTCGAAACTCTGGGAGGCGTCATGACTAAAATTATCCCTAGAAATACGACTGTTCCTACAAAAAAATCAGAAGTTTTCTCGACAGCTGTAGACAATCAACCTAATGTAGAAATACATATTTTACAGGGAGAAAGGGAGTTCACTAAAGATAATAAAAGTCTTGGAACTTTTCGATTAGATGGTATAACACCTGCACCTAGAGGTGTTCCACAGATTGAAGTAAGCTTCGATATTGATGCTAATGGTATCTTGTCCGTCAAGGCTACTGATAAAGGAACAGGAAAAGAGCAGTCGATTACTATTACTGGTGCATCCACCTTGCCTAAAGATCAAGTCGACACAATGGTTGCTGAAGCCGAGACTAATGCTGAGGCAGACAAACTAAAACGAGAGCAAGTTGACACCAAAAATCAAGCTGACTCGTTATGCTATCAAGTTGAGCGTCAGCTTCAAGATATGGGAGATAAAATTGATGATAACGCCAAAAGAAAAGTAAGCGACAAAGTGCAAGATCTAAGATCTGCCATACAAAATAACAATATTAGTTCTATTCCCAAAATGCAACAAGAACTACAGGAACTAATGATGAACATAGGCACACAAGTTCAAAGTCAAGCAGCTAGCCCGGAGCCTACCGAGGAAACGTCTAAGAAAGAAAATTCCTCGGATGTAATTGATACAGATTTCTCGGAAACTAAAAAATAGATATTATTGTCATTTAAAGCGGGTAACGCGATTCGAACGCGCGACATTAACCTTGGCAAGGTTACGCTCTACCACTGAGCTATACCCGCCCGATAGTATCATTGCAAATAAGTTAACTGTTTGTCAAGACATATTTCCTATTTATTAAAAATAAAGCAATTCCACTATGTGCAAAACGCTGCAACTTCAATATATATGGAATTGCTAAATTAATCTTCTTAATTTACATTAAGCAACAAATGAGTTAACTACGCCAGTAATAATTACTAATCCTGCCCATAAACCACTTCCTGTATATATTAAATTTTTGGATTGTTCCCATTGACCTGGGGAAGCTAAAGTAACTGGGACACCTACTACTAATATAGTTGATAAGGCAATTAGAATAAAAACTAATAATTGAATTAGTATCGACATAAATCCTCCTGGAGTTATTTTTTGTATTATAACTGATTATATTGTACAGTTTTTTCCTCTTTTAGAATATACTTTTAATCCTGATATAGTAACTTTTCTTTGTCTTTATAAATTATGTTACAATTAACCTTATCCTACTTGCCCTTAAATTTTACATGAAAATTTAAGAAGAAATTGAAACAAAAAAGAAGGTTTCATGTAAATTAGTAAAAGTGGAGAAACTTAAATATTATATGAGGTATAATGTATATGGAATTAACTTTAATGTTTGCAAAACTGCCCGAAGCCTATGCTATGTTTAGACCATTAGTAGATATTTTACCCGTTATTCCTGTATTCTTTTTACTATTAGCATTTGTTTGGCAGGCAGCAATTGGTTTTAGATAGTTAGTCTGTTAGTTTATGTGGATATTTTACTCGCGTCAGTAGAGTTATAGTGTCACACTAAGTATCATTGCTAATATTTTGTCCATTATTATAAAATTAAACTTTCACATGGTTGAACCACTACTATCCGGAATTGTATTAGGATTAATACCAGTTACTATAGCTGGTTTACTTGTTGCTGCTTACCTTCAGTATCGCAGAGGTAATCAGTTTGGTTTATAATGAGATAGTTATTGTATTCTATCTTTTTTCTGTTCTTTGTCGATAAAAATAAAATAGAAATAATACTCTACATTATTGCTAGAGTATTGATTATCTATATTGGATCTTTAGGAGACAAGTTACCAACTAGACTTAGTAACTCCAGGCAGTAAGCATTCATGTGCCATTTCTCTTAAAACATGTCTTGACAGTCCAAAATCTCTATAATACCCTCTGCTTCTCCCAGTAAGCCAACAACGATTTCTTAAGCGTGATCTAGAGCTATTGCGAGGCAGCTTTTGCAGTTTTTGTTGTACATCTAGTTGTTGTTCAAAAGATAGACTTTTGGTAATTTGTACTTTCAATTTTTTTCTTCTTTCTTTGTATTTTTCAACCAAAACCAATCTTTTTATTTCTCTCTCTTTCATTCCTTTTTTAGCCATATTTCCTCATCGTAAATCATTGATACAAGATCCATACTATCTTATTTATTCAGGCATTGCAATGCAAAATAGATATAACTGATTCTTATAAGGATCAGTTATATCTATTATTTAGCTAGTACCAGTTTTATACTTAACCGAATTTACCTGATGTGGATGCTATTACAAATGCAGCATAGGTTAAAACATATCCTACTGAGAAATGTGCTAATCCTACTAATCTTGCTTGTACTATAGATAATGCAACAGGTTTATCCTTCCATCTAATTAAGTTAGCCAGAGGAGTACGTTCATGTGCCCAAGCTAAAGTTTCAATTAATTCTTGCCAATATCCTCTCCAAGATATTAAGAACATGAAACCAGTCGCCCATATAAGATGTCCGAATAGGAACATCCATGCCCACACTGATAAGCTGTTCATTCCATAAGGGTTATATCCATTTATTAATGGTGAAGAGTTTAACCATAAGTAATCTCTTAGCCATCCCATTAAGTATGTTGAAGATTCATTAAATTGGCTTACATTACCTTGCCAAATGGTTACGTGTTTCCAATGCCAATAGAATGTCACCCATCCTATTGTATTCAGCATCCAAAAGACTGATAGGTAGAATGCGTCCCATGCAGATATATCACATGTACCTCCTCTACCTGGTCCGTCACATGGGAAGCTATATCCAAAATCTTTCTTATCTGGCATAAGCTTCGAACCTCTAGCATCTAGCGCTCCTTTAACAAGTATTAATGCTGTTGTATGTAGACCTAAAGCGATTGCATGGTGTACTAAGAAGTCACCTGGTCCAATTGTTAGAAATAGTGAGTTTTTACCACTGTTGATAGCTTCTAACCAACCAGGTAGCCATACACTACTTCCGGACTTAGTAGCCACACTGTCGGCTGATGATAGTAATATATTAAATCCATACAATGCCTTTCCAGAACTTGCTTGTATCCATTGTGCAAACACCGGCTCAATAAGTATTTGTTTCTCTGGCGTGCCGAAAGCTATAACGGTGTCATTATGAATATATAAGCCTAGGGTATGAAAACCTAAGAATAGAGATACCCAGCTTAAATGTGATATTATTGCCTCTTTGTGCTCTAACATTCTTGCTAGTACATTACCCTCATTTTGTTGAGGATCATAATCTCTTACAAAAAAGATTGCACCGTGAGCAAAAGCGCCAACCATCAAAAAGCCGGCTATATATTGATGGTGAGTGTATAATGATGCTTGAGTGGTAAAGTCTTTAGCCATAAATGCATATGGTGGCATAGCATACATATGCTGAGCTACTAACGAAGTAATAACTCCTAGAGAAGCTAAGGCAAGTCCTAACTGCATATGCAAAGAATTTGTTATTGTCTCAAATAATCCTTTATGTCCTGCACCTAGTCTTCCACTAGGTGGTCTATGTGCTTCAAGTATATCTTTAAGATTGTGTCCTATGCCCCAGTTAGTACGGTACATATGTCCAGCAACAATAAACAGTACAGCAATTGCCAGATGATGGTGCGCCATATCTGTTAACCATAGTGATTGACTCTGAGGATGAAAACCTCCTAAAAAGGTAAGTATTGCAGTACCCGCTCCGTCACCTGTGCCGAAAATATGACTCGTTGTGTCTGGACTATCGGCATAAACACTCCAGTTACCTGTGAAAAATGGCTGTAGACCGGCAGGGTGTGGCATTGTTTTAGTAAAATTATCCCAACCGATATGTTGACCACGTGATTCAGGTATAGCTACATGGATTAAATGGCCTGTCCAGGCTAATGAACTTAAGCCAAATAAGCCCGATAAATGATGATTTAGACGAGACTCGTTGTTCTTAAACCAAGCTAAGCCAGGCTTAAACTTTGGCTGTAAGTGTAGCCATCCTGCGAATAGCATCAAAGCAGATAGAATCAAGAGAAATAGTGAGCCACTATACAAGTCATTATTGGTTCTCATGCCTATTGTATACCACCAATGATATACGCCGGAGTATGTTATGTCTACAGGATAAGATACTCCACCTCTACTGAATGCTTTTAATGCTTGTTGACCAAAATGTGGGTCCCAGATAGCATGTGCAATCGGTTTAACTTTCAAAGGATTTAAAATCCATTGTTCAAAGTTTCCTTGCCAAGCAACATGGAATAAGTTTCCTGATGTCCATAAAAAGATTATTGCTAAGTGTCCAAAGTGCGAAGCAAATATCTTTTGATAGAGGTTTTCCTCCGTCATTCCGTCATGAGTCTCAAAATCGTGAGCAGTAGCGATTCCATACCATATTCTTCTTGTAGTAGGATCTTGTGCTAGCGCTTGGCTAAATTTAGGGAATTTTGTTGCCATATATAAGTTTCCTAATGTTATTTTATCCGACTGCAATAATTCTAGCTAAGAAGAACGCCCAAGTCGTACCAATTCCTCCTAACAAATAATGAGCGACACCAACAGCGCGTCCTTGAGTAATACTCAACGCTCTAGGTTGTATAGCGGGAGCAACTTTTACTTTATTATGAGCCCAAACAATGGATTCAATAAGCTCCTGCCAGTATCCGCGACCACTAAACAGAAACATCAAGCTGAAAGCCCATACGAAGTGAGCACCTAGGAATATCAGGCCGTAAGCAGACAAAGCTGATCCATATGACTGAATTACTTGCGAAGCTTGAGCCCACAAGAAATCACGTAACCATCCGTTGATGGTTAAAGCGCTTTGAGCAAAATTACCACCTGTAATATGAGATACTGTACCGGCATTAGAAACACTTCCCCAAACATCAGACTGCATTTTCCAACTAAAATGAAATATTACGATCGATAAAGCATTATACATCCAAAATAGTCCTAAAAAGACATGATCCCATCCTGATACTTGACATGTTCCTCCACGTCCTGGACCGTCGCACGGAAATCTAAAGCCTAAGTTTGACTTGTCCGGTATCAATCTGGAGTTTCTTGCGAATAAAAATCCTTTTACTAGAATTAATACTGATACGTGAATAGTGAATGCATGTATGTGGTGGACCATGAAATCTGCTGTACCTAGAGGAATAGGCATCATAGCTATTTTATTCCCTACAGCAACGACATCTCCGCCGAAAGCATAACTTGCCGTCGTTAAAGCATTTGGTGCAGTATTTCCCGGCGCTAGTGTGTGTATATTTTGAACCCATTGTGCAAATATAGGTTGTAACTGAATAGCAGTATCAGAGAACATGTCTTGAGATCTACCTAATGCTCTCATAGTGTCATTATGTATATAAAGTCCAAAAGAATGGAATCCTAAAAATATACAAACCCAGTTTAAGTGTGATGTAATTGCATCTCTATGTCTTATAACTCTGTCAAGTAAGTTGTTGTAGTTTTGTGCAGGATTATAGTCTCTAACCATAAAAATAGAAGCATGTGCACCTGCGCCAACTACACAAAAACCGCCAATCCACATATGATGAGTAAACAAAGATAGCTGAGTTGGATAATCAGTAGCTATGAATGGATAAGGAGGCATAGCATACATATGGTGAGCAACAATTATACTTAAAGAACCTACCATTGCTAAATTAATTGCTAATTGTGCATGCCAGGATGTGGTAAGGATTTCATATAAGCCTTTATGACCTTCGCCTGTAAAAGGACCTTTATGAGCTTCTAATATTTCTTTCATGCTATGTCCTATACCCCAATTGGTACGATACATATGCCCTGCTACCAAGAATAGCACAGCCAGTGCTAAATGGTGATGCGCTGTATCACTAAGCCATAAGCCACCTGTTACAGGATTAAGTCCGCCTTTGAAAGTTAAAAAGTCTGTGTATGCGTTCCAATCTAGTGTAAAGAATGGTAATATTCCTTTTTCGAAACTAGGATAAAGCTGCACCATTAGCTGTTTGTTAAGCAGGAACTCATGAGGTAAAGGCAATTCCTGTGGTGATACACCTGCATCTAAAAGTTTATTTATGGGTAGAGAAACATGTATTTGATGCCCTGCCCAACCTAGGCAACCTAAACCAAGAAGCCCGGCTAAGTGGTGATTCATCATTGATTCTACATTTTGAAACCATTCTAATTTAGGTGCTGATTTATGATAATGAAACCATCCGGCAAACAGCATTAAAGCAGACATGACCAGACCACCTACGGCAGTAGCATACAATTCATATTCATGTGTAATACCTGATGCTCTCCATAGTTGAAACCAACCAGAAGTTACTTGTACTCCTTGAAAACCACCGCCAACATCACCATTTAATATTTCTTGACCCACTATTGGCCAAACTACCTGGGCACTTGGCTTTACTAGAGTAGGATTATTAAGCCATGCAATATAGTTAGAGAATCTCGCTCCATGGAAATACATTCCGCTTAACCATAAAAAGATAACCGATAATTGTCCAAAATGAGCGCTGAAAATTTTTCGTGAGACTTCTTCTAGTGAACTAGTATGACTATCAAAATCGTGAGCATCTGCATGTAAATTCCAAATCCATGTTGTTGTTTTGGGTCCCTTAGCTAGTACTCTAGAAAAATGACCTGGTTTCGCCCACTTTTCGAAAGAAGTACTAACAGGGTCTTTATCTACAGCTATCTTGACTTTCTTTGTCTCTTGCTCTTTTGAGCTTAGTGTCATGGAGATTCTCCTTTCTTAATGAGACAAGGAACTAAAACGCTTACTATATTTATTACGTCACTAATCTCGCAACTTGCGATAGTAAGTTTTTGTTCTAACATTATAATCGTAATAACCGAGTCATTTGCAATCTTTTAACAATAGTTAAAATCTTCTCTTTTATTTCGTTTATGAAATTTTGTCTGGTTTAATCTTAATAAGAGGTTGTCCACAATCGACAATATCTCCATCCTTAACTAGTATTTCCACTATTTCACCATTTATTTCTGCTTCAATCTCATTCATTAATTTCATAGCTTCAACAATACACACAGTCTCATTAACTTTAACATGATCATGAAGTTCTATAAAATATGGCTCACTGGGTCCAGGTGACCTATAGAATGTACCTACCATAGGAGATACAATAGTAAAATAAATTTCAGATTCTTTACTGCTTACCGGTGAGTTAACTGTTTTTGGTTTAAGGTAATTTGACCTTATTGTTGAACCCTGTTTAGCAGTCGATTTAGAGAGATTTATGTTCTGATTCCGTTTGAGGATCTTTTGTTTTCTGTGAATTAACTCTTTATTGACTATTAATTCAAATCTGTTTTCCGTTACACTTATAGACCGTAGATTATTATCTTTTACGGATGTAAGTAGTTCTTTTAGATTATTAATATTAAATTGCACGAGCCTGGTAAACTCCTTAACTGTGTTGAATTATATAAAGCTTTGAAGTTATCTATATGGTTTTTGTTTGTATCTTTAATCGATCATTTTCCTTCTGGTAACGTTAAGTGGGTTGATATTATTACCTGCTATGATTGGTCCTAATTTGTTACTCGAAATTCTGATACTGTAGTATAGTATATCTTAGCTATTTATCTTTATCCTAAAATTCATGTTAATTGCAGATGACCTAGATCAATTACTCGAGATTTTACCCTATTTTATCAGGAATCCACTAGAAATACATCCGAATCGAAAAAACTTAATTGAAATTGTAATGGACTTAGGAAGACGTCCTGAAGCTAGGTTTCCATCGGGTCCAGAATATTTATCACATAAAATCGTATCATGGTATGATTTAGATTATTCTATTAAAAGAGTTGGCAACTTTAGCGGTGATAATAGGTCTGGCATAGAAAGAACATTACACCGCATTAGCTCAATCCGTAATCGGCAAGGAAATATCATAGGACTAACTTGCCGGGTAGGAAGAGCAGTTTTTGGTACTATAAGCTTAATTAGAGACTTATTAAATACGGGTCAATCAATTTTACTTTTAGGCCGTCCGGGGGTTGGGAAAACTACAGCTATAAGAGAAATTGCTAGGGTATTGGCAGACGAAATGGAAAAACGAGTTGTTATCATTGATACTTCAAATGAAATTGCAGGCGATGGTGATATTCCACATCCAGCAATAGGACGCGCTAGGCGTATGCAGGTTACAAGACCTGAGCAACAACATCAAGTCATGATTGAAGCTGTGGAAAATCACATGCCAGAGGTTATAATAATAGATGAAATAGGGACTGAGCTAGAATCTTTGGCTGCAAGAACTATCGCAGAACGAGGCGTTCAATTAGTTGGTACAGCACATGGAAATCATCTTGAAAGTTTAGTAAAAAATCCGGTGTTATCCGATTTAGTTGGAGGTATACAGTATGTAACTCTTGGTGATGATGAAGCAAAACGTAGAGGGACACAGAAAAGTGTCTTAGAGCGAAAAACATCACCAGCGTTTCAAATTGCAATAGAAATTCATGAGAGAAATAGTTGGATAATACACGAAAAAGTTGATATTACTGTAGATCAAATTTTGCAAGGACAACAAGCTTTCCTGCAAAGACGTATTGTCTCTGAAGGGGTCGTTAGTATTCGATGTGAAGAAAATCAAGATGATGTTAATGTCAACGCAACTAAACTCAGAAAAAAAATCCCCGGTAATCTAAAAGATATTAGTCCTTCTAGTAGCTCTAGTAATAAGTTTAACCATGTTGGATCCAAACTGCCAAATGACGAGCCAGCGATAAGTAATCAAAAGTCTTTATCAATATATGCATATGGATTAAACTTTCAAGAAGTTAGTACTGTTATTAGTATGCTAAGTCTCCCGATTGTTCTATCCAGAGAAATAGGTAAAGCCGATGTCATCCTTGCTCTTAAGTCAAATTTAAAGTTAAACAGTAAGCTTAGACAGATAGCACGTGCTAGACGTATAACAATTTATACAATTCATACTAGCACAATACCACAGATTACAAGGGCACTCAAAAAGATGCTTGAGATCAACTCCGTGTGTTTTATAAGATGGTCTGAATTTTGTGAAGGAAAGACTGTTAAACAAATTGCATCACTGAATGAAGCTAAGTGGGCAATTGAGAAAATTGTTATTGCTAAAAAGCAACCTGTTGAACTATTATCTTGCTTAGCTGATTCTAGAAAGATTCAACATGATTTAGCACAGTTCTATCATTTAAGGGCTAGAAGTTTAGGTGAAGAGCCTTACCGTAGATTACAGATCTACCCCGACTAGTTTATCTGGCCTATCCAGAGGATGGTACTATAGATACAGGCTATTTTGATCCACAAATAAATATTTATTACATTGAGGAATTTATCATGACTGGTATAGCAATTTTTGATAGAGTTCAGGGGATTGTAGCTCAACAGTTAGGTGTTGATAAAAATCAAGTTACTAAAGAAGCTAACTTTGCAGATGATCTAGGTGCTGATTCTCTTGACACGGTTGAATTAGTAATGGCTATTGAAGAAGAATTCTCGATTGAAATACCAGATGAAGATGCCGAGAAAATAGCCACTCTTGGCCAGGCAATCGATTTTATTGAAAAAGCTGTTCAGGGCCAATAGTCTATATACTTATAAACGGAGAGGGTGGGATTCGAACCCACGGAACCTCATCGGTTCATCTGATTTCAAATCAGACGCAATCAACCAACTCTACCACCTCTCCTTAGAGGCTACAATAACCTTCTAGGTCTATCGTAGCACAATTAATATAAAGAAACAACCTTATGCTATGATACTATATTATAGACAGCTAATCATAAGTTCCTTCATTTGTGAACTTCCTACTGACAGGATTTACATTTTTCCCAATAGAATGGCTGACATTGTTTGTGATTTCCCTTCCAGCATTAACTTTCTCTGGTGCTACACCGTCTTTAGGATGAAGATATTGTACTTCACCATTGGGAAAAATTCTATAAATTTTAAAGTCGGATATCTTAAATTTACTTTTTAGTTGAGTACTTAATGCAAGGCATTGTTCTTTTTTAGCTAGATATAATAAGTTCTCACCGTCCCTCATAATAGCCGCGCCACCAGTTGGCATCTCAAAAATTTGCTCTTTCTTACTCGTCCAAGTAATCGCATATTTTTCTTCAATTTCTGCTGCTCTTAGCCAACCACCCGTACTACCGCCAAAAGTCGGGGAAGGCATTTTTAGATTAATCGTGTTACTCATTCTTTTCTTTACTCCTAGGTACTATTCATGACCCAATAGTAGAATAGTTTTAATCTAAGTAAACAAAAAGTACATAAAGCTTGTTTTTCTATTTTTTGTACTTACTTTTCGGAGGCCTGAGAAATATTAAGAATAGTGAATCTCAACTATCTTTTCTGTTTAACAAGAATAAGACTATTTCTATCAAAATATTAAAATTAAACATATTCAAATAGAAAACATTTATATGAAACTAGCTTATTGGATGTATGCGGGGCCTGCTCATATAGGAACACTAAGGATCGCTAGCTCCTTCAAAAACGTGCATGCTATTATGCATGCTCCACTTGGTGATGATTACTTTGTGTGACTTGTTGGTCAAAACATTTATAAATGAAGAGACTCCAGTGGTATTAATTTCACTGATAGCAAACTGTAAATAAATATGGGTGCAAGTCCCATCGCAAGTATAGCAGGCGTCATACTTTACTTACCTGGATAATCTAATAGGTATTCAAGTTTAAGCATAAGTAAAGGAAAGAGTAAACATGGTAAATAAAATTCAAGCTTCAATACTAGCTCAACCATCTTAGTTACATATTAATGTGTGTATTTGGTCTTATTATATAGAATGGAGTATCTATATAAGCTATAATCTACATGATCACTGGAGTATTGTTTATACCTAACTTTATTAATCACTGTTATTTACGGAACAAGCAAATAGTCAAACTTTTAACTAAGGGATTGTTTACAAAGCGAATGCCCATATGTAATTTATGGGATAGGCCTACTTAAGCACTCAAATTATCTTGTATATTTTTAATATTAATCGAGCTCATGAGTAAAGAAATATATAATTATTTCGATACGATCTTCTGGACATCTATTAAATGGATGGACCTTGTACTATACACGGATAGACTTATATCTAGAATATACAAAGCAATAAATAATAAATCTTATAGTAAAGTATTTTTTTTACAAGAAAAATTAATCTCATCTATATCCGTCCAATATGTTGCATCAAAAGAAATATTTGATAATAGTAATCGTGAGCCGAAACTAGCCCAACTTCAACATTTGTATTATGTTGAGCGATGTTACTTGAACGATAGGCATAATCGAGATGTTGAAATCCATTCAATAGAGAGAAATAAATTTAAAGAAAGTATCACCAATGTTTTATTATCTTTCGTTATAAAAACTCAATTAGATATTTGCATTGCAAACAACCATGTGTTCTTGAGTTTACTAAAAATCACGAATTCAACTTCGTCTGTCCACAGGACTTTGCAGACACACGTAAATGAATATAACTATTCTCGACCCATAGACCTTGCTGATTTCATTTATAGCCTGAAAAGTGATTACCTTATCTCGAGAATACTAATTAGCAAAAGAATAAAATGTCTTTTACAAAATTCATTGAAGAAAGACTCATTTTTAAGCTATTTTCAAAAGTTAAGTAAATGTAATATGGCGTTAATTAAATTTAATGAACGAGATAAACTAGCTGTAATTTTATTTGAACTAATTAAATATCATCTATTTATTGAAGTAAACTACTTACATGATATCCTTTCTTCTGGTAGAACAATTTCTTGTTCTACTCAAGGTAATCTTAAGATCATTAGTTATGGAACTGAAATGTTGTTACTTTGTAACTTTGAAGAATCGCTAAATACTTTTCACAAGTTATTTATTTATATAGTTTACGGTGGTTTTGCAAAGGATAATAATGTTCAGAATATGTTTTCGTTAACAATCTCTAGAAAGTTAGACTTTCTTGGTTACTTAGTTATAAAAACGTCAAGCGGCAAAGTTATAGCTACACCATCTAAAGCTGCTCGATTAAAATTGTTATACTCTCTCTCGTCTGTTTTTAATAGAGCGCAAAGTACTTCCGTTCAAGATTTAGTTATGAACTTAAACATAATACTTCTACGTTGGATCCGGTACTTTCAAGATGTTCGAGACTATAAAATGTATGCACTGGTTGATTATTTAGTTTACCTGAAGCTAAGATCTTGGGTTAGACGAAAATATAAGAATCTGTCTAGCGAAAAAATAAAAAAAAATACTTCTTTGATATACTAAGTACGAAAGTAGAAACTATGGATGGCCTTCAAAGTACTATTTCATCTAAAACATCTAGAGACTCTGTTAGGTATCAAGATCAAGGATTTCTATTAAAATTGCAACATATTGGTTATACAGGTGATACTATTCCAGTAGAAGATTAATAAATATTTGCCAAGTAATTTGAGAAAAGCCGTATGAGATGAAAGTCTCAAGTACGGTTTTGAAGCCGAGTAGTTATATATCTAGATCAAGATATAACTACTTAGGGTAACAACGTAATGAAGTCGATGTTGGAGAGAGATAGAAATTTTACCCCTGTCACTGCTAGCGTAGTAGATAGGCATGTACTAGCCAGAGGATCGCAAGAAAAAGTAATTAATAATATTACTAGAAAGGATAAAGAAGAAAAACCTGACTTAGTGATTTTAACTCCAACTTGTACATCAAGCATTTTGCAAGAAGATCTCCAAAACTTTGTAAGTAGGGCATCTATCGAGACTAAAGCAGATGTTATTTTGGCTGATGTAAATCATTATAGAGTGAATGAGCTGCAAGCAAGTGATCGCACGTTAGAGCAGATTGTATCTTTTTATGTTTCAAAGTATAAGAAATTGAATGTTCTCAGTTTAGAGAAAACAATAAAACCGTCAGTAAATATAATTGGTGTAGTAAGTCTTGGTTTCCATAGTCAGCATGACTTAGTTGATATTAAGCGCCTTTTTAATGATTTAGATATACAAATTAACCAAGTTATACCAGAAAACGCATCCATACATGATTTGAAAGATTTAACCCAAGCTTGGTTCAATTTTGTTCCTTACCGAGAAGCTGGACTTTTAACTGCACAATTTTTGCATAATGATTACGAGATGCCTTATATTGATAAAACACCAATGGGGTTAATTAATATAAAAGAAACAGTAACATTAATTCAAGATTTACTAGCAAAGTTTGGATGTCATCGTGATTACTCAGATTATTTAGATGTTCAAACTAAGTACATTTCTCAGGCAGCATGGTTTTCTAGGTCTATTGATTGCCAAAACTTAACTGGTAAAACAGCGATTGTTTTCGGCGATTCAACTCATGCCGCTGCTATGACTAAAATACTTGTAAAAGAGATGGGAATAGATGTTCTTTGGTCAGGTACTTACTGTATCCACGATGCAGAGTGGTTTCGTTTACAAGTCGAGAGTTTATGTTCTGAAGTTATTATTACAGAAGATCATAACATCGTAGGTGACATGATTGCTAAAACAGCTCCCAATGCGATTTTCGGTACTCAAATGGAAAGACACATAGGTAAGAGGCTGAATATACCATGTGGAGTTATATCATCTCCTGTGCATATACAAAATTTTCCTTTAAGCTATAAGCCTTTCTTAGGCTATGAAGGCACTAATCAAATTGCGGATTTGGTTTATAATTCATTTACTTTGGGTATGGAAGATCATTTACTTGACTTATTTGGAGGCCACGACACAACAGACATTTTAAATGATACTCTTTCATCCTCCGAAAATGTTATTTGGAACACTGAAGCTCAGAAAGAATTATCTAAAATACCTGGTTTTGTTAGAGGTAAAGTCAAAAGAAATACAGAAAAATTTGCTATTAAGAGACAATGTAATGTTATTGACTTAGCAATTATGTATGAGGCTAAAGAAAAAGCTAGCAATTAGAAAATAATTACACTTCATGCCAAGCATTAAGCTGGGCACGAAGTGTATTAAAATATATATTGCTATTATTTGATTACTTTCGATGTATCATGAGAATGAATGGGAGGTATAAGATATAATTTAATCAAATTAATACTTAGCGAAAAGTATATTGAGATTTTCCGCAGACCATGTCCAATATTGAGTTTCTTATTTTGACTGTAATCAACCAATTGACTATTCTTTTGAGCACACTCATCCAAAATTTGAAAAAATCTTGGATCATCAATATTTAATGCAATAGGAAAGATTCTTGATGCGCTCTCGTTAGTTTTACGTATGACTTGTATATCATATTGTCTAGCATCAAGTCCTATAGAATTATAAAAGTCGGATCGCTGAAAATCGTTCAGATACATAGTTGCAAAAACACTTAAAAGAAAAAATCTACACCAGAGACGGGACTTTAAAGTGTCTAAAAAGTGTGGTTGAGACTTTAGTAAAGCTGCAAAAAAATCACCATGCCTATTCTCATCTTGGCACCAGTTTTCGAAGAAACGAAAAATGGGATAGACTCTGTGTTGGGGATGATTTTGCAGATGCCTATATATTGTTATGTAACGCCAATAACCTATCTTTTCCGATAAGTAAGTTGCGTAGAAAATGAATTTTGGAGCAAAGAAAGTGTATTTTCTACTTTTAGTTAAAAATCCTAAGTCTAAAGCAAGATTGAAATCTCCCATAGCTTTGTTTAAAAACCCCGCGTGTCTGGCTTCATCACGAGACATAAGTAAAAAACATTCAGCAATTACAGGGTTAGTTTTCTGGAGACGTCTTGACAGTTCTTTATACAACAAAAAACCTGAAAATTCTGCTGTGCATGACCTTTCTAAAAACTCAATGAATAGCGATCGAGTTTTATTATCCAATTCATCCCAAGACTGATCAAATTCTTCATCGCGGATAAAGTGGTGTCTATTATAGTCAGATCTGAATTCCTCTAATATAGCTTCAAACTCGTGTTGGTTTTTTGAGATGTCCAACTCAGCCATTTCATTGAAATCAGTTGTATAAAATCTTGGCGTTAAGAGTGTTTCTTTAACTTGGGATTTAACAGGTTGTAAAGTACTTTGCATTTATATATCGAAGATTATTAATAACGGATTAATATAAGTCTTGACTACATTTTATACTTTTATTACTTCAATATCAACACTGTTAGGGACAGGAAATAATCTTTATACAAGTCACTTTAGTTATATAAATGGTACATAATCTAAAGTACTATCCCGTATATTGCCAAAAGCCTTACTCTGAAAAATTTATATTTCTTTACCCATCAATAAGTATAGTAGAATTTGCCCTCATTTTTTATAATAAATAGAGTCTTGTATGATTTTTTAGTATACTATATACTAGTTGGACCTTTTCTGTAATGAAATTATTGTTGGTTTTTATTTGTGAGGATATAATTATGGACATCATTAGTTTAGGTTGGGGCTCATTCATGGCAGTCTTTACATTTTCTATTGCACTCGTCGTATGGGGTAGGAATGGCTTTTAATTAAAAAAATACATTATAGATTGAGGAGCAATGTGTGGGACGTGAAATATTAAATTCTGCTGTATTAAGTTCAGCGATGGTATTGGTAGGACTAGTACTTGGTTTTGTATTGTTACGAGTCCAAGGTGAATAACTTTTAATATTAAGTATTCGGAGCCGAGTTATATTTTAGTTTTGGATTATTAACTTATGAAACTTCTTTGGTATTTTACAACAATAGCAATTATAGTGTTAATCCTAATTAGTAATCCAAAAGCCGAAGGGTTGGGTATTTTAGGAGGGCAAAGTCAGCTTTTTAATAATACGCGTCAGGCAACAACTGTTTTAGAAAGTATAATTTGGACAGTAATTATTCTGTTCTTATCCTTTACAACAATTTTGGCTATGCGTTATGAGCAATAAAAATAGACTTATTGGCAATAATAATTAAGTACTTCATGATTTTGATATGTCTTCACGAAAGAGTTTTTGTCCAGTGCCTTTTGATCAACAGCCTCTAAATGAATATAAAGCATTGAAAAAATCACCATTGTTTGATTGTTCAACGGCTGACTTTAAAACTTTTGTAAAAACATTAGCTTTGATCTTTATGTTATCGATAGCTATCAGTTTTACTTTTAGTATACTTTCCTTAACTTTGACTAAAGTATCAATAAAAATTATTCTATACAATTTAGTTTTTGCTTTGTCTAGCATCGAACTAGCTTTGGTGCGCCTTTACTTAGGTTGGTCTTATATTTTAAAGAGATTGTCCAGTGCTAGTATTTTTTACGAGGAATCTGGATGGTACGATGGTCAACTATGGATCAAATCAGCAGATATCTTAACTCAAGATAGACTAGTGGGAATTTACCAGGTTGAGCCTTTCCTATCAAGGATAAGAGGCTTACTAATAGCCGTGTCATCTATATTTGTATCAGTACTACTTATCTTGGCAATATACTCTTAATAGTTATCAACCTTGTAATTATAATTATAATGATCTACGATGTATGGTAAGGATCCGCGGGGTAGAGCAGTCTGGTAGCTCGTCGGGCTCATAACCCGAAGGCCAATGGTTCAAATCCATTCCCCGCTATTTGTAGTAGCCTACTGTTAAGTACTCACATGAACATAATGCTAAGTAAGTAGTCTGCTAAAGGGAAGTCTTTATAGCAATAGTTTACCTTTTCAATCGGACTCTCACATATTTTTATATATTGTGTTATATTTATAAATAATATTTTATATTTCAGATAGTGTGAGTAAAATTTAATGATATCAGATATAGATTGTCTAAAAGTTGGCAAACCAGCACCAAATTTTAGCGCTACTGCTGTTTATGATCAAGAGTTTTTACCTATTCAATTGACTGAATATTTGGGTAAATATGTTGTACTATTTTTTTATCCACTAGACTTCACTTTTGTGTGTCCCACAGAGATAACAGCTTTTAGCGATCAGTATGAACGTTTCAAAAAAATTAATACTGAAATTTTAGGTATTTCAGTAGATAGTGAATATTCCCATCTTGCATGGCTACAAACTGATCGTTCGGCTGGTGGTCTTGGTGATTTAAACTATCCACTGGTATCCGATTTAAAAAAAGAAATCAGCTCTTCGTACAATGTTCTTAGTGATCAAGGGGTTGCACTAAGAGGACTTTTTATCATTGACAAGCAAGGAGTTATTCAACATAGTGTTGTTAACAACTTGGCCTTCGGCAGGAGTGTTGACGAGACTTATCGTACTTTACAAGCAATTCAATACGTCCAATCCCATCCTGACGAAGTATGCCCAGCAGACTGGCAACCAGGCCAAAAAACATTAGTTCCTGATCCTATTAAATCCAAAGAATACTTTACTGCAATTTAACCATTAAAGTAATTGTGAACCTATAAGAAATATAGCTAGTGTACAAACTCCGGAAAAAACTACTTTGAGAAGCATAGATAAGTACATGGCATACTAGTTATAAACTTAAGCTGTGTTGCTACAAAGGACCACAATATAAAAAAGCAATTTGCTTAAAATCTTTTGTGGTTATTATTGTCTACGAGAAACGATAAGATAAGTTAGTTATTAACTCATATTTTATCGCAGTAGTTGTAGAATCAGAAGAAGGTAAACATAGTGAGATAATCAAACCTATCTATATTCCCAGGGTTAGGCAGAGTATCTAACCTACCGATAATTCCAAGGTACTATTTGTAATTAATTAAATCCTTATAGCTCATTTTTGTCCAAGATCCATTTAAAACTTCTTATCAGATAAAATACCTATAATCGACAATTAGATTAATCACATTGTAGACAAAGCTAATACTATGCTAAACCTGATATGATATTTTTTATAGGAGCTAGGCTTAAACCTAATAGATATAATAGGAGGTTTGCAAGTTTAGATGATTAGCAACTGTAAAACATCTATAATGCCCTCCTGGATTTCTAAAGAAGGACTCTAATGTTCTATAACTCTCAGGCTGATTAATCTTAGCTAATATATAAATAATCAATCAAACTAATAAAGTATGCCGAAGTTAAAAACATCGTCTTCAATTTCAAAAAGGTTTAAAGTAACGCCGACACAGAAGTTATTAAGGCATCAAGGATGTAAAAGTCATTTACTACAAAAGAAGTCTCAGTCAAGAAAAAAAAGGTTAGCAAGGGTAGTACAAGTTGGCAGAAGCAGATTTAAAGTTTTGAGGCAAAAGTTAAAATTTTGCTAGGGAAATATATTTTCAGAAAATTACTAATAAGCAAGAAAAAATTATTATGACACGTGTAAAAAGAGGTAATGTTGCCAGAAAAAGAAGAAAAAAGATTTTAAAATTAGCCCGAGGCTATCGTGGTGCACATTCTGGCCTTTTCAGGACTAGTAAGCAACAAGTGTTAAAAGCGTTGCGATACTCTTACGTAGGACGCAAAAATAAAAAACGAGAATTTCGGCGTTTGTGGATCTGTAGAATTAATGCAGCGTCTCATTTAAATCGTTTAAGGTACAGTACTTTTATGTACTTGCTAAAGAATGCTAAAGTTGGACTAAACAGGAAAATGCTTGCCCAGATGGCAGTATTAGATCCTGGGAGTTTTCAGTATGTTATACGACAAATTTTATAGTGCTACAGATATGAGTATAGTTGTTTAGAGTAAACATTAGATAGCAAAAGACAGATTTTACTAGTATATTTGTTGCAAAATATACTGACCTACTAAGACTAAAGAATGTAATTTAGAACTTGGCCTCTTTTCAACGTTCAATATTGTTACTAATGCTGTTTGCATATGCTCTTCCGCAAGATCTTTGGCTTTATTCAGTCCATTGCCAGTTAGTGTGATGTTCAATGCTTTTTTAATGTCATCAGCATTTTGAAATTCATTTTCGACTAAATGCTTTAGTTCATTCGAATCAGATAAAGCGAAAAGTATAGGAGCTGTTAAATTTCCATTCTTTAAGTCTGATCCAGTTGGTTTGCCTAAATCTTTCTTAGAGCCTATAACATCCAGTATATCATCTATAATTTGGAAAGCTAGTCCCATATGCTTTCCATACAAATAATAAGCATTTTGTTGGCTTTTATCTAGGTTGCTTAACATAGCTGATCCCTGGCAACTTGCAGCTATTAAAGATGCTGTCTTATAAAATGATTTTTCTACGTATCCTTCCAAACTGATATTTATATTAAAGCTTACTAATCCTTGTCTTATTTCGCCCTCAGCGAAATCTGTGATCACTTTAGATATAGTTTTTACGACATTAAGATCATTCAGATTGGCAAGGTACCAAGATGATTGGGCAAATAAAAAATCTCCTGCAAGTATAGCTACCTTATTGCTGAAAAGACTATGTACAGTATCAACACCTCTTCTTGTAACACATTCATCAATTACATCATCATGTACAAGACTTGCTGTATGGATGATTTCTGTTATTTCAGCTAAACGCTTATGGTAAGCTGTAACAGTTCTTTCTTTTGTAGTACATTTTGCAACTAACATGACAATAGCAGGTCTTAATCTTTTGCCACCAGCAGAAAATAAATGTTCAGAGGCAGCATTCAGAACCGGGTGCCGTGCACCGACCATTGATTGTAGATTTTTGTCAAGTAATTTAAGTTCATCTGCGATTGAAGCAAAGATATATTGATTTACCATTTTTGTTGGACTTAGTTTATGAATTAGATAAAATTGTGCGAAATGATGTATATATGATACATTGTTTACTTGTGTATATTCAAATGCATTATTATAGCATAGTTTTATATTTGTGTTATAGTTATGGAATGTTGATGTTGAATGTTTTGTTAACATACATAACTATTTTCATTATCTTGCCAATAGTAAACACGGTTTGAGATAGCTTATACACTAATATTATATTTTCATCTATCGATATCGCTAGTTATGCAATCACGATAGAACTATATAAGATAGTAACATTCTATAAACTGGTAGTAGTACTGATCTATAATTGTTTCTCTTGGTTTAGTTACGTTTTAATTTATTAACTTAATAGAGATATTAGCCTAAACATGAAAGAAGATATCAGATTCCCAATAGTCTATACTAAAGAGAGTAAAATTAGTGCTCAAGATGTTTTGATGTTATACAAAGACATGCTGCTAGGGCGCAGTTTCGAGGATATGTGCGCTCAAATGTACTACCGTGGCAAGATGTTCGGATTTGTGCATTTGTATAATGGACAAGAAGCCGTTTCTTCTGGAGTTATCAAAGCACTTACCGAAGAAGATTATGTATGCAGTACTTATCGTGATCATGTACATGCTCTAAGTAAGGGCGTACCGGCTAAAGAAATTATGGCAGAATTGTTTGGCAAAGAGACAGGCTGTAGTAAAGGACGTGGCGGCTCAATGCATATTTTCTCTTCTAAACATAATTTTCTAGGTGGTTTCGCCTTTATAGGAGAAGGTATACCAGTAGCTACAGGAGCCGCTTTTCAAAGTATTTACAGTAAGCAAGTTCTAAAGTCCAAATCTAAAGTTCAAGTTACAGCTTGTTTTTTTGGTGATGGGACTAGCAATAATGGACAATTTTTTGAGTGTTTAAACATGGCTGTACTATGGAAGTTGCCCATTATATTTGTTGTGGAAAATAATCAATGGGCAATAGGTATGGCACATCATAGGTCTGCATCGACTCCAGAAATATATAAGAAAGCCGAGGTATTTGGATTACCAGGTATTGAGGTAGACGGTATGGATGTTTTAGCAATGAGAAAAGTTAGCTTAGAAGCTGTCGAACGTGCTAGGAATGGTGAAGGACCAACACTGATTGAGGCATTAACCTATCGATTCAGAGGACATTCTTTAGCAGATCCTGACGAGTTGAGGTCGAGAGATGAAAAAGAAGCTTGGATTGCAAGAGATCCGATTAAGCGTCTTCATAAATATATTATATCTAATAAGATAGCTACAGAACGAGATTTAGTTATGACAGATAATGAAGTTAAGCAAATTGTTAAAGACTCTGTAGACTTTGCAGTATCTAGTCCAGAACCACAAATTAAAGACTTGCATAAATATCTGTTTGCACAAGGTACTGAGATATAAGGCTATATTTATCAATCCAGTACTTAAATACCAACTTTATCCATCAATGATAGAATGAATAAAATACTAATGTTTGATGCTTTACGGGAAGCTACGGACGAAGAGATGTTAAGGGACCCAAGAGTATTTGTATTAGGAGAAGATGTAGGTCATTATGGAGGATCTTATAAGGTAACCAGGGGCCTGCACTCGAAATATGGCGACTTGAGAGTTCTCGATACACCAATTGCTGAAAATAGTTTTACCGGTATGGCAATAGGGGCGGCTATGACAGGCCTGAGGCCTGTTTTAGAAGGCATGAATATGAGTTTCTTATTACTCGCTTTTAATCAAATTTCAAATAATGCTGGTATGTTACATTATACTTCTGGTGGCAATTTTACAATTCCTTTAGTTATAAGAGGACCTGGTGGAGTAGGACGCCAATTAGGAGCTGAGCATTCCCAAAGACTCGAGGCATACTTTCAAGCAATACCAGGCCTAAAAATAGTTGCCTGTTCTACACCTTATAATGCTAAAGGATTGTTGAAAGCAGCTATTCGTGATGAAAATCCCGTAATTTTCTTTGAACACGTCCTGTTATATAATTTACAGTCTGAAATCCCAAGTACTGAATATATTTTACCGTTGGACAAGGCGGAAATAGTTCGTACGGGCAAAGACGTAACAATCATAACATATTCACGAATGCGACACCATGTAGTTCAAGCTGTAGACATACTTGTGCAACAGGGTTATGATCCCGAAATCATTGATTTGATTTCTTTAAAACCACTTGATATTAGTACTATTAGCGAGTCAGTCAAAAAAACTAATCTTGTTGTTATCGTAGAAGAGTGTATGAAGACTGCAGGAATTGGTGCAGAGTTAATCGCTCAAATTAATGAAAAAGTTTTTGATCATCTAGATGCTCCTGTAATTCGTTTATCTTCTCAAGATATACCAACTCCTTATAATGGAGCTCTTGAACAAGCTACTGTTATACACCCTGAACAAATTATTAATACTGTCAAAAAGATTACTGCAATAAAGTTGTCAAATGATTTTTAAATGTTTAATCGTAAAACAAGGATCTATATCGTGAATGTACAGATACCTTGTTTTACGTTATGCTAAAAGTTAATTTCAGCTGCTTGTACTTTCTCCCACTGTTTTTTCTTCAGTACAAAGAAAATTTGTGATATTGTGACAGCTACAAAGAATGCTATCATCCCTTGTATTCTTGCAGGACTTTGTAAAACTATCTCTGTTTCACTCTGTCCAAAACCGCCAACATTAGGATCTTTGGTAAGTGGTTGTTCGACTACCACTTTATCTCCGATTTTTATCTTTAACTCAAGTCCTTTAGGTACGGTTTCTTTTATAATGTCATCATTATTTTTTGATATGCTTACTTCATATCCACCTTTTTCCAAATTTTGTATGTTACTTATTCTACCATTAGCAATTGCATTGATCGTATTATTATTACTTTTCTCTCCAGTCGGATATACTTGGCCTCGCCCTCTATTTGCTCCAACAAAAACAGGATACTTTAAAAAAGCTACAGACTTATCCTTCGATGGATCGGGGGATAGAATTGGGAAAATAATTTCCTTATGCTTGTCACCTGCAATAGGACCAACAACAAGAATATTATCTTGTGCTGTACTATAGGGTTGTATATAAACTCCTTTAGTCTTCGCTTTAAGTTCTTCGGATAGTCTACTATTTGGCGCAAGTTTAAATCCTTTAGGTAAGATTACTACTGCTCCAACATTTAGTGACCCCTTTGTACCTGAACCTAAAATCTGTTTATCTTGGCTGTCATATGGAATTTTTACAATCGCTTCGAAAATTGTATTTGGTAGCACTGCTTGAGGCACTTCTATCTCTGCAGGCTTTTGAGCTAAGTGACAGTTAGCACAAACAATACGACCAGTTGCTTCTCGAGGATTTTCATATGCTTGTTGGGCATATATTGGAAATGCTTGAGCAGCTGAAAGATTGTAGGTAATCAGTATGCATAAACTAAACAAGGTACAGGCTAGTACATTTATCTTCTTACAAAATTTAAGCACGTAGTTAAGTGTCATTTTAATGGGTAATATTGGAGTAATGGTAAGTAATAATCCAGTAGTATTACTGGTATTGGAAATACATGAATACTATCTCAGCAATGAACATATTAATTTCATCTTAATGCAGAAACAATTGTATTTATGTATCTTATTATATTATAGAATAGTTTAAATTACAGTTATTTTTTCAATATTATCAGTATGCTAACTCCACTAAAGTATAATGCCAATATAGCCACAGCCATTAAAGTTTGAGTGAAAGGGTCTGTCGACGGGGTTAAAATAGCACCTAGTATTGTTGCAATTACTATGACGTATTTCCATGCTGATAACATTTGCTGGGATGAAATGATGTTTAGTAGTCCTAAAAAAATTTGCAGGATCGGAATCTGAAAAGCAAGTCCTGTGCTAAGTAATAGCAATAAGATAAAATCAAAATATTGTTCAAATGACCATATAGGCTCAATAATATCAGCACCATAATTAATAAAAAATGCTAATGCTGCTGGAGCAAGGACAATATACCCAAACACTATTCCAACAAAAAATAAACATACTGATCCTAGTAAAGATGGGATTATAATATTAGCCTCTGTGCCTGTTAGTCCCGGTAGTATAAACATTATAATATGATATATAGCTATGGGTAGACACAGTAATATACCACAATAGAATGCTATTTTTACTGAAACAAAAAAATATTCTCCTGGAGCAAGCTGCAGAAATTTTACGCCTTTAGCAGGTTTTTGTAATATAAGTGTCAGGTTTTTAAGCATTAGAAAACTGCTGGTGGTTGATATACCAAAAAGTATTAAAGTTGTTAAGAACCTTTGCCTTAATTCATTTAAGTGTTCTGATATAGACATTTCTCTGTCATTATTATCTATTGATATCTGTTTGTTCATGTCTGTTTAAATTATAGTTAATTTTAGTTATACTCTTTTCTGATAGAGCCGTTAGTGTTTATTTTAAATACCACAACTTTGCGTATAAGCCAATGAGGAGATATTTGGATACAATCGTAGATAAAATTATTTTAAGTATTACAAAAGATATCTTTATTCAAGCTAGTGTTATTTCGACCTATAATATATAGGTACAATTATAGTGTTCGTATAAAATAATATTACCACTAAAATATTAACTGAATAGTTATTTAAGATATATGTATTTTGAATAGTTTATGTTTGTAGTATCGATAAGTAATTAGATTAATCGTAAAGTTAAGGAGATCTTAAATATGAGTGTGAAGGCAAGTGGTGGAAGCCCGGTAGCTCAACCGCAACTTTACCGGACTGCATCAATCTCAGCTATCAGCCAAGCTGAACAGCAAGATAGATTTTTACAGCTCGGCGAATTGAACCAACTAGTAGCATTTCTAAACTCGGGAAATCAAAGGCTTGAAGTAGCGACTGTAATAACAAAAAATGCTAATTTGCTAGTCGCTAAAGCTGCGGAAAAGATTTTTACTGGAGGTTCGGCTATTGCGTACCTAGAAAGGCCTCAAGCTTCGTTTATCTCTAATGACGTAGACAATAACTCCTTAAAGGAGATAAAACCAAGTGACATAGAGCCCAAACTAAGAGTTAACAATAATTCCTTTTTTAATACATCAGATGCTACGCCTCCCGGATTTAAACCTATCAATGTATTGAAATACGGTCCAACTCGGATGAAAAAATCACTACGTGATTTAGATTGGTTTTTACGCTATTTGACCTATGCAATTGTTGCAGGTGATCCCAATATTCTCTCGGTAAATATTCGAGGTTTGCGTGAACTTATAGATAATGCATGCTCCAGTGCGGCAGCCAGCGTAGCAATAAGAGAGATGCGTAAGATTGCAGTAAATTTATTTAAAGATGATTCTACTGCAAAGGGATTAGTTTTAGAATATTTTAACGTTATCATAAGTGAATTTGATTCATCTGGAGACACCGATATCCTAAGAAAGAGGAATTCAAGTGATGTCCAAGGTCTGAGATTACCGAAAATATATGCAGAAGCGGGCGGAATTAAACAAAAGTTTGTAATGAAGCCAAGTCTATCAACGGACGAAAAAAATAGTGTAATTAAAGCTTGTTATAGACAGATATTTCAAAGAGATATAACTAAAGGATATAGTTTATCCTTCTCTGATTTAGAATCAAAAGTAAAAAATGGTCAAATTTCAGTTAAAGAATTCGTTAGGTCACTTGGTAAGTCAGAAGTGTACCGTAAGCAATTTTTTGAACCTTTCGTCAATAGTAGGGTGATAGAACTAGCATTTAGACATTTTCTCGGTAGAGGTCCTAGCTCTTTGACTGAATTTCAAAGATTGTTCGCGGTAATTTCTCAAAGAGGGTTAGCTGGACTAGTTGATAATCTTGTGAATTCTAATGAATATGCTGACTATTTTGCAGAAGAGACAGTTCCTTACTTAAGATCTTTGGGGTTAGAGCCGCAAGAATGTAGAAACTGGGGCCCACAAATTAATTTATTTAATTATAGTTCCCCATTCACAACAACTCCCCAGTTTATTACTTTGTTTAGCAACTACAATAACCCTCTGCCTGATCAACATCCCTATGGCCAAGGTAATGATCCGTTACTAATTCAGTTTGGTGCTATTTTCTCTAAAGGTACTGTTAACCCTAGTGCTACGTCTGCACCCTTTGGTAAAGATACACGTCGTTTATTAATACGTAATGGACCCGGTATATATAATCAAATGAGTCAACCATCATTGCGATCAATGTCTCCTGGCACTCTGGGCCCTAAAGTCTTTAAGCTTTCTAGTAATCCATCGGTGGGTATTCAAAACGATGTTGGATCACGTGATTCAATAATTAATGCTTGTTACCTAAGAGTATTTGGCAGGCAAGTTTATCAAGAAGAAAGTCTAGCTTTTAAGCCTACCGAAAGTAGATTAAGAGACGGATCAATATCAGTTCGTGATTTTGTTAGATATCTTGCTAAATCAGTAACATTTAGATCTTTATATTGGCAGCCGTTTTATATTTGTAAAGCTATTGAGTACATACATAATAGACTACTGGGAAGACCAACATACGGAAGGCAAGAAATTAACCAGTATTTTGATGTTGTTTATAAGGAAAATTATTATAAAATGATTGACCTCATAATTGATAGCAATGAGTATTTGGAGACATTTGGTCAAGATACAGTACCTTATGAAAGATACTTAACTTCTGGGGCAATAGCTAGCCGTACAGTTAAACAACAATCAATCTTTAGCACTCCAAGCAATATTGTTAATAGATTTATACAGCTAGGCAAAATTCAAGAATCAAGAAGTGTCAATAATATAGATCTTAGAATTAAGCAAGGCGTTTCCTCCGCAAGAGACCAAGTTGTAGTTTTTAAACTGCACGAAGGTGAACATAATAATCTTGAGACTATTTTAAGAGCATGTTACAGACAGATTTTTGAAAGAGACTTAAGACCATTTAGTCTAGGATATGAACTGATTGACTTGGAGCGAGCTTTCTTGGAGTCTGAACTAAGTGTTAAGCAACTAATTGAGAGACTAGGATCATCTGCTTTATACGCTAAGGAGTTCTATCAACCGTATCCTAACACTAAGGTTATAGAACTTGGTACAAAGCACTTTTTGGGCAGGGCACCAAATAATCAAGCAGAAATCAGATATTATAATCAAATTTTAGCTTCTCAAGGTTTAACAGCATTTATTGAGAGTCTAGTTGAGTCCAAGGAGTATAATACTATCTTTGGGTTAAATATTGTACCTTATCGACGTTTTCCTACACTACCAGCAGCTAATTTTCCTAATACTGAGAAACTATACAGTAGTCTAACTAAGCAGAATGATACAATTATCGTTCCTAGCTTTAAGCCAACACCTGGGAACCAATAATTGTAGTGATTAACTTTCTTGCTTTGGTACTTTGCTAAAAGGATAATTATACTTGTATACTAAGCAAAACAGAGAAATATTAATCACAACAAAGCTTCAGTAAATACTAATATGTTAAGTAAACTACCATTTGTTGTGTCGGTTATTATCAATATTAGTGTTTATCTTTAATTTAAGTAATATAAGGGGTTCAATTAATGAGTATTGTGACAAAGTCAATTGTAAATGCAGATGCAGAAGCTCGCTATCTAAGTCCTGGAGAATTGGATAGAATTAAAAGTTTTGTGCTGTCCGGACAACGTCGATTACGTATTGCACAAATATTAACTGAAAATAGAGAAAGAATTGTTAAGCAGGGTGGTCAACAACTATTTCAAAAAAGACCAGATGTCGTCTCACCAGGAGGCAATGCGTATGGTGAAGAAATGACTGCTACTTGTTTACGAGATCTTGATTATTATTTAAGATTAGTGACTTATGGAATAGTTGCTGGAGATGTAACCCCTATCGAAGAGATTGGTCTAGTAGGAGTTAAAGAAATGTATAATTCATTAGGCACGCCCATTTCAGGTGTTGCAGAAGGAGTTAGATCAATGAAAAGTATTGCTTGTTCTTTACTATCGGGAGAGGACTCTGCAGAGGCAGGTTTTTACTTTGATTATACTTTAGGTGCAATGCAATAGTTCAATTAAACTTTTTATCTGTGATATTTACTTAAACAAAAGGAATCAATATTATGCAAGATGCTATCACTTCTGTTATTAATGCAGCTGATGTTCAAGGAAAGTACCTAGACGACAATTCTGTAGAAAAATTGCGCGGTTACTTTCAGACAGGTGAATTAAGAGTAAGGGCAGCCGCAACTATTGCTGCCAATGCTGCCACTATTATCAAAGAGTCCGTAGCTAAATCTCTGTTATATTCTGATATTACGAGACCTGGCGGTAATATGTATACGACAAGGAGATATGCTGCATGTATAAGAGACTTGGATTATTACTTACGTTATGCAACATACGGCATGCTAGCAGGTGATCCATCAATTTTAGATGAGAGAGTGCTAAACGGTTTGAAAGAGACTTATAATTCTTTGGGAGTACCTATTGGCGCAACTATACAGGCAATTCAAGCGATGAAGGAAGTAACAATAGGTCTAGTAGGTGCTGATGCAGGTAAAGAGATGGGACTATATTTTGATTATATCTGTTCAGGATTAAGTTAAGTAAATGATTTAGTATTCTTTGTCTTTAATAATTAAGATAAATATAGTCATAGGCAAGATAATCTTTGTTATTATCTTGCTTGTTTAATACAATAACGTGTTATGCAGCTGTTACAGCTATAGCTTGTAATCTAGCTCTAGCTTTACGAATGTTTTGAGTTGCCTCAATTTTAGCTTTAGAAGTTGTTGCTTCTGCAAATAGTGCCGCAGCCTCTTCCAAGCCTCGTTGAGCCATTTCTGGATCGATGTCAGATGCTTCCTCGGCACCATTAACAAGAATTGTTATTTTGTTATTATCTACCTCAGCAAATCCACCTAGTAATACAATAGGTATCCATTCTTTATTAATTCTTACCCTCATAACACCTATGTCTAGAGCAGTAAGTAATGGTATATGTCCAGTCAATATGCCAAGTTGTCCAGTACTACTAGGTAAAATAACTTCTTCAGCACTTGCATCCCAGACAGTCCTATCGGGTGCAATTACGCGGATATTAAGTGTCATATTTTATATAGTTATCCCTTTAATGTTTCTGCTTTACTGATAGCTTCGTTGATATCTCCGACCAAGTAAAAAGCCTGCTCAGGTAAGTCATCAAGCTCACCACGAAATATCATCTGAAAACCTTTAATAGCATTTTCTAGAGATACGTATTTCCCAGGCGATCCAGTAAACACTTCAGCAACGAAAAAAGGTTGAGATAAAAATCTTTCTATCTTTCTTGCTCTGGCAACAGTTAACCTGTCTTCTTCAGACAGCTCATCTAGGCCTAAAATTGCTATGATGTCCTGCAGTTCTTTATATCTTTGTAATGTAGATTTTACTTGCTGTGCTGTGTCATAATGTTCTTCACCAACTATATTAGGTTGTAACATTGTAGACGTTGAATCCAGAGGATCTACTGCAGGATATATTCCCTTGGCTGCTAAACCTCTTGAAAGTACCGTTGTTGCGTCTAAGTGAGCAAACGTGGTTGCAGGAGCTGGATCTGTTAGATCATCAGCTGGCACATATACAGCTTGTATTGATGTAATCGAACCTTCCGTAGTGGACGTAATTCTTTCTTGCAATGCACCCATTTCTGTTGCTAAAGTCGGTTGATAACCTACTGCAGATGGCATTCTCCCTAACAATGCCGATACTTCTGATCCTGCTTGTACAAATCTAAATATATTATCTATGAATAGTAATACATCTTGTTTATTAATGTCACGAAAGTATTCTGCCATTGTTAATGCTGTTAAACCAACTCTCATTCTTGCACCTGGCGGCTCGTTCATTTGACCGTAGACTAAAGCAACTTTAGACTGGGTCAGATTGTCTTCATCAATAACCTTAGACTCTTTCATTTCTTCGTACAAATCATTACCTTCTCGAGTTCTTTCTCCTACACCACCAAATACTGATACACCACCATGGGCTTTAGCAATGTTATTTATTAGTTCCATAATTAGGACGGTTTTACCTACACCTGCTCCACCAAATAATCCGATTTTGCCTCCTCGACGGTAAGGAGCTAACAAATCTACAACCTTAATGCCGGTTTCAAAAATAGACGGTTTCGTCTCAAGCTGTGTAAATAATGGTGCAGATCTGTGTATGGGAAGATTTGTTTCCGAGGATACCTTGCCAAAACTATCCACAGGTTCTCCTAATACGTTAAAAATACGTCCTAAAGTAGGTATACCCACAGGAACTGTAATTGGAGATCCAGTGTCTGTTACTTCTAAACCTCTTTGCAACCCGTCTGTGGCGCTCATGGCAACTGCCCTTACTCTATTATCACCTAGCAGCTGTTGAACTTCGCATGTAATAGTACCATTGGGTCCATTAACTTTTAATGCGTTAAATACTTTAGGAAGTTTGCCATTGGCGAATTCAATGTCTAGCACAGGTCCAATAATCTGTGTGATTGAACCATTGTTAGTTGTTGTAACCATAATTATGTTATTTATGTTATAGTCAGTAGATAAAATTTTGAATCACATTATTTAATCATGACGGCAATACTGAAATGTATGTGCGTGCTCATAATAGTAATTAACTTAATATATTTCATTGTATATTAAAAAAGTCTAATTTGTCCCAAAATTAGAACTTTATTAATATCCTTCACTTTGTATTTGTCTACCAGTAGTTTTCAACCAGTTTTGAGCTTCTATATAATTATTAGGAGCTAAATAAATGGCTTGTTGCCAGTACGCAGCAGCTTTATCAAACATGCTTTTAGAAATACTAGCATTATTTTGGTTTGACGCTTTAATACCTTGGTAATGATAAATGACAGCTATGTTGTTGAGTGCTTGTGTTAATCTATCATTTAACTCTAGTGCCTTATGATAGTATTCTAAGGCCTTAATATGCTCTCCATTGCTTGCATATATTAGACCTATATTGTATAATATGTAGCTTCTATCATATGGATCTTCTTCTAGATTGAGTGCCTCATAATAATTTTCGAGTGCTTCAGCATATTCACCTTCTGATTGGGCTGACATGCCATCTCTATAGTAACAAAATGCCTCTTTTTCCTCTTTACTTGTTGGCAGAACTTTTAAGACAATATCAGCTAAAACTGTAAAAGTTTTATCAATAAAATTATCATTTTTCTGAGAGCGTGACATAACCTAATCCTCACGTTTTATTTACATTCAACTATAAATATCATATTTTACAGATATATCTATACTGTTTATAATACCAGACTGAGTACAAATCGTAAAATTTATCAATCATAAGTGATTATCATTCCAAACCTCAGACTAATATTCCTATATCTCAATCTAAGCAGTTAAGAATATCGTAGCTTTATTACATAGAAAACAAGTTTTTAGTTTCAATATTTAAATTATGCATAATAAATACATCTTTGTCCAAAAATTAGTTGTTGCAAGGGATATACCTGTCAGTTGGTTAAATTTGGATAACCCAAAGCTGATTTGTGATATTACAAACAAGCATTCTAACCATTTAGAGGTTACAAATTCGATCACGGAAACATTAACCAATACTGTTGAAAATGGAAACAATAATCGTACTGACAAAAGGAACAAAGTATATAATAAATCAATAGATTTATTGGAATCTAAAAAAAATAAAGTAAAAACAAAGAAAAAGATACGATCTAAAGTACATATAAATGACGAAGACGATAGTCTAAACAATCGTCATAATAATTTATCAAAGACAGATAAGAATCTTGAGCTATCTTTGATGCGGCCTACAAGACCTTTGAAAAAAAGAGAAGTAGGCAACAGTGATAAGCTAAAAGCGAAAGTAAGTCAGAAAAAAGAAGATATTATTGATACTAGTACAAAAAATATAAGTAATGTCGATAGTAAGATCGAAAAAGTAACCTTAACCAATCCCCTGTCAATACAGGAATTATCTAATCTCCTAAGTATACCAGCTCCGGAGATTATTAAGTCGTTATTTTTGCAAGGTATTCCAGTTACGATAAATCAAGTGGTAGATATTGCAGTTGCTCAGTCAGTAGCAACTACTTATGGTATTGATGTAAGTCAAGATGCGCAATCTGAATCTGATACTAATATAGTCTGCTCAGAAATAGGTTACGAGAAAAAACAACAATTAGAGCCTCGGGCACCAATTGTTACTATATTTGGTCATGTAGATCATGGAAAAACTACCTTAATGAATGCAATCACTCAAACGAAAACATTAAGTGTAGAGTCAGGAGGAATAACTCAAACAATTGTTGCACACGAAGTTGTTGTAAAATTACAGAATGATAATAATAAAATTATATTTTTAGATACACCTGGGCATGAAGCTTTTTCTGATATGCGGTTAAGAAGTATGCAAGTGACCGATATAGGCATATTAGTTGTGGCTGCCGACGATGGCTTAAAAGTACAAACTAAAGAAGCGATAAATTATTTGTATAATCATCAAATACCATTTATTGTTGCAATAAATAAAGTTGATAAAGCAGAAGCTCAAATTCATACGATCATGCAAGAATTGTCTACCTATAATATTATCCCTGAAATATGGGGAGGAGATGTACCTACCTTGCAAGTGAGTGGTCTTAAAAATATCAATGTAGATCAACTGCTATCAACAATTTTGACGGTTGCTAAGGGTAAAAATTTACTTGCTGATCCTCTAATGCCAGCATCGGGTACAGTGCTAGATGCTTATCTAGATAAACACCAAGGCCCACTTGCAAGTTTACTTATACAGAGAGGTACTTTGCGGCAGGGAGATTATATTATCACAGATCAAGTGGTATCTAAAATAAGATCGCTAGTAAGTAAAAGCAATGAAAAGATCAAGAGTTCAGGGCCATCATCTATAGTAAGTATTTCCGGTTTAGAATCTATTCCTGTCTCAGGTCACTTATTTAAAGTTATTGATGACGAAAGAATAGCGAAGAAACAACTCGTAGAGTATCAAAAAAATAAAGATAAAGGTGCAAGAAATTACAAGAGACTAAATAACCGTGTAACTTTCGATCTGTCTAGAAAGGCAAATAATAAGATAAGGACAAAGATCATTAATATTATCCTTAAGACTGATTCGGAAGGCACTATTGATGCCATTATTAATGCATTCACTAGCATACCTCAAAATAAGGTCCAGATAAATATAATTTCAGCCGGAGTTGGAGATATAACAGCTAGTGATATTAATCTTGCCGGTGTGAGTCAGGCAACCATTATAAGTTTTAATAATTTTGTGCCAGCTCCAGTCAAAAGGATGATATCAAACTCAACCGTTTTGTCACTTAATTTTACAGTAATTTACGATCTCATGGATTATATAAAGACCAGAATGCTGGAACTGGTAGAAACTGAATACGCTGAGCAAATCACTGGCACGGCTATCGTAGAAGGTATTTTCACTTTGAGCAAAGGAGTAGTTGCAGGATGTGTGGTAGTCTCGGGTAAATTAAAAAGAAATTCTTATATTAAGGTCAAGCGAAATCAGGAGGTAATTCATTCTGGTGAATTGCATTCTCTTAAGCGTATAAAAGAAGACGTAGACGAAGTAAGTATAAAGCATGAATGTGGCGTTATGTCCGCTGACTTTGATCGATGGCAGAGAAAGGACCTCATTGAAGCATATGACCTTATAGCTCAAGATAAAACCCTATAGATTAATCTATTTTTAAGGCCATATTATCTATTTTTTCAATAAGATTTTGTTTTAATAACAGACATCTCTTTAATCTTTGTTTAAGAAAGGTAATAAAGCCAGTATTCTAGCTTGTTTAATAGCTTTTGTGAGTTTCTTTTGTTGCTTAGAAGTTAAACCAGTTGAACGACGAGGTAAGATTTTACCTTGTTCAGTTACAAATTTTCTAAGTAAATCAATATCTTTGTAGTCTAGAACCTCAGCATTTCTTATAGGAGAAAGTTTTTTATTGTATAAAGCCATATTAACACTGTTGTTATTATTTAATTTCTTTGAAAATAGTGTGACTGTTGCATTGTTGGCAGAACTTTTTTAATTCAAGTCTTGTTGGCGTATTTCTCCTATTTTTTGAACTTGTATAGCGAAAAATACCTTTACTTCGTTTATTTAAATTAGATGAATTTCTACATGTGCATTCTAACGTTATAGTAATTCGTGCACCTTTACTTTTGCCCATTGTTATACACCTTAATAATATTAAATCTAACTATTCTACAGTATTGCATGATTTTATATTAACTATCAAGTATTTGGAAGTTTTCTATATTTACATTTGCACTAAGGTCTAGTAGATGTTATAATTATATTACAAATGAATTAATATAATCAAGGTATAAAATGGCCAAAAATGCATCTGTAGTAAAGTCGATTGCGGTAGCAAATAGAAATAATAATAGTAATAAAATTTACAAATCTACCATCAAAACTTTGACGAAAAAATTCCTAGTAAGCTCTCAGCAATCTAGCACCGAAGAGGATATTAAGCTTCTATGTTTTAAGCTTTCCGTTCTTTACAGTAAAATTGATAAAGCAGTAAAAAAAGGAGTTCTACATAGTAATAATGCAGGTCGTAAAAAAGCTTTTTTAGCCAAAGCTCTTACAAATTCTCAAAAGTAAATTCTCAAGTATTTACTTATGTTTTAGGATACGCTATTTTAATAGCTCGTGCAATAGATTTTAACTAATATAAACTACATTTTTGTTGACTTTTTGTCATATATATACACGGTAAACTGTTCTTAAAGAGTTATCGTCATTAATCCTTCTGACCCGCAGTATAACTATATATTCTATATTTCCAATTTAACTAACAACTAAAGTATTGCCACTTTAGTGTGTTTTATGCCGACCATGTCGCTATATAATTAATTCAAGGAATAAATAGTAAATGCTATCAGCAAAACCCATCTTTGTTCATTCTACATTTCCTGATTTAGCGGATATTCAAATCAATAGCTTTCGTTGGTTCTTGTCTGAAGGTTTACCCGAAGTGCTTAATTTTTTCCCTATTATTACTGATCCTACTGGAAAACTCGAATTACAATTTTTTGGTGACCAGTATAAGCTTAAATTCCCTAGGTATAGTGTCCGTAAAGCTAAAAGTCGTGATCGTACTTACAGTGCTCAAATTTACGTTCCTTCTAAACTAACCAGAAAGGACTTAGAGTTATTTAGTCAAAAGAATAATCTTAATCTCCCTGACCAGCTTGGTTATCAAGATGTAAATTCTCCTAACCGAAAATATAAAAAAAGACCTGTGTTTATAGGAGATTTACCTTTGATGACAAATCGAGGAACTTTTGTAATTGCTGGCACAGAAAGAGTAATTATTAATCAAATTATACGCAGTCCCGGTATCTATTATAAAAAAGAGCTTGATAAAAATGATAAGCACATATTCAGTGCTAGCTTAATCTCTAATCGAGGATCCTGGTTAAAGTTTGAAATTGATTCCAAAGGACAAATTTGGGTACGAATAGATAAAACTCATAAGGTTAATGCATATGTTTTTTTAAGAGCAATTGGTTTAACCCAACAAGACATAAAGAAGGGATTAAGCAAATATAACTTTTTAATCCATGCTTCTTCTCTCTACGAAAAAAAAGAACTTGATAAGGAAATTGGTAAATCATCTGTAGAGATTATATCTGATGAGGAAGCTTTACTTATAGTTTATAGCAAACTAAGACCGAACGAACCAGCGACAGTTTCTATTGCACAACAGATGCTTTACTCTCGTTTCTTTGATCCTAAGCGCTACGACCTAGGAGAAGTAGGTAGGCACAAAATAAACAAAAAATTAGGTCTTGATATACCAGTTTCTTTCAGAGTTCTGTCGCCACAAGATATTATTGTTGCCATTGACTATTTAATTAATCTCAAAGAACAAAATAATGGCATCCTAGATGATATTGATCATCTGGGAAACAGGAGAGTCAGATCAGTAGGAGAGTTACTACAAAACCAAGTAAGAATAGGTCTAAATAGGCTAGAGCGTATTATCCGTGAGAGAATGATAATTTGTGATCTGGACTCTTTAAGTTTATCCAACTTAATAAATCCTAAGCCTTTAATTGCTTCTGTACGTGAATTCTTTGGATCCAGCCAACTATCACAATTTATGGATCAAACTAATCCTTTGGCTGAACTTACGCATAAAAGAAGAATTAGTGCATTAGGGCCTGGTGGTCTTAATAAAGATAGAGCAGGCTTTGCTGTTCGAGATTTACATCCAAGCCATTATGGAAGAATTTGTCCTATAGAAACACCAGAAGGTCCTAATGCCGGATTAATTGGTTCACTGAGCATATACGCAAGAATCAATATGTATGGTTTTATTGAGTCACCATACTTCAAAGTGTTAAAAGGAAAGGTGGTAAGCCAGAATGGACCAATCTTTATGACAGCTGATGAAGAAGATAGTTTAAAAATAGCACCAGCAGATATTTTACTAGATCAGCAAGGATCTATACAAGGAGATAATATACCTATCCGATACAGGCAAGAATTTTTAACCACAAGTAGCTCAGAGGTTGATTATATAGCTGTTTCTCCCATTCAAGTAATCTCAGCGGCGACTTCTCTGATACCGTTTTTAGAGCATAATGATGCTAATAGAGCATTGATGGGTTCTAACATGCAAAGGCAAGCTGTACCATTATTATATCCTGAAAAACCAATTGTAGGAACAGGTTTAGAATCTAAAGTCGCTCGCGATTCTGGTATGATTGTGGTTAGTAGAACAACAGGCTACGTAGTGTACGTTTCCTCAACAAAAATTGGTATTCAGGATGATGGGGGCAAAACAATACATTATCGGCTCAAAAAGTACTACCGCTCTAATCAGGATACTTGTATTAACCAGAGACCTATAGTTTGGCCAGGCGAGCATGTAATTACAGGTCAATCACTAGCAGATGGTGCTTCAACAGATGGCGGAGAAATTGCTTTAGGCAGAAACATATATGTAGCTTACATGCCATGGGAGGGTTATAATTATGAAGACGCATTTTTAATTAGTGAGCGCTTAATTTATGAGGATATCTATACATCAATACATATAGAAAGATATGAAATTGAGTGTAGGCAAACTAAACTGGGTCCGGAAGAAATTACACGTGATGTTCCTAATGTCAGTGAATCTTCTGTGAATAATTTGGATAGAAATGGTATCATTACGGTTGGCTCATGGGTAGAATCTGGAGATATTTTAGTTGGTAAAATTACACCAAAAGGAGAGTCGGATCAATTGCCTGAGGGGAAACTTTTGCGAGCAATTTTCGGAGAAAAAGCCCGTGATGTCCGAGATACTTCTTTGAGATTGCCAAATGCGGCAAAAGGGAGAATTGTAAATATAAGAGTTTTTACTAGGCAAAAGGGAGACGAATTACCACCAGGAACTAATGCTATTATTCGTATTTATGTAGCACAGAAGCGTAAAATTCAAGTTGGAGATAAAATGGCTGGAAGACATGGTAATAAAGGTATCATTTCACGAATACTTCCTAGGCAAGACATGCCATATCTTCCTGATGGTACTCCAGTAGATATTGTTTTAAATCCTTTAGGTGTTCCATCAAGAATGAATGTCGGACAATTGTTTGAGTGTCTACTAGGCCTAGCTGGTGATTATTTATCTAAGAGATTTAAAGTGATTCCTTTTGATGAAATGTACGGCACAGAGGCATCTAGAACGTTAGTAAATCATAAGCTAAGACAAGCAAGTGTATCTCAGGATAAGCCATGGTTATTTAATACTAAGCATCCCGGAAAGATTACCTTAACTGATGGCAGAACAGGTGAACCGTTTGATAATCCTATTACGGTTGGCAAAGCATATATGTTAAAGTTGGTACACTTAGTTGATGATAAAATACATGCCAGATCAACAGGTCCTTATTCTCTTGTTACACAGCAGCCTTTAGGAGGGAGAGCTCAACACGGAGGACAAAGGTTAGGGGAGATGGAAGTGTGGGCTTTAGAAGCATTCGGTGCAGCATATACATTACAAGAATTATTGACTGTAAAGTCCGATGATATGCAAGGTCGTAATGAAGCATTAAATTCAATTGTTAAAGGTAAACCTATTCCACGACCTGGCACACCTGAATCTTTTAAAGTTTTAATGAGAGAGCTTCAATCATTGGGCCTCGATATTGCTGCACATAAATTAGAACTGTTAGATAATGGTGAGAATCAAGAAGTCGAAATTGATTTAATGTCAACCGATAAGTATGGACTATTAAACTCAGATGTGGGTAGCAATATAGTTAATAAAACCGGTGACAATTTTTTGTATGATGAGAAAGATACGTTAAACGATTTTGATTTAACACATGATATCTAACATAAATAAGAGCATATCTTATTATCTATAAATATGAAATTATGGTAAATCTTTATGGCAAAATTTGAACAATATTTCGATTACATCAAGATCAGTTTAGCATCACCTGATAAAATTCGATCCTGGGGAGAAAGAACATTGCCAAACGGTCAAATAGTCGGAGAAATCACAAAGCCAGAAACCATTAATTATCGAACTCTAAAACCAGAGATGGACGGACTTTTTTGTGAGCGTATTTTTGGTCCCGTCAAAGATTGGGAATGTCATTGTGGAAAATATAAACGTTTCAGATACAAAGGTATTGTATGCGAGAGATGTGGTGTAGAAGTTACTGAATCTAGAGTAAGACGTCATAGAATGGCTTACATCGAACTAGCAGCACCAGTAACACATGTATGGTATCTGAAAGGAAGTACTAGCTATATATCACTAGCTTTAGATTTTACGATCAAGGAAGTAGAAAAAATTGTATATTTTCATTCATATGTTGTTACGAATCCTGGACACTATGACTCGTTACGGTACAAGCAATTGCTTGAGGGTTACGAATGGCGCGCTCTAGAAGATAAGTTATATCCTCAATCCTCAACTCTGTTTGGAATAGAAGTAAGTATTGGAGCAGAAGCCATACACAAGTTATTATTTAATCTAGATTTAAATAGCACCGTGGATAGTCTACGCGAAGACGCTTTGAAACCACCGAAGAAAGCTAAAAACACATCGCCGAAATTTAATAAAAAAATGAAAAGATTGAGGCTCCTGGAACATTTTCTCGCTACCGGTGCAAACCCTGCTTGGATGGTTTTTTCTGTGATACCAGTGATTCCACCAGATTTACGTCCAATGGTTCAATTGGATGGGGGACGTTTTGCAACTGCCGATCTCAATGAGTTTTATCGTAGGATTATTAATCGAAACAATAGGTTATCGAGATTAAAATCAATCTTGGCGCCAGAAATTATTATTCGTAATGAAAAAAGGATGTTGCAAGAAGCTGTCGATGCGCTTATGGATAATGGACGTAGAGGTCGAACTGTTGTTGGAGCTAATAACCGTCCTCTTAAATCTCTGTCCGATATTATTGAGGGTAAACAAGGTAGATTTAGGCAAAACTTACTTGGCAAAAGGGTTGACTACTCTGGTAGATCTGTAATAGTCGTTGGTCCTAGCTTGAAGCTTCATCAATGTGGTTTGCCACGCGAAATGGCTCTAGAATTATTTCAGCCTTTTGTTATACATCGTCTCATTCTACAAGGTGTCGTCAATAATATTAAGGCTGCTAAAAAATTGATCCAGAAGAATGAACTATCTGTGTGGAGTGTTTTAGAAGAAGTTATCCATGGTCATCCTGTGTTACTCAATAGAGCGCCAACATTGCATCGCCTTGGCATACAAGCATTCGAGCCATTATTGGTCGAGGGTCGTGCTATAAAATTACACCCTCTTGTTTGTCCAGCATTTAATGCTGACTTTGATGGTGATCAGATGGCAGTCCATGTTCCTTTATCCTTAGAAGCTCAGGCTGAAGCACGTTTACTTATGTTAGCACCGCATAATTTCTTGTCTCCAGCAACAGGACAGCCTATACTGATGCCAAGCCAAGATATGGTACTAGGTTGTTACTATTTGACAGCAAACAATCCATCTAGTCAAAAAGGAGCCGGTCAATATTTTGCTAGTTTGGAGGATGCATTGCTTGCTTATCAACAAAATGTTATAAATTTACATTCTTACATTTGGGTAAGATTTGATGGTGACATAAGTAATACTCATCATAACAAGCTTTTATTTTACCAGGAAGATAATGCTGGATATATAACTAAATTTTTTGATGATAAAATCATGAAAGAAGATTCTAATGGATTTTGTAGCGTACAGTATATACGCACTACAGCTGGACGAATATTATTCAACAAAGTCATTCAAGAGGCTCTTGTCAACTAAATAAAAATGTATCTAGGAGATGTAAAATGGAAGAACGAGTTGTTTTAGTTCAGCCTAATTTCTCAAATCAAGTCATTGATAAATCTCAATTAAAACAGCTAATAGTCTGGGCTTTTCGTAATTATGGTATAGCACGTGCAGCTAATATGGCAGATAAATTAAAAGATCTTGGTTTCTACTATGCCACGAAAGCTGGAATTTCTCTAAGCTTAGAAGACTTAAAGATACCACCAGCTAAGAGAGAACTACTAGGTGCTACAATGCAGTCAATTAATTTGACTGATCATAAATACTATAGAGGGGAAATTACGGCAGTTGAAAGATTTCAGAAGGTCATTGATACTTGGAATGATGCTAGTGAGTCTTTAAGGAAAGAAGTAATACAGTATTTCAAAGATACTGACCCACTAAATTCTATATATATGATTGCATTTTCAGGAGCAAGAGGAAACATTTCACAGGTGAGACAGCTAGTAGGAATGAGAGGGTTGATGGCTGATCCACAGGGCCAAATTATAGATCTACCAATTTCTAATAATTTTAGAGAAGGATTAACTGTTACTGATTATTTTATTTCATCATACGGAGCCAGAAAAGGCTTAGTTGACACAGCACTGCGTACTGCTGATTCAGGATATTTAACTAGAAGACTGGTAGATGTATCCCAGGATGTGATTATTCGCGAGGTAGATTGCAAAACAAATAGGGGTATACTTCTCGAAGATATGATTGAAAACCAAAAACATCTGATTAACTTGTCCGAGTCTTTATTAGGAAGAATCCTAGCTGACGATTTGTATGATCCGAAGCATAGGTCCATCCTAGCCAAAGCTAACCAAGAAGTTGATCCTAAACTAGCTAATTATATAATTGACGCGAAAATTACTAAAGTATTAGTCCGATCCCCTATTACATGTGAATCAATGGGCTCAGTTTGCCAACTGTGTTATGGATGGAATCTGGCACATGGTAAATTAGTTGATCTGGGTGAAGCAGTTGGAATCATCGCAGCACAATCAATCGGTGAACCTGGCACTCAACTAACAATGCGAACCTTTCATACAGGTGGTGTTTTCACTGGAGAATTAGCTGAGAAAATTTATGCACCAGTAGGTGGTCTATTACAGTTCAACTTAGATAGTAAATTTAAGCCTATAAGAACGCGTCACGGTGAACCAGCATTGTTGATTCAGGGTGAATGTAAAATTTGTATAGAATCTCTTAACCAAAAACATTTCATAGATCTTAGTGATGGTACTATCTTGTTGCGTGATGCTAATACAAGGATAGAAAAAGGAGATACTGTAGCCGAATATCCTTTAAGCAATCGTTTAGTTACAGAAAGAGGACAGAAATCAATTATTGCCGACTTTCCTGGTAAAGTTCAATTTACCGATTTAACAGTTGAGGAGGTTCAAAGTAAACAACATACTGTACGTATTGCTCAGCACGGTGGCTTGGTTTGGATTCTGTCAGGAAGAACTTACAGAATACCTGGCTATGCAAAACTCTACATAAGTCCAGGAGATCATATAGTAGAAAAAACAGTCTTGGCGAGTATTGAGACGATAAGTAAGTACGATGGTGTTATACAATTAGTTAATAAAATTAACTCTTCCGACAATTATGTGAATAAAGATATAAAGATTATACTAGATTCTAAAAATCTTTCAAATGCTAACGTCTATTTTGACAGCAATTTTTCTAATGGATCATATATTTTAGAATCAGCTCAACAAGAAAAGTTTCTACTATACATTAAGCCTAACGATGTTATTTACAATCATCAAATTATCGCTGAATTAATATCTGATACATATGTAACTCAAACTGGAGGTATCGTTAAACATCTCGATTTACCTGTATCGAAAAACAAAAATGATGCTAATGCTGTAAAAGAAAAATATGATATTTTAGGTCCCGGCTATATTTTATGGATATCAGAGGAAACGCACGAAATCAATAAAGATATTTCATTATTACTGGTTCACCATGGCGATTTCATTGAAGCTGGGACCGAAATAGTGAAAAACATCTTCGCTAAGAATTCGGGCATTATTGAGGTGGTAGAAAAAGAAAGTATAGTAAGTGAGGTAATCATAAAACCTGGAGATATATATATGATTACAGAAAACTCAATTAATACCTCAAAAACAAGAGGTTTTCTGCGACCGGGAGAAATGATTATTCAGGGAATAACAACTAATAAGCTCGTTTACTGGGAATCAATACATACACAAGATCTTAACTATTTATTAATACGACCTGTTATTGTATATTCGATCCCGAATAAAGATTATGAGTTAGAGCATCGTAGTTCTGAGCAAGATAGAAATAATTATCTTTCTTTAGCGGTGATTAAAAAAACTCCCTTCAAAGATGGCGATAGGGTCAAGTCTGTAGAGGGTATTAATTTAGTAAAAACATATTTATCTATCAATATTAATCATAATAATAGTCAGCTAAATTGCAATGTCGAGTTTAAGACAGTGGATCCTTACAGTAAAGTTTATTGCTTACACTTCGTAATCGCTGAGACCCTATCTTTGAAAAATGATAATATCTATAAGTCATCTGATCTAATTTATGATACTACATTATTAGTCGATAACTCTCAATACGTAACTGCAGAAACTTCCATTGCAAGAACTGATATTCTAGCAACGACCAATGGTTACATTGAATTTATTGATAGCTCAAATGAATATGATCGTAGATTGATGGTACTCACTAACCTCGATAAAAAGACTTTTCATTTAAATGGTCGTAAGAGGAAGGTGCAATTAAATGACTGGGTATATAATGGCGATGAAGTTGCAGAAGGTATAATATGCCTAGATTCAGGTAAGGTCATATCTGTAACAGATGATGAACTCGTAATCCGTATCGGTAGACCATATTTGGTATCGCCTGGTACAATACTGCATGTAAATAATGACCATCTAGTGCAAAGAGGGGAAAATCTAGCAACTCTGATCTTTGAAAGGCCTAAAACAGGAGATATCGTACAAGGATTACCAAGAATTGAAGAAATTCTAGAAGCCCGAAAAAAGATGGATATTGACTTTAATCCTCATGTACTTTTAGAACGTAGTTTTCGTGCACACTTAAATCTTGGTCTAACTTTATACAACTCAGCCATCCTTAGTATACAGCAAATACAACTATTTTTGGTTAAAGAAGTACAATTAGTATATCAATCCCAAGGAGTGGATATAGCTGATAAGCATGTTGAAGTGATTGTAAGACAAATGACTTCAAAAGTGAAAATAGAATTAGGTGGTGATACAGAATGTTTACCAGGAGAAATGATCGAATTGCAAAAAATTCACGCTATCAATAATACAATGGAAATTATGAATAAGGCAGGCGCAACTTATTATCCAATTTTATTGGGTATCACGAAAGCCTCACTCAATACGGAAAGTTTTATCTCAGCAGCTAGTTTTCAAGAAACAACGAAAGTACTAACTGAAGCCGCAATATCAGGAAAACTAGATTGGCTAAAAGGTCTAAAAGAAAACGTCATTATTGGACGCTTGATACCAGCAGGTACAGGCTTTAATGTATACAGCAAAAGTACTGATTCAAGCCCAAAAGATAATTTGTCCAGAGTTGAACAACTCCAATTTATTAAATCTCGAGAAAAGAATTCCACAAAAATTTCTGGAATCGATGATATTATCTTAGATGATCGAACCGCAAGAGATTATCAATTACCTTCAACGTAAAGATTAATAAATTATATAAGTATACAGACTATACGTCGCACAATTTTTATAGGAACTATTATGGCTGTTGTAACTTTAGAGGAGCTCTTAGAATCGGGAGTACATTTTGGACATCAATCACGAAGATGGAACCCTAAAATGTTTCCATACATATATACAGAGCGGAACGGTATACATATTATAGATTTAGTACAGACAGCCCAACTACTTACAGAAGCATGTGACTTCGTTAAAACTTGTTCTTCAGAAGGTAAAAGTTTTTTGTTTCTAGGTACTAAAAGGCAAGCTGCAGAAATTATTGCTCAAGAGGCCATAAGATCTGATTCCTATTATGTAAATCAAAGGTGGTTGGGAGGTATGTTGACTAATTGGGTAACGATCAAATCTAGGGTTGATCGGTTAAAGCAACTTGAAAGGCAGGAAGAAAATGGACTAATCGATAGAATGCCTAAAAAGGAAGGGGCTGTTACAAGAAGAGAATTAAATAAACTGAAAAAACATCTTGATGGTATCAAATCGATGAAAAACTTGCCAGATATTGTTGTCGTAGTTGATCAAAGAAGAGAAGTAACAGCAATTCAAGAATGTGTAAAGCTTGGTATTCCGACTATATGTATTTTGGATACTAACTGTAATCCAGAAATTGTAGATATTCCAATTCCTGCTAATGATGATGCTATTAGGTCTATTAAATTGGTTATAAGTAAGCTAGCAGATTCTATCATTGCTGGGAACATTAATAAATCTGATAATTCAAAAAAAGATACTGCTGCGTAACGTCATACACTGTTTTATTGAAACTAACAAAGGAAGATATAACATGTCAATACAAATTTCTGCTCAACATGTTAAAAAGCTGCGCTTAAAAACTGGCGCTGGAATGATGGACTGTAAGAAAGCATTACAAGAGTCTGAGGGTAATTTTGATAAAGCAATCGAAAACCTGAAACTGAAGGGCTTAGCATCAGCAGGTAAAAAAGCTAGTCGCAGAACCGCCGAGGGTATTATCGAAAGTTATATTCATGCAGGAGCAAAGATAGGTGTAATGGTTGAGTTAAATTGTGAAACAGACTTTGTTGCTAGGAGAGCTGAGTTTCAAGAACTATCTCGTAATATTGCAATGCAAATTGCAGCATGTCCACAAGTTGAATATATTGATGTCGAATCTATTCCTCTAAGTCTTATAGAAGAGGAAAGACGTCTAGAAGCTGGCAAAGATGATATAGTTAATAAACCTGAGGGAGTTAAAAAACAGATTATTGAAGGTAGAATCAAAAAACGTTTAAATGAATTATCATTATTAAATCAAGCATTTATACGTAATCCTGACATAAGTATTCAGGACCTAATTAATCAAAATATTTCGTTGACTGGTGAGAACATAAAAATTAGAAGATTTGTTAAATTTTTATTGGGAGAAGGTATTGACAAATCAGGTCAAGATTTTTCTGAAGAAGTGGCAAGCTTAATAAAAAGTTAACATAATTTCAAAATTATTCTTGTAATAATGTTAAATAATTTTTATATACATATATAATTGAGATTGATGATTATTTTTATAAGAATTTGAGATTCAACTTCTAACATTTTTTACGAAACTAAATAAAGTAATAAATGATAAGAGAGATCAATCATCAACTTTGTACATATTAGTTTACATCAACCAAACATTTAATTAATTGACTGGTAAATGTAAGTCCTAAAGAAAATTTTGTCTAATAGTTTTTCACATACTTTTAACTTATTGCTAAGGTGTAAACATGGTACATAGTTTGTATCAAAATAATTTTGATAGTTTCCAAGAGATTCCTACTTTTCTTAGTATATCATCAGTGGAAGTAGGTAAACATTTGTACTGGCAACTGGGTAATTATAAGATCCATGGTCAAGTGTTTATTGTGACATGGTTAGTATCTTTGGTACTAATTGCTGTCGCTTTTACTGGCACAAGAAAATTACAAAGGATACCAGAAAAGTCTCAGAACTTTATGGAATATCTATTAGAATTTCTTCAGGATATTGCTAAAAATCAGATTGGTGAACATGAATATCGTCCTTGGGTCCCATATATATCAACAATCTTCTTGTTTATATTAGGAAGCAATTGGGCTGGTGCACTAATTCCTTGGAAATTGATTGAATTGCCAGAAGGCGAATTAGCAGCTCCTACGAACGATATCAATACTACCGTAGCACTTGCTTTGTTGACATCTCTAGCATATTTTTACGCCGGGCTGCGTAAAAACGGTATAGGTTATTTTGCAAGATATATTGAGCCAACACCAGTGTTATTACCTATCAATATACTCGAAGATTTCACAAAGCCTCTGTCATTGAGCTTTCGGTTGTTTGGGAATGTATTAGCTGATGAATTGGTAGTATCAGTATTTACGCTTCTAGTGCCAATTTTAGTTCCTTTGCCTGTCATGATTTTAGGGTTGTTTGCAAGCTCAATCCAAGCTCTTATTTTTTCCACTTTATCTGCAGCCTACATAGGTGAAGCAATGGAAGGCCACGGAGAAAGTGAATAAGTCTGGATGACAGTATATTATCTTAGTGTCTACTTATAATATTTTAACTTTTTATTTATTTTTATATAATACATTAATTATGGATTCAATTATTTCCGCTGCGTCTGTTATTGCTGCTGGTTTAGCGGTTGGTTTAGCTGCAATAGGTCCTGGAATCGGACAGGGAAGTGCAGCTGCCAATGCGGTAGAAGGAATTGCTAGACAACCAGAAGTTGAAGGCAAAATTCGTGGTACGCTTCTTTTAAGTCTAGCTTTTATGGAATCTTTAACGATTTATGGCTTAGTTGTTGCATTATCTTTATTATTTGCTAACCCTTATACAGGATAAAATAATTTTTACGCTTAGTGCTGAGTACTACAAATTATAGTAGTAACTAGCCTAAGCGTTTTATAAAATAAAGCTTTGAGAACAAATAAATCTATGTACCTTTACTTGAGATAACGTAATGATAAATTTACCTATTTGGTTCTTAGCAGAAGAAATTAATAATAAAGCTGAAGGGGGTCTCTTTGATTTTAATGCGACTTTACCATTAATGGCTTTGCAGTTCCTAATTTTAATGGTTATCTTAGATATTATATTTTATAAACCAGTTGCTCGTGTTTTGGATGATAGAGATGAATATATTCGAAATAGTTTAACTACAGCATCTGCGTCATTGAACAAAGCCAACGAGTTGACTATACAATATGAACAAGAACTTGCAAGCGCGCGCAAAGAAGCTCAAGAATTAATTAGATCATCTCAAAAAGAGGCACAAGAAGTCGTTCTTATTCAAATTAAAGACGCTCAAAAAGATGCTGAAATGTTGATTGCAGAAGCATCAAAGCAACTAATTTTACAGAAAGAAGAAGCGATTAAAACTTTAGAAAAGCAAGTTGAAACTTTAAGTGACCAAATTAAGGATAAGCTTTTAAGTAGTCAACCAATGGTGTAGAAAATTTGAACTAAAGATTGGAGAATATATAATGGATGGTTTGTTGCAAGTCTTTAATCTACTAACAAAACATGGTGAATTCGGATTCAACTCCGATTTTTTAGAAGCAAATGTAATTAATATTGGCTTGTTACTATTTGGCTTAATATATATCCTGAAAAATTTTTTAGGATCGACTCTTGTGAGTCGACAAGATAAAGTTTTACTTGCAATCCAAGAATCAGAAGAAAGACTACGTCAAGCGAATGAGAGATTGGAAGAAGCCAAAAAGCAGTTGTCCCAGACACAAATGGTTATACAACAAATCAAGGAAGAAGCTGAGATTACAGCTCAGAAGGTTCGCGATTCAATACTAAACCAAGGTAAACTTGATATTGTTAAGTTAACATCTGCTGGCAAAAATAGTATAGCAAACGCTGAGCAACAAATTAAAAAACAAATTCAAAAACAAATTACTAGCTTAGCTATTAGCAAAGTAACTATGCAACTAGAGAAGCAGATGGATGACTCAATGCAGTATAATATAATTAATAGTAATATTACTAAACTTGGAGCTAAGCTATGACAACTAAAACTTTAGCAACCCAAGTTTCTCAACCTTATGCAGAAGCATTGTTGAGTTTAGCAAAAAATTCGAATATCGCAGCAAGAGTTCACGAGGATGCTGAATTAGTTATTCAGATATTGTCAGAGTCTGATTACTTGAACAAGTTTTTAAGCAATCCGCTGGTTAACTCATATGCTAAGAAAGAGGTAATCAAAAAATTATTTTTGGAACAACTAACAAACGAAGTTGTGAATTTTATACTGTTACTTGTCGATCGCAAAAGGATAACTTACTTATCAAATATCTTGGAAAAATATTTAGACCTGTCTTATTCCTTAAACTCTTTTGTAATGGCTAATGTCTATTCATCAGTTCAATTAACTGACGAACAACAGAATAATCTAAAGGATAAATTAAAATCAATGACAGGAAAAGCTAATGTTAAGTTAGACATATCAGTTGATAGATATTTGATAGCTGGCTTTACTGTACAGATAGGATCAAAAGTTATAGACACTAGTTTGCGTGGCCAGCTGAAAGAGATAGGATACTTCTTAGGCGTAGAGGCTGCCTAAAGAATATATGACTTTACAAAAAAGTTTTCCTATCGCCAATACTTTATATTTAGTATTAGATCACAATTATAAGAAAAAAATATGTTAAACATAAGACCTGACGAAATTAGCAACATTATTCGTCAACAGATAGAAAAATATGATCAAACTGTGCAAGTAGCTAATGTGGGTACAGTACTGCAAGTAGGGGACGGGATAGCTCGGGTCTACGGACTTGACGAAGTTATGGCAGGTGAACTTTTAGAGTTTGAGGACAAGACAATAGGCGTTGCGTTGAATTTAGAGAACGATAATGTAGGCGCTGTATTAATGGGTAACGGAAGAGATATTCTGGAGGGTAGTTTAGTCAAAGCTACTGGTAAGATAGCTCAAATACCCGTAGGTGATGGATTTCTTGGTAGAGTGGTTGACCCATTAGCTCAACCAATTGATGGAAAAGGAGACATTAATAATTCTACTAGTCGTCTTATTGAGTCGTCAGCACCAGGTATTATTGGCAGGCAATCAGTATGTGAACCTTTGCAAACAGGTATTACGGCTATTGATTCGATGATTCCTATTGGACGAGGACAAAGGGAATTAATTATTGGTGACAGACAGACTGGTAAAACAGCAGTTGCCTTAGATACTATTATTAATCAAAAAGGGCAAGATGTTGTATGTGTCTATGTAGCTATTGGTCAAAAAGCATCATCTGTAGCTCAAGTTGTGTCGGCACTAGATGAGAAAGGAGCATTAGACTACACAATTATAGTTGCTGCTAATGCCGATGATCCAGCTACCTTACAATATATTTCTCCATACACAGGAGCATCATTAGCTGAGTACTTTATGTATAAAGGCACAGCAACATTAGTCATTTACGATGACTTAACCAAGCAAGCGCAAGCATATAGGCAAATGTCTTTATTACTACGTAGACCTCCTGGTAGGGAAGCATATCCTGGTGATGTTTTCTATCTACATTCTAGATTACTTGAAAGAGCAGCTAAGTTAAATAGTGATCTAGGTAGTGGTAGCATGACCGCACTACCTATAATTGAAACGCAAGCTGGTGATGTATCTGCTTATATACCAACTAATGTTATCTCAATCACAGATGGACAAATCTTCCTATCAGGAGATTTATTTAATGCTGGGATTCGTCCGGCAATAAATGTAGGTATTTCCGTCTCTCGTGTTGGATCAGCCGCACAAATAAAAGCTATGAAACAAGTAGCAGGTAAGCTAAAATTGGAACTGGCACAGTTCGCCGAATTAGAAGCATTCTCTCAATTTGCTTCTGACCTGGATAAAGCGACTCAAAATCAGTTAGCTAGAGGACAAAGGTTGCGGGAAATACTAAAACAGGCTCAAAACTCGCCGATTCCAGTTGAAGAACAGACAGCTATTATCTATACGGGTATAAATGGGTATCTTGATGATATTGATGTGAATGATGTAAAACAGTTTATTATTGCTTTACGTGAAGATTTAAGAAATTCAAAACCACAGTTTTTGGAAAGTATCCGCAAGACTCTCAAACTAGACGAGTCAGCGGAGGAACTTTTGAAAAAAGCAATAACAGATGTTAAACAAAGCTTTTAAAGCAAATATGTATTAATAATCCAATATAGTGTATAGGTAGAGATTATTTCATAATTTTCTACTTATTCGTATGTTACCTAACTATTTTGGTTTCTAGTAACTCATAACCTTTAGTTTCGAGTTCTTGCGCAAGTTGAGCATCACCTGTATATTTTATCTTTCCATCTTGCATAATATGAACAAAATCTGGATATATGTAATTTAATAATCTTTGATAATGAGTTATAAGAATCATGCTATTGTTTTTATCAAATAAATTGTTAATACCATTTGCTATAATTTTTAGAGCGTCTATATCAAGTCCAGAATCTGTTTCATCCAGTATAGATAGTACTGGTTCCAATAAAGCCATCTGTAAAATTTCATTTTTTTTCTTTTCTCCTCCTGAGAATCCTTCATTAACATTACGAATTAAAAATTTTGAGTCCATGCCAATAAGCTCTAGTTTTCCATTTACAAGTTCAAAAAATGATAGGGGATCCAGCTCTTCTTGCTGATCAGCTTTACGTTTAGTATTATAAGCTAGTCTTAAGAAATCTGTATTACTTACACCTGGTATTTCGATAGGATACTGGAAACCGAGGAAAATACCTAAGTGTGCTCTTGTGTCAGTTTCTAATGATGTAATATTTTGTCCCTGGAAGAAAATATTTCCCTCCGTGATTTTGTAAGATGGATGTCCTGCTATTACTTTTGCAAGAGTACTCTTTCCAGATCCATTGGGACCCATAATGGCATGAATTTCTCCCGTTTTTACAGTTAAATTAACGCCTCTTAAAATTGGACAACCATTAATCTCTGCATGCAGGTTTTCAATGACTATTAACTCTTTGTTCATAAAATTTATCCTACCGTTCCTTCTAATTTTAAATTTAATAACTTGTCAGCTTCAACAGCAAATTCCATAGGTAATTCGTTGAATACATCTTTACAGAAACCACTTATCATCATTGCGACAGCATCTTCTAAAGAGATTCCTCTTTGTGAAAAGTAAAATATTTGGTCTTCACCTATTTTTGATGTAGATGCCTCATGTTCTATCTTAGCAGAAGGACTTTGTATTTGAATATATGGAAAAGTATTCGCCTTGCATTGATTGCCTAGTAGTAAGGAGTCACACTGGGAATAATTTCTCGCATTACATCCTTTCGGGCCGACTCTAACTAATCCTCGGTAACTATTAGATGACTTACCTGCCGATATACCTTTAGATATAATACGACTATTCGTATTTTTACCAATATGTATCATTTTACTGCCTGTATCCGCTTGTTGATAATTGTTAGTTAAAGCAACTGATGAGAATTCACCAGTAGAGTTATCACCCACTAAAATACATCCTGGATATTTCCATGTAATGGCCGAACCTGTTTCAACTTGAGTCCAAGAGATTCTAGAATTTGTACCAATGCACAAACCTCGCTTTGTTACAAAGTTATATATACCTCCTTTACCATCCTTATTGCCGGCATACCAGTTTTGGACTGTGGAGTATTTTATCTCTGCATTTTCTAAAGCGACTAATTCGACGACTGCAGCGTGTAACTGATTGGTATCGTACTGAGGAGCTGTACAGCCTTCTAAATAACTCACGTAACTATTAGTATCTGCAATTATCAGAGTTCGTTCGAACTGTCCAGATTCTTTATTGTTAATACGAAAATATGTAGATAATTCTAGAGGACATTTAGTATTTGGAGGAATATAACAGAACGAGCCATCACTAAAAACAGCAGAATTGAGAGCTGCAAAAAAATTATCGCCTGTGGGTACTACTGATCCCAAATACTTGCTGATAAGATCAGGATATTTTTTCACAGCTTCTGAAATAGAGCAGAAAATTACTCCGGCTTCAGCAAGCTCTTTTTGAAAAGTAGTTGCGATAGATACACTGTCAAATACAGCATCGACAGCTACATTTGTTAAACGTTTTTGTTCATTAAGAGAGATTCCTAGCTTTTCGAATGTTTCTAGAATTTCAGGGTCTACTTCATCGAGACTATTTAACTTCTTTTTGAATTTAGGTGCCGAATAGTAAATAATATCATCGTAGTTTAGACGATTGTATTGTAAGCAGGCCCAGGAAGGGTCTCTCATTTTTTTCCAGGTTCTGTATGCTCTTAAGCGAAATTGTTTTAAAGTATCAGGCTCCTGTTTTTTGTCTGCAATTAATTGTACTAACGTTTCGTTTAAGCCTTTAGGGAACGTGTCTGACTCAATATTAGTTGTAAATCCATATTTATATGGTTGGTTTACTAGTCGATTTAAACTTTTTTGTTGTCCTATTTCCGGAGAATATTTACACATAATGAGATCTACTATTACTTATTTTTATTATTGTATTGTTAGGTTAAACTAATTCATAAGATCAGAGTCAATTAAAATATAAACCATAATTTATAATCATAGCGTTCTAGATTACGCGAAAATATATTACATGTCATATCGTTTATAATTTGACTTAAGTATTTACAGTAGGAAAAACAGATTAAATAAAGCCATTTATTCATTTCATTTAGTACATTTGCTTTCTTTATACCTCTCAATAATATAGTGTCTGCAATGTTTTTAATCTGGATGCCTAAAGTGTATATTAAGTCAGATGCTATAAGAGTGACTAGAACTGTTTTCTTTAAAATCGCCGATTTATTCGGAGTATTCGCGTTATATTTAACTAGATTAACAATAAGATCCTCAAAAGAAGTTGTAATTACTACAGTATAGTAAAGGCTTAAGTAATTATTTACTATTAGGTAGCTACGTAGTAGAGTGCTAGGAATGTATAAATATAGATAATTGTGGTAAATAATAGTTACCATATTGCTGCATTTCAATTTACAGTACATATATTTAATTTGGTAAGGTATTGATATTGAATATAAGCCAACACTGGCCGATGGAGTGAGTATAGCAACTAATATAAACACGATTAGTATAAGTATTAAGGACATAATAAATTTGCGATATGAGCCTGGGTACTTGGCCAGTAGAAAACCCGAAAATAAAACGATTATAATGTATTGAATAAGTAACAGATTTGTTGAGCAAAACGGTAAAACACTAATATAAAAGATAATTGACAGTATCTTATGAGAAGTTTTTATCTTGTGAAGCCAGTATTTCGGAAAATCAATATAGTTATACAGTAAGATCATATTTTTAATACTAATGAAAGTTGTTAGGATAAACAGATTGTTGTCAAGTATATAGGATCGATAGAGGATTAATTTATTGAGTATAAATTATTTTAATAACATTGATTTCTGTGGTATACTTGTGTAATGATATAGTTATAGTTAGGGTAGGTGGCGAAATTGGTATACGCATCACACTCAAAATGTGACAACTTTAGTTTTGAGGGTTCAAGTCCCTCTCTACCCATGTATGAAAGATCAGATTGATTATTTATAACGTATACTAGGAATATAATATTTACTAAATATCAATACGAATAAAATATGACCTTATTAGTTGTTGGAGCAACAGGTACTTTAGGAAGACAAATTGTGAGAAGAGCACTTGATGAAGGATTTAATGTGAAGTGTCTAGTCAGGAGTTTCCGCAAAGCAGCCTTTTTAAAAGAATGGGGTGCAACACTTGTCTACGGTGATCTTAAAATACCTGAAACTATCCCGCGGGCTATTTATGGAATTACTGCTATCATTGATGCTTCAACAGCACGTCCTTACGATCCGTATAAGACCTCTGTTGTCGATCTGAATGGTAAACTAGCATTAATCAAATCTGCAGAAGAGGCAAAGGTCAAGCGCTTTATTTTTTTCTCAATTACTAATGCAGAAAAATATAGTGAAATTCCTCTGATAAATTTAAAGTTGCAACTAGAAAAAAGGTTAAAAGAATCAAGCATACCTTATACAGTATTTAGTTTATGCGGTTTTTTTCAAGGGATTATATCACAGTATGCTTTGCCGATCCTTGATCAACAATCCATTTGGGTATCTAGTGACTCTACAAGTATCGCATATATCGACACACAGGATATTGCGAAAATAAGTGTAAGAAGCCTATCCATACCTGATTTTGAGAATAAACAATTTCCTATCGTAGGGTTAAAAGCTTGGAAGTCTTTTGAAGTCATAGAATTGTGTGAAAAGTTATCAGGACAAAGATCAAATATTTCACGTATTCCACTTGTCCTACTGCAATTAGCACGTGACTTTACAAAGCTATTTGAGTGGACTAAGAACATATCTGAAAGATTAGCATTTGCAGAGATTTTAGCACGGGGAGACAATTTTTATGATAGTATGGATACTGTCTGTACAATATCAAAAATAGATCCTAGTGAAATAAGTTCTTTAGAAGACTACTTACAGGAATATTTTCTTCGAGTTATGAAAAAACTTAAAACTTTAAACTACGAAATAGATTCAAGTGAGCAAGATACAAGCTTTTAAGATAGGTATCATATTTATATATGCAACATTGTGTTTTAACAGTACAGATCATTACCTGGCCAAAGAAAACAGTAGTTAGTTCAAAAGAGATTAAAAGTCATTTTTTTGTAAAGCTACCAAATGCAAAGCAAGGAGAAGAATATTATTATCTTAATGCTATCTCCAAGGGAAGAGTAGCAGAGAATATATACAATTCATATGAAAAGGGGGATTATTTGTTGATAGAAGGATATATTCTAAATTCTGTCACATCTATCACTTCAAGTTTATCTTTATTGGTCTCAAAAGAACATCCTGTTTTTTTACCCAGTTAATCATTTAAAATAATCCCCAAGTAGTATAATTTTTATAAACTTATCTAAAAATCGTATGCAACTATTATCAATTCATGAAAGTACTTGTTTTTTAAGATAGAATAAGTAAGAGTATTCAAATATATATTGTGAATTATTGAGGTTTAATAGTTTAAATGTTTACTTTAAAGATTTTTGTTTACACTACGGTACTGTTTTTTGTTTCTCTATTCTTCTTTGGCTTTTTATCCAATGATCCGTCCCGTAACCCAAATCGCAAAGATTTGGAATAGTATTTACTTGTTATAGTTATTGATATAGACTATTTAGCCTATTGTCATTTGTTTGGATAAAAACATTAATGACTAGGCTATTTTAATATCAGAGCTAAAAGCTATAGATATACATGTATTAGATTTATATATTAAGCTCACATTTAATCTTAGGTTAGGATTTACAAGCCACAGTTTATCAAAGACAGTAAGATTATTAACTTGATAAATTGTAGATAAGTGATTTCTTTTGTTGAGAAAACTAAATAAGTTATATATCTCTTGTATATTTATAATTTCTGGTGAAATGTTAGATTTATTATTACCGAGAAAATAAGAAATATTGGTCAACTTATCGTTGATACGATCATGAGTGATAGATGATGTTGTTTTTATTCTTAAGCTTCTTTTGTAGTTGGATACTTTTCGCGATATTACACCTAATTCTGATTGTTGCCGGTATATTTTTTTTGATTGAGCCATATATACCGTTCTTGATGTTAACCATCGTCCACTATTTGCTTGTAAAAATGTATTTATGGGCATTCTGTAGTTGAATTGTTAGGTCTCTATTATTAATTTTAGATATTGAGTATTATCTATATTATATACGTATTCGATAGTCAATGGTGGCACTTGTTTGATTGGTGTTACAAATTGGATACCGAAGCCATAGCTTAATCCAAGTTGGGTCTTCGGATTGTTTCCAAATGATGATAGCGCAAAATATCTGGTTACATCAGATCTACATGCTTTTTGATCATAAGACCAGTCTAAGAAGATGTCTAAGTCAGTATTTTTATTTATAGGTAAACAATAGTCTAAGCGGACGTTTATACACTTTGGCGAACAAAAAAGCAATCTTTTCAAGGAACTGTCTGAACTTCTTTTATTGTACTGAAAAGACTTATGAAGAGAAGGTAAACCTCTGTAGTTTTTAATGAGATTCATGAACTTTAAGGACAAGCCTATTCTTCTGTTTTGTAGTGTTATATTCGTTTTTGATTTATAAGTAATAGCCGAATAGTAATCAGATACTTCAGAGCTTGTATAATGATTCGGCATTACACGTAATATTTCGAACAAATGATCAGTTTCATCTTCACGACTTTTTTTATAATTTATAGACATCTTCAAATTTGAAAATAATGAAACTTGATTTAACCATCTTGCTGACGAGTGAGAGTATATAAGGTGGGTCCGTGAATTGTTTGATTGATCGAAATTGTTAATAAATTTGGGATAGTACTGAAAATGAACAGACTTGCGCAATTGTCTCTTAACTTTAAAATCTAATCTATCCGAGAGAAAAGAGCCTAAAAAATTAGAGATATTAAGGTACGCGTTGTAATAGCTTGTAAGTGAATTTTGATCTTGAGCAGAGATTGTACTAGCACAACTGTACCGAGTATTCTGGTTCTGACTATTGCCAAAGTATTTACTCGTATCTATCGAAAACAATACGTTGCTAAATGTATAGTTCAGAAGGCTCGTAAATGGTACTTCATATTTTATACTCAGGTTAGACTCAGTGATACGAAATCTAGCATCAACCAAGATTTTACCAATAGAAGTATTCAATCCGTTCAACTTGTATCTGAAGCTAAAATTATCTTTAGAAATAAATAGTAATTGTGTTAGATGCGATTTGTAGAAAAGCTCATCACGCATGCAGCTTACAGAGTGACTGGATAGATTGGGATAGACATAATAGTAAGTACTTGGTATGCTTGGATAAATCATTGTATTCAGTTGGCTTGATAGCTGTACAACACTAATCAACGTAAATCGAGCAAGCTGTATTAAAATACTATAAGTATCATAATATTGGGCTAAGTTGGACAACAATCGTTCGACTGGTTCGGAGATCTTAGAAGTTACATATACTTTCTTGCTAGAAAAGTGTATCGATTTTTTGCCGAGACCCTTTAGATAAATTGTTAAATTCACGTTTGCTGGTTTCATGATATCTGGTAAGATCTCGTAATCTATTTGTGAAATAAATTTTTTGGTCTTTAAATTAATAACACCAACCTCAAAGTTTTTAGAGTTAAATGCATGTCCAGGTGTTTGTCGAAGTAAAGATAAGAAAACTTTTATGTCCTCGAGATGTAAAAATTTTTGATTAGCACTATTAGCTGATAAAACAACATCAATTCTCTCGACTATCCCTTCTGATATTTCAATTACTAAGTTGGTTGTTTCTAAGAAATCTTGGTTAATCCTTATTCCGGCCAAATTATATCCTCTATCGTGATACCAAAGCCTAAGTAGATGTGTAGCTTGATTAACTTTTAAGAAGTTAATTGGTTTACCAATTTGATAACGAAATAACGACTTTATATATGAACAAGGAACTAATTTATTTTCTCTGTCAATTACCGAAATAGTTCGTAAGAGTGGATTAACCGATAAGTAAATATGGATCACTTGATGACATTGGTATGTAGAAATATGGAAATTAACCTGGCTAAAGAAACCACATATTTTCAATTGAAATACCCATCTTCTAATTTGTTGTGTTTCTATTATATTTACTGAGTTAAAATCGATGTCCAGTAAGGATGCTAAATTTTTTTTCAGAGTCCGATTTTTAATACCATAGATTACTATTTCTTGAGATATCAGCTTTCTTTTATTCGATTCCACTGGATACACTGAACTATTGGAAGATATGAAAGCAAAATGTTGCTGGTGTTTATGAAGCGATGGGAAAGATAGTTTGAATAGAGTACAGGTAAAAAGTAGCAATACACAGTAAAGATTATTGGTAGTCATGTATAGTGGTATAGCAAAGAAATACGTTGTTATTTTATCAATGATTTTTCTCATTCCGATGCATAGTCCTAATAGAAGAATATAATTTACGTAACTGATCTATTAATAGCTAAATTTTTATGAAATATTGGAATCTTAAGAAACTTAATCAATCTAAGGTTGAAAGAATTAGCCCACTACCAAGATCTTTAACCAAAACTTTCGATAAGTTTAAACAGGAACTTAATCCTCACGCGGAACTAGAAGCCTTAGAAGAATTTCGAGTCTCCAGATATCAAACTGTCGCTTCAGTAAAGTATATATTAGCAATAATTATTATACCAGTTATAATCAATCAAGTCTCAAAACACTTCATTGTTGGGCCTACAGTAGATTATTTATGGAATATCAAACAACCAGGTATTTTTCTTAATTCGTCACAGGAAGAAAGAGCATTTATTGAACTGCAACGTTTTGAAGAAAAATTACATTTTGAGATTTTAATTGGTAAATTTCCTGACATATCTAATGATCTTATTAAAGTTAAAGTACAAGAGAAAGCACTGCTTATTACAAAAGAGTATGTAAATGAAAGCATAAATGCAATAAAAAATATACTAGCAGACATTATTTCTGTAATTGTACTGTGCATTTTAATAGTAAGAGGACGCAGAGAACTTTATATATTGAAATCCTTTATAAATGAAATAATTTATGGGTTGAGTGATACAGCTAAAGCATTTTTAATTATCTTATTCACAGATATCTTCGTAGGCTTTCATTCTCCTCACGGTTGGGAGGTAATATTAGAAATTATTTTGAGACACTTTGGATTGCCAGAAAGTAGAGACTTCATTTTCTTATTTATCTCGACATTCCCGGTAATATTAGATACTATTTTTAAATACTGGATATTTAGGTATCTCAATAGAGTATCTCCTTCTGCTGTAGCTACATACCATAGTATGAATGAATAGTCTCTATTGATATTTTGGTAGTTTATGCTGTAAGATCTGGATAAGCATCTGTGGCCGAGGGGCCGAAGGCAGCGGACTCATGTGCGACCCGTTTTTTGGGTGTTAACGGTTGCATTCAAGCGACCTAAGCTAACCAAAAACCATTTTAAGAATGAGATAACTATATTTTCTTTGCTATCTATAGTAGCTATTCATAAATCATGGATAAACTCGCTTGGTCAATTGAAGGTATAACAACCTAATTATACTTTGAATAAAGCAGACCAATTGGATATTTAATAAGACTAGTCACACAAACCCTCGACAGAAATACTTGTTAAAAGTTTTTGATTAATTGCATCCAAAACTTCCTCCATAGTCTAGTTATTATGAGTCTTACTAGAATAGATTTCTAAAAGAGAGGACATTTATATAGAGAGGAGTCTACGTTAAAGAAACTTAATAGAAAATATGGAACGGTATAATTCTAATCAAGATTCCTTTTTGTAAAGGTAAGTTTAGGTAACGAATATCTGAATAGAACGAGAAGTAATAAAAAGCAAAAATTCTGTTAATACCAGAAATAAGCTGACGTATTACGCCCATTAAAAGGAATTTTTAGTAAGAAGAGAATCAATGAAAATCATTATACAAGATCTTGGATCTCAAGAATTCATTTTAACAGAAGTGAAGATAAAAAATATTTATCGAAATCTGTTTTACCTTCAAAAAAAAATATACCTTGCTTCAAGAGAATGTAACTTATCACTTGTACATAGCCTACAAAAACTACTTATATCTTCATTATCTATAAACACTTTAGCTAAACATTTAGCAGCAAGAAAATATAGTAAAATTGTATCTAACTCAGAGCAATGTAAAGATTCAAAAGTGCTAAAATGTCAAATAAGTAAGTTGATATCGTATTGGTGCTTGGAAGCAGAATGGCGACAAAAGCTAGCTAGCAAAACTAACAGCATTCCTATAAGCCATTTGTATTGTGATAAGTATTGTCAATTTATTCCAAGCTATAATTGGTCCATTAAACATACTGATATTAAGTATCTCACCGTTAGGTTACAAACAACCAGGTGGCTTGAGAGAAATATCAGAAATTTGTACTATAAGCAAATGTTAAATAGTAATATGAGATGGATACCAGATCCGGGATTGTATAACTATATTGACGCTGATCCACTAGCTTATTTATTAAATACGATTCTACAAAATGATTTATATTGGCTTTATTACCAACAAAATCTTAAATGTTTTACAAGTATAAAGCGTAAAAATCAACTATCTAAGTACAGAGAGTCAGTACTTGAAAAAAGTAAATTATTTAAGGATGCAAAAGGCATAATATATAAGTTTATTTATAATACTAGTTTATTAAAAAATAATAGTTATGCAAGTCAATACTTAAGTAGCCAAGATAGTACTAGACATAGTAATGTAATAAAAGAAAGATTGTTTATTTATTTAAAACATCTTCTATATCACAAAGATCAATCTGGCCGCTTAAGAATCAATCATCATAAAACTTTTGATATCGTATTTAAGATTTTTTTCGACAAAGCCAAACAATGGAAACAGATGTATGGCTACTTATTCAATCAAAAGTGTATATCTGAGATAAACAATTTAATAAGTATCATATTCCGTAAATGGCTTAAGAAAAGGTTTCCTAAAAATGCTGAGCTAAAGAACCTTATAAAGTACCCAATGAAGCTACTGTAAAAAGTGATAATTACATACTATGGGCAGGAGCCGCATGAGATGAAAGTCTCACGTGCGGTTCTGAATGAGAGATATTCTATCAAGAATTGACAATATCGACTCTAATAATCCGCCATCCGAAAGGACGTCGCTGGTTCGAATCCAGCCAGATGCAATAGATTTAGATTAATAAACTAGTTGCTTTAGATATAACTATAAAATAAACAAAAGCGGGTAGCGGGAATCGAACCCGCATCATTAGCTTGGAAGGCTAAGGTTTTACCACTAAACTATACCCGCTACTCACGTCAACAATACAACATTGTAAATATAAAAGCAATGATTACCCCGATCAACAATTTATATGCCTTCTAGTACCACACCTAATAAGCGTGCTAACTCTGTTGCCTGGTCTTCTACTTCTGATAACAATAAAGGCTCGCCGACACGAGTCAGAGGGATCTCTCTATCGTCTCGAGTTTTTAAGTAAATTTCTCTCTTAGGAGCCAGTCCTTCTTTTATAACAACTTTGATGGATTTAATTTCTTGGATTGGATATCTTAAGCAAACTGTTCTATTCTTGCCAGGAAAGCCAAGTCTAAAGATAGTGACAATTCCCGAACTAGTATCAAATTTGTTATATCCACCTCCTACATTCCATAAGATTGTTAGCCATAGAAATATACTTAGGAAGAGAGCAGCTGTTCCGTAAAATGTCATGACCAAGCCTTGAGGTATAAATATTAACTGTGAAGCACTGGTAAACGGAAGCAAATTTATTCCAAAATAACTTGACAGACCTGCTAATAAGAATCCAGTTCCACCACCTAAGATTGATAGTGCCCACCAATAGTTACTGAAACGCCTAGAGCCTTTTATGATATCTTGTCGTACTAGCATTATTTCGTATATTAAATAAAATATAATATTAAGGACTACAAGTAAGTGTATATTACCTAGTCACTATATACTTTAGTCCTTTCATTAGTTGTAGGAAATATTCCTAAGCTTACATATCTAAATAAGCTTAATAGACTGCAAGCTGAAAAATAGTCCAATTGCTAAACCCATAAACATAGCCAAAAATATTATATAACTAATAAAAATAGACATGATACGATCTCCTTAATCTTCATAAAAGATAGCTATAAGTTGCAAAACACATAGTATATGATTTTACAGGTTTTTTATCTTAACTCTTTGCAATAAAAATGCTGCAGATATTACAATCTAGTATATCATATATACATCATGTATAAATCATTACTTACTTATTACATCTGGGAAACAGAACTATGTCAGACTTTATTCAACCATACAATGATGATCCGTTCGTTGGTAATCTTTCAACACCAGTAAGCACATCTAGCTTTACAAGAGGTTTACTAAGTAATTTGCCTGCATACCGCCGAGGGGTTACACCACTTATGCGCGGACTTGAAATTGGTATGGCACATGGTTACTTCCTAGTCGGACCTTTCGATAAATTGGGACCATTGCGCAACACTGACGTAGCGCTATTATCGGGTTTCTTGTCAGCAGTTGGTCTAATAATTATTCTTACTACATGTCTTTCTATGTACGGAAATGTATCTTTTGATAAAGATGACAACAAGGATCCACTCCAAACATCAGAAGGATGGGGACAATTTACTGCTGGATTTTTAGTTGGAGCCGTCGGGGGAGCTGGCTTTGCATATTTATGTCTGGCAAATATACCTGTATTACAAAGTGCTGGATTAAGTGCCGTAAGCTAGAATTCGAGATTTAGATAGCTAGTAAAGGGACTTGAACCCATAACCTGATGATTACAAATCAGCTGCTCTACCAGTTGAGCTATACTAGCTTGCTTCGCCTTAAACCATATCATCTTTGAAGTAGATTAGCAAGGGCTTGTCACGTCCGTGCACTTTTACTGCTAATAGTAATGCACGGACGTAACTTGTTGTTTTCTTATCTTTTATAATTACATCAGTACTTAGTCTAGTCAGTATTGTCTAATAAATCACTTTCTTCTATTCCGCTATAGTTACATTCAAGATAATAAGATATTGTTTGATCTAAACAGGTAGCTGACCAACCTACCAACTTTTCGTCTTCGAGATTTCCAATAAAATCCTCAAGGACTTTGTTTCCATTATTTATCTCCATATATCATTCTCCCAAAACTCTCTATCTGATTAATCAGATTATATTGTGTTTATGCTTACAACATTGTAGCATAAATAATAAAAATTGTCACTATTAAAAAGTTCTTCTCTTTCTTTTGCCACTAGTTTGATTATTTAGTAGTGTTTTCATAGCTTTTGTTGATATTTTTATTCTTATCCAACGCTTTTCTGTAGATAGCCATACTTTGCGACTTTGCAAGTTAACATTTTGAATTTTCTTGTTACGAACATGCGAATGAGAAACTGCGTAACCATTATTTCGTTTTTTCCCTGTAAGCTTACATATTTTCGACATTATTTTATTTCTCTTATTTATCTAGATACTTATTTAAGGTTGTTGCAAGTGTTGACTTTGGCACAGCTCCAATCACTGTATCTACCCTACCGCCGCCTTTAAAGATCATTAAAGTCGGTATACTGCGTATACCGTATTCGGTAGCAGTTGTAGGATTCTCATCAGTATTTATTTTTACAACTTTGATACTTTCACTGTACTCATGAGCTATCTCGTCAACTACTGGAGCTACCATTCTACAAGGTCCACACCAAGGTGCCCAGAAGTCGACCAATACTGGTTGATCATGATTTAAGACTTCTTCACTAAAAGTGGAATCTACGACTTGAGAAACTAACAAGACTTTATACCTCTATACATGTTCCCTTGCTGGATAGAGTTTAACACAAATTATAATCAAATATAAATAAATCAACAATCTTACACTTACTCTACATTAGAATAACTTATCATTAGTATAAATAAAGTGATGATTAGTTGATCACTTAAAAGTGATAGATTATAGCTTAAGGTTACGAGAGTAGTTGTCTCTTGTACGACTTGCCAAAAATTGTAAGATTCTTTGCAAAACAAAGAAATAAACCTAACGAAACTGCCTTAAATTCAAGGAGGAATACATGTCTCAATCCGTAGAACAACGGACAAGGATCAAAAACGAACGCTATGAATCTGGAGTAATTCCATATGCAAAGATGGGTTACTGGGATCCTGATTACGCAGTTAAAGAAACAGATGTACTGGCCCTATTCAGGGTAACTCCTCAACCTGGTGTTGATCCAATTGAAGCATCGGCAGCAGTAGCTGGCGAATCTTCTACAGCGACTTGGACAGTAGTATGGACTGACCTTTTAACAGCATGTGATTTGTATAGAGCAAAAGCATATAAAGTTGATGCTGTGCCTAATTCTTCAGATCAATACTTTGCTTATATTGCATATGATATTGACCTTTTTGAGGAAGGCTCCATCGCAAACTTAACAGCATCTATTATTGGTAACGTATTTGGATTCAAAGCAGTAAAAGCGCTACGTCTAGAAGACATGCGCTTACCTGTAGCCTATCTGAAAACATTCCAAGGACCAGCAACAGGTACTGTGGTAGAACGTGAACGCATGGATAAGTTCGGTCGTCCTTTCCTAGGAGCAACAGTTAAACCTAAGCTTGGATTATCCGGTAAAAACTATGGACGAGTTGTATACGAAGGCCTTAAAGGTGGTTTAGATTTCCTAAAAGACGATGAAAACATCAACTCTCAACCGTTCATGCGTTGGAGAGAGAGATTTCTATACTCAATGGAAGGTGTTAATAGATCTCAAGCAGCAGCTGGTGAAATAAAAGGACACTACTTAAATGTTACAGCTGGAACGATGGAAGAAATGTATGAAAGAGCTGAGTTTGCGAAAGATCTTGGAAGTGTCATCTGTATGATTGACTTGGTTATAGGCTACACGGCTATTCAAACAATGGCTGTTTGGGCACGCAAAACAGATATGATCCTACATTTACATAGAGCTGGTAACTCAACTTATTCTCGTCAAAAAGAACATGGTATGAACTTCCGAGTAATATGTAAATGGATGAGAATGGCTGGAGTAGACCATATTCATGCGGGTACAGTAGTAGGGAAACTAGAAGGTGATCCTTTAATGATCAAAGGATTCTACAACACTCTACTTGAAGGACATCTTGAAGTTAACTTGCCTCAAGGAATATTCTTCGAGCAAGATTGGGCTTCATTGAGAAAAGTTACTCCCGTAGCTTCTGGAGGTATACATTGCGGTCAGATGCATCAACTCCTTGATTATCTTGGAGATGATGTAGTACTTCAATTTGGAGGCGGTACTATTGGTCACCCTGACGGCATTCAGGCAGGCGCTACTGCTAACCGTGTAGCATTAGAAAGCATGGTGTTGGCAAGAAACGAAGGACGTGACTACGTAAACGAAGGCCCACAAATCCTGAAAGATGCAGCTAAAACTTGCGGTCCTCTACAAACAGCTTTAGATCTATGGAAGGATATTTCCTTCAACTACACTTCTACTGATACAGCTGACTTTGTAGAAACTCCAACCGCTAATGTTTAACCATACATAAAAAAAATTAGTTGGCTTTCGGAGTAATACATAAATCAATGACGTTGAGTCTATATCTGCTTAACAATTAAAGGAGTACAAGACAGTGAGATTAACACAAGGAACTTTTTCCTTTCTTCCAGACCTAACAGATGAACAAATATCAAAGCAAGTTGCTTACGCAGTTTCAAATAGCTGGTCAATAAACATAGAATATACTGATGATCCACACCCACGTAATGCGTATTGGGAACTATGGGGTCTACCATTGTTTGATATTCAAGACCCTGCTGCAGTAATGTATGAGATTGCTAGTTGTCGCAAAGCAAATCCAGGTGTTTATATAAAAGTAAACGCATTCGATAACACCAGGGGTGTTGAGAGTTGTTGTCTATCTTTCATAATTAACCGACCTCTTTCTGAGCCAGGTTTCACTCTATTGCGAACAGAAGATGTAGGACGTAGCCAGAAATATAGCATACATAGCTATGCAACAGAAAGGCCGGAAGGCGCTCGTTACTAAATGATTTGTAATATAATATAAAATAACAAGATAGTTATGTATTAAAGTAAGACTTAAAAATTTATTGAAATATAATTTTTTAAGTCTCATAAAAGTTTAAGATTAAAACAACATGCAACAAGAATTCTCTGACGATACTCTTGTAAATTTACAAGACGAATACGATAAAACCGAAATTCAAGAAGTATTAAATGAACTTGAAAAAGAACTTGTAGGGCTTGTACCAGTAAAAACAAGGATCAGAGAAATTGCTGCCCTGCTTTTAATAGATCGATTAAGGAAGAGTCTTAATCTTGTCTCTGGTAGTCCCGGCCTACATATGTCATTCACGGGAAGCCCAGGAACCGGTAAAACGACAGTAGCTATGAAGATGGCAGATATACTGCATAGGCTAGGTTATATCAAGAAAGGGCACTTAATGACTGTGACTCGTGATGATCTAGTTGGCCAATATATAGGCCACACGGCACCAAAAACAAAAGAAATATTAAAGCAAGCAATGGGTGGAGTGCTGTTCATTGATGAAGCTTATTACCTATATAAAGCTGATAATGAAAGAGATTACGGAGCTGAGGCAATTGAGATACTTTTACAGGTAATGGAGAATCAAAGAGAAGACATCGTTGTAATCTTTGCTGGTTACAAAGATAGAATGGATAAATTCTATGAATCCAACCCAGGCTTATCATCTCGTGTTACAAACCATGTAGACTTTCCGGATTATACTGCCGAAGAATTACTTGAAATAGCAAAGTTAATGATACAAGAACAACAGTATTGCTTCGCACCTGACGCAGACAGAGTTCTACTTGAGTATACAAATAGAAGAATGCAACAACCTCACTTTGCAAATGCAAGAAGTATACGTAACGCTATTGATAGAGCTAGAATGAGACAAGCTAATAGGATCTTTGCTAGCGGTGATAAAATGCTGACAAAGGCGGACTTAGTAACTATACATTCGGAAGATATAATGAAAAGTCGTTTATTCTCCGGAGAGTTTGGAAATTAAATATTAAGTTCCGCAGTATTATGCTAGTATGTATGAGTTGAGCGGAAAGGCGGCATGGCCAAGTGGTAAGGCAGAGGATTGCAAATCCTTTATCCCCAGTTCGAGTCTGGGTGCCGCCTCAAGTATAATCGTATAGAATATTGAAGGGGGTGTGGTGGAATGGTAGACACAACAGACTTAAAATCTGTTGATCTTTAATGATCGTGAGGGTTCAAGTCCCTCCGCCCCCAGTATCAAACCTATTTCCTCTATATTATATATCTAGAATATGTGCATATGTATTAATTGTATTTACGTACATGATTGCTCAACTTATGAACAGATAAGAAAGCAACATAATAAATTAAAAACAGTAATTAATAAAAAATTTGAGGCAGCAGATCCGATTGTTTACGTGAATATTAGTAATTTCAGCGATGCTACTAATATAGATTGGGATATCATTGAGTGCCTATCTTTTGTAGAGAAACCAGGTTACTGGGTTATTTAAAAATCATAAAATTTACTTAGTAACTTTTAAGACTGTACTGTTACGCAATAATTCTGTATTAATATTAGAAGCACGAGTAAGCGATATTTTGCCAGTCCTTGCAATTTCTACAATTCCATATTGTGATAAGAGTTGTTCGATGGCAGCGATTTTACCAGGATCCCCTGTTACCTCCAAAATAAGAGAAGTTTTTGAAATATCTACAATTCTTGCTCTAAATATTTGCACTATATCTAATATATCTGATCTATACTGCTTAGATGCATGTATTTTTAAAAGCATTAATTCACGCTCAACTGATGGTATATTGGTCACATCATGGACCTTCAAAATACTAACTAATTTATATAGTTGCTTAGTTAGTTGTTCAATTGTTCGATTATCTCCTGGAACTACCATAATAATCCGAGAAATTCCAGGTTGTTCGGCAGGACCCACGGCTAGACTTTCAATATTAAAACCTCGACGGGCAAACAGCCCAGCAATTCTTGATAAGACACCAGATTCATCTTCTACTAGAACAGATAGTGTATGCTTCATAATTTGCCTGGATCACAAAGTAAATAGATGTAAGTTATATAAAATCTAGAAATTAAATAATACATAATGAATTAGTATTAATTCTTTATAGTTGACTATTGCTAATGTTATTATATCTTATGTAATGTTATAATAAATCTTAGATATTTAACAATATTTTGACAATTACAGAAATTAACAAACCTTAGATATAGTGCTGGAAAAAAATAGACATCTCAAGAAAAAGCATAGTGATCTCCCAATTATCAATGAGCGGATCCCTTTTCCGCAAATACGTCTTATCGATCAGGAAGGCTGTCAGTTAGGTATCTTATCGATTGAGGATGCTTTGAAATCTGCAGATATTGCTGGCTTGGACCTTGTTTTGATAAGTAACAAATCTAACCCACCTGTATGTCGCATTGTTGACTATGGAAAGTATAAGTTTAATCAAGAGAAAAAAGCTAAAGAAGCAAAAAAAAAGCAGCACAACTCTAGCTTGAAAGAAGTAAAAATGCGCTATAAAATTGAAGAACATGATTATAAAGTAAGAATTAATCAAGCATTACGTTTTTTACAAGCTAGCGACAAAGTGAAAGCAACTATAACTTTTAGAGGAAGGGAAATACAACACGCTAACTTAGCTATTGAATTACTAAGCAAAATGGCTAAAGATTTGGAAGCAGTTGCAGAAGTACAGCAATCACCATCAAGAGATGGGAAAAATATGATTATGATACTAACCCCAAAAAAATAGAACTTTTATACAGTGCTGAATATAAATACAATAAAAGAGGTTTTAACAATGGCAAGATACAGAGGACCAAGATTACGCTTATGTCGTCGACTTGGCGATTTACCAGGCTTAACTCGAAAAGTATCAAAGAAAACGTCTCCACCTGGAGATCATGGTGAGAAAAACAGAAAGCCTTCTGAGTATGCTTTAAGATTAGAAGAAAAACAAAAGCTGCGTTTTAACTATGGGATCGGTGAAAGACAATTACTGAGATATATTAAAGCTGCCAAGAAAGTTCAAGGTTCTACTGGATACGTCTTGCTGCAATTACTTGAGATGAGACTAGACAATACTATCTTTAGACTTGGAATGGCTCCGACGATTCCTGCTGCTAGGCAATTAGTTAATCACGGGCATATATGTATAAACAATAATATAGTTTCTATAGCTAGTTACCAATGTAAACCTGGTGACACTATAACAGTAAAACAACAAGATAACTCTCGTAACCTCGTAGAAAGGTACTTAACATTTCCAGGGCTGGCGAACGTGCCCAGCCACTTGGAACTAGATAGTACTAGTTTGCTAGGGAGAGTTAACGGCATGATCGAGCGGGAATGGGTTGCTCTGCAACTAAACGAATTGCTCGTTGTTGAGTACTACTCCCGTAAATAACTCAAGTAATTTACACTAGCTGGAGATATAAATCACCAGTTAGGTGGTTGCCTACTTGTTAATGACCATATTAATCTTTTTGTCCATAGTGACAAGGTGAGCTTGTATGCAGGTATTTTTGTATCTACGCGACTTACACTTAGGCCATCCTCAAAGCAATTGTCATTAATTTCTTCATAAGCCTTATTACCAGGTATAAAGATAAAATCCTGCTCTAGCGTATGCGTACTTTCTTCATTATCTTTCAGAAAATCTTCCAGATTATATACTCGAAGCTTGGGTGTTTCTGGCATGTTATAGTTAGGCGAATCAAGGCAGAATTGTTTCCATGCACGTACGGCAACATTTTTATTAAAAAAAATAGCTGTATATTTTTTACCAGAAGGGTCGCCAGGTACTTTATAGAAATAACGAACTTCTGTTGGAGACTTATCCTCAGGATTTCTACCTATCGCAGATTCTATAAAATAAATTGGCTGCCCTTGAAAATAGTTTTTACCATATTTTTGACGCTTATCAAAGGTTACTTTATTCTTATGACTACGCTTAGTAATTAATTTACCAATTTCTTCTAAATCGGGAAACAGACGGAATTCTATTCTAGGAAGAGATTGTCTATTTAATCTATAGTATGCATAAAGATTTGCGTGAGATACATTAAGACCATTTTGATTAGCTGAACGTGGATACTTTGATTGTATAAAGTGCTTATATTCATAGGCATCTTGTGGGTTGACAAAAAACCAGCCTTCATAAACAGACGATTGATCGTGGATATGCCCAAAGTGGTCATGGTACCATTGTTTAATGCTTACGAAAGGACTCTGCTTCAGAGCTATTTGGCTAACCGATTCCGACAGCACCAGTTGATCAAATCCGTTTGTCACAACAAATGTTGGACAACTGTTTAGAGATAACTTCTGTAACAGGATGCTGTAAGGATCCGTCGAAGGCTTATCTCGAGCCTGGCCTAAACTTAATCGGTTTTTAAAAATAGGCTGTCTAAAACGGAACGTTTTTCTTAGTAGATAACGTACGGATTGTGATACATTATCGTCTGTTCTTGGTGTTGTCAGTAAACTTTCTGCGTCAATGGAACCATTATACAGAGCTTTAGTAAAGCTAGTCATAAGTTGCTTTTTTTTATTTTTAGCAAGCTGAGATTGTTGTTTTGATATTAGAGACGAGTATTGACGAAGTAGCGGCGTTGAATCTGAAAGAAAAATTGATTGTTCCCAGTATTTATCTAAAAGCTCTTTAAACAAAGTACTTCTAGAGTTTTGTAGCTTTGAGAAACGATATATAGATTCTGTAGCAATAAGAAGCTTTCTAGATGAATTACCTTGATAATATGATTGTTGATCATTTGTTCTTTTTATAGATAAGAAATTCTTTTTTGTCTTCAGTTCTTGAGGAAAATTTAAATACTTCGCACTTGAGTTAAAACAAATATCGCTCGATGTCTGCAAATGTAATATGAAGGGCATAAAATTCAATAAACCTATACGTTCTAATTAATAAAAATAAAACCATAGCAAAGAAAATTGTACTTATATAAGATAAGTGTAAATTTTGCTAGACTGTGCTAAGTATACAAATAACTAACATAATTATAACGCATATAATTTAAAACTAAGTTAGATTGTAATATCAGAATGACTCTGAAACTCTTGATAAGTTATTATATCTGATCTAGTTGGGTTTCTTTGAACGTGATTTTGAGATTAAATTTCTTGATATAAAATAGAATTTGGAACTGGTGGGACTCGAACCCACGTCCATGTTAATAACGTAATCTTAGAAGGTATCTATGTCATATAGATACATAGAAATTGAAGTGTTTCAACCTATATTTAACTTTACTTGCAGTGCTCAGGTATAACTGAGTATAAAATCAAGAGCAATATATTTTAGTTATAATCAGTTGTTAGAGTATAGATTCTACAACTGATACTCGAAGCTGCGATAGAGGCTAAAATAAAGTAGTTGTTAGACTACAGCTAGACTCCGAGAGAAAGGAATAATTTGATTTTTTGCATTTATTATTTTAGTTGAGTCAAGTTTAGTAAACTTAACTCAATTTTTCAATCTTCATAAGAAGTACTAACATGTAGAAACCTGACAGTCCCAGATACAGCTGGTTTGAGGTAGCTGTTGGACATAATATAAGCGATTACAAATAGCAAGTCAAGTAAATTTCAACGAGCAAGGAAGGACTTGAACCTTCGACCTCCAGAGCCGGAATCTGGCACTCTATCCTCTGAGTTACATGCTCTTCGATTAGATAAAATATACAAATATTTAAATGATATATTTTTAAGATTGACAATATAGTTGTTTAGTTATTACTGATATTTCTGCTTTAATTAACTCCATACCTATATACAGTCCATGCAGGCTCGATAATTTGTTGCAAATCATATTATGGTTCTTCATCAATTCGTATATCTTTTTCGAGCTTCGAGCTTGAAACAATATTAGTGACCTGTTTGAGAATGAAGGTGTCACTACAGAATACAACTCTTGTACATAGAACTCAATAACTATTTGACTGTTGGATTTGGTGTATAATGTACAATATATACAATCCTCAACAATTGCAGAAGTCACGTCATTTGTACAACAAAAGTTATCTAAAAAGATTTGAGAGATTTCCGGAAGTAGCTTTAACATACAGAGTTATGAACCTAATAGTAATTAATCTAGATTGTTTGGATATTGTATCATAAGATTATAAACTTAGAGTAAAGAGTTATATATTAATAAATGCGGTCTCAAGAAGCTTATGAAAATACCAATAGATTAGCAATTTGTTAATACCTGTCAATTTTAACACATAGAAAAATTAAAGTAGATTATATTAGTTATTACTAAGGGCCAAACCTTTAGTTAATAACAGTTAAGTATGAACACACTTTTTAGAAATATTCAGGAGAATAATTTCATGCAAGATGCTATATCTGATATTGTCAACAAGTATGATTTAGCTGGAAAATATTTAGATCAAACAGCCATGAATGAACTTGAGAATTATTTTGTTACTGGTCTAGACAGAGTACGTGTCTCAGAAATTATTAACAGCCAGGCATCTAACATCATAAAAGAGACATCAGCTCAACTATATGAAGAACAACCAGAACTGTTAAGACCAGGAGGAAATTCTTATACGACAAGAAGATATGCTGCATGTTTACGTGATATAGAGTATTACCTAAGGTATTGCAGCTATGCCATAATAGCAGGCAGCACAAATATTCTTAATGAGAGAGTCTTAGACGGCTTAAGAGAAACATATAACTCGCTCGAGGTCCCAATTGGTCCTACCATAAGAAGTATGCAAATACTTCAAGAAATTATTTCCGAAACGGTAGAAGTTAACAATTTAAATATTAAGAAGTCCGATATTATTAGTTTACCTTTTGAGCATATAATAAATGGGCTTAGTGAGAAAAATATTTAACTAAAAATCGCTCCAAATCAATGACTAAAACCTATTTATCGACTTTTGTAAACAGTTTTTTGGTTGGGGTACATAACGCTCTGAACATAAAAATCAATCTATTAAGTCTAAGTGTACTATGTATGCTGTTAGGTTTTTTTATATCGACAACATTGTCAACTATACCTGGACAAACTGGAGACTGGGGCATCGTTGGTGCCTCCATAATAGTTGCTACTTACGAAAAGGTTAGTAAACAAATGTATTACTACAATCAACCAAACGGATATCTAAGAACTGTTATATACAACATAAATAGTATCAAAATTGGCATTATTTATGGACTTTTTGTTGATGCATTTAAACTCGGAAGTTAAAATATAAAAGAGGTCAAAAAATTAACATTATTTTGACCTAAGAGGTACGTCTAAAGGCAAAAAAATGTCTAATTAATATCACTTACCATAGATAAAAATAGTGCCGGGTCACCAGCTTTAGGTGATTGCTCTTGAGGTCTAAACTTACGTACAGGACCTGCCCAGTTCAATTGTGGCATAGTAGCTTTGTTAGCAAAAGATTGTGACGTTCTAGGTGTTTTTAAGTTAAATGGCTTTTCTCCTTTACTTCGTTGTAGGATAATTCTTCTGCGTTGATACGGTACAGTTGAGTCTCCAAAATTGTCCATATACTCTTCACTATTTATAAGTAAATCAACAAATTTTTCTAAACCTTTTGATCCTATAATAACAGAATACGCATATTTTTCCCTATCATTATAGACATCACGACCTAATACTCTTTGAACACACATCTCTGCAAACCGGTAGTTATTATTAACATCGTAATTTAGCTTACGAAAACTGTCTGAAAGAAGTAAACCTTTAATTAAGTCCTTAACTTTGATCTGGTTAAATCTTAGTTGGGACTCTAGAAAATACTCTGAAGTACTTTTTAAGATCTGATGCTCACTAAAGACTTGACGGTAGGCAGCCCAAATAATTTCATCCATACCGTTAGATGTGGGCAAGTTTTCAGTCGTGTATACTCTGGGCTGTTCATCTCCTGGATAAGACTCAAATCCATCTACTCTTTGATTTTGAGTTGACAAAGAGTAATTTAGTTTTGGAATAGACATGTTTATTTCTCCGCTCTAACTTATAATATTTTCGAAAACGTTAAAAACTAGTTACTATTTATACTTATTGTAAAGTCATTTATGTGCCCTTTGATTAGATTATAACGCTTGGAGCTATTTAAAACTAACAAGATACACAAGGAACGACTATGCAAGATAAAGTATACTACGAAAGCGTACCTGATGACTATTTTAGTGTGAATAAATGTTCCAAAATTTTGCAAACATTAGATCGTACAGATCAGTCATTGGTGTAGTTTCAGCGCGACAAGATTACTAACACTAAGATTTTTATTACAAGAATCTACCTTAATCATCAAAAATGAATCAGCCTAATAACTTGAAGTTGGAACAACAATTCCAACTCACGGTAATAAAACAGAAGATCACATCACTAAGTCAATATGAAAGTAAAAAGTACTTATACCTGACACTCGAGTATATGTTAATAAAAGATAATATTATTAAATTTCTCGTAAAAAATCAGAAATTATAAAGAGCTCCGATGCTAAATAATAAACGAAAAATAAGCTTTTTCAATAATGTTACAGTTTATTACTTTGTTATAAATACTTTATCGAACATGTAATATATTATAGTCTCGACACTAATACATCAGCAAGTTCAATGAAATGACAGCTGAAACAGCTAAGTCCTTTATATTTGTAATAGGGAGAGCTCCATGCTTGACGCATTTTCCAGAGTTGTAGTTAATTCAGACGCTAAAGCTGCTTACGTAGGTGGTAGTGATTTACAAGCTCTTAAAAAGTTTATCGCAGACGGTAACACACGTCTGGATGCAGTTAATTTTATTGTATCTAATGCTAGTTGCATAGTATCGGATGCAGTATCAGGTATGATCTGCGAAAATCCTGGTCTAATAGCACCAGGCGGTAACTGCTATACTAACCGTCGTATGGCTGCATGTCTGCGTGATGGTGAAATTATACTACGTTATGCTTCGTATGCACTTCTAGCAGGAGATCCTTCTGTTCTTGAAGATCGTTGCTTAAATGGTTTAAAAGAAACATATATTGCTCTAGGCGTGCCTACAAATTCTTCGGTAAGAGCAGTAAGCATTATGAAAGCTGCAGCTGTAGCATTCATTACCAATACTGCTTCACAACGCAAAATGGCGTGCACATCTGGTGACTGCTCAGCCCTAGCTTCTGAAGTTGCTAGCTACTGTGACAGGGTTGCAGCAGCAATAAGCTAATTTACAGTTTTTTAATTACTGTAACGTTTGTTATATTGTAACATCGATCACAGTTCAGATAAAAACAAACAAACTACTTTAAGGAGAAAATAATGAAATCAGTTATGACTACTACCATCAGCGCTGCTGACGCTGCTGGACGTTTTCCTTCATCTTCAGATCTTGAGTCAGTACAAGGTAACATTCAACGCGCAGCTGCAAGACTTGAAGCTGCAGAAAAGTTAGCTGGCAACCACGAAGCTGTGGTTAAAGAAGCAGGAGACGCTTGCTTCGCTAAATACTCTTACTTAAAAAACCCTGGCGAAGCTGGCGACAGCCAGGAAAAAGTGAACAAGTGCTATAGAGATCTTGATCACTACATGCGGATTGTAAACTACTCTCTTGTAGTTGGAGGAACAGGACCCCTTGATGAGTGGGCAATTGCAGGGGCTCGTGAAGTTTATAGAACATTAAATCTTCCTGCAGCAGCTTATGTTGCGGCATTTACTTTTACTCGTGATAGACTATGTGTTCCGCGTGATATGTCAGCTCAAGCAGGACTAGAATACGCGGCTGCATTGGACTATATCATCAATGCTCTAAGCTAAATATATTAGTGTGTCTTAAATAAAAATAAGCAACGACAATCTATAACATAAATAGATTGTCGTTGTTTATTTTTACGGATTGTCAATATATCAGGCAATCATCTAGTCCGATTAACTATATAATAGTAATATAATTCGAGTATAACAACTAACAAGAATAATTTAGGGTAAACACTAAACGATGGAATCAAATATACTTCATAATACATTAATAAATACTGCATTTTTACTTCTGCTAGTTAATTTACTAACATATTGGACAGCAATTGCATTTCCTAATTTCACACAATTAAGAGCAATTAGTACGTCAGGAACGATTTGTGTAAATATTTTACTATCCATTGCTTTATGTTTAAGGTGGATTACAAACAACTATTTTCCTTTAAGTAATTTATACGAATCACTTATTTTTTTAACTTGGTGCTTAAGCTTTACTCAAATCATCATAGAACGACAAGTAAAAAGCTCACTAGTTGGCGCCATTAGTGCACCAATTGAGGTATTTATTATAGCCTTCGCAAGTATTTCACTACCTGCTGAGATGCAGAAAGCTAGCCCTCTTGTACCGGCACTACACTCAAACTGGTTGATGATGCATGTAACAGTAATGATGCTAAGCTATGCATTTTTAATGATAGGATCTTTAGTATCAATCTTATTTTTAATAATCACACAGGGAAAATCAATAGCACTCAAGGGAAGCTCTACAGGATATGTAGTCAGAAACAATAAACTAGTAGGTGGCAGCATGAGTAAAAACTATATAGACAATAGTTTTAATGTTAGCCAAGAATCGAGTTATATCAATAAAACTATGATTCCAAGAATGAGTTTATTAGAGAGTCTTGATAATCTTAGTTACCGTGTTATCGGCTTAGGATTTCCTTTATTAACAATTGGCATAATTTCTGGCGCTGTATGGGCCAATGAAGCTTGGGGTTCGTATTGGAGTTGGGATCCAAAAGAGACCTGGGCATTGATTACCTGGCTTATTTTTGCATCGTATTTACATTCAAGATTAACTAAATCATGGCAGGGCAAAAAACCGGCCATAATTGCCTCTCTTGGTTTTTTCGTTGTATGGATTTGCTACTTAGGAGTTAATTTCTTAGGTCAGGGCCTACACAGCTACGGGTGGTTATCTTAGAAGATACCATTGTATTCACGATGAAGAAGTATAAATGTTAATTCTTATAATATTCGTGTTGCAAGAAGGTATACTCTGCTCTAAAATGTAAGTATCTTAATCTAATACATTTCCCATGAACATCAATTACTTAATTTCCCTAGTTAACCAAAATGCAGCATGGTCAACACAAATTGCGATTATTATGATCATTAGTAATATTTTTGCGGTGGGTGTTGGAAGATATGCTATACAAGTTAGAAATTTGGGTCCTTCAATACCAATTGCAGGGCTAAAAGGATTTGGATTGACGGAATTATTAGCAACAACGAGTTTAGGACATATTATCGGAGCAGGAGCTATTCTTGGTCTTCGTGGTACAGGTTTAATAGTTTAGCAGTTAAATTTTGCACTGTACGACTTATGAGTCAATTAATTACCACTGTTTAAATAAGCCTAGTCCATAAGTTAAATCAACTTTTGCTTAATATTCATAAAATGTTCCCATTCGTCTGAACTTTTCGTACCTTTTAGTAATCCGTTCTTTCTCATCCATAGCTAGTAGTTTTTTCAGCTCTCTGGATAAAACTACTTGTAAATTGTGAGCTGCAAAAGATGGATTTGATTGTGAACCGCCTACAGGCTCGGGTACTATTTCATCAATAATATTCAAAACTTTTAGATCTGATGAAGTTATCTTTAAAGCTTCAGCTGCTTCTGGAGACTGTTGACTATTTTTCCAAAGTATCGCAGCACAAGCTTCAGGAGTAGCTACGGTATATACTGCGTACTCTAACATGAGCATCTGATCTCCTATCCCTATTCCAAGTGCTCCTCCAGATCCTCCTTCACCTATTACAGTGCAAATAATTGGTACCTTAAAAGAAAACATTTCTCTCAGATTCATTGCAATAGCTTCACCTTGACCAAGGCGTTCTGCCTCAATACCTGCCCATGCACCAGGAGTGTCAATAAATGTTAATATCGGAAAGTTAAAGTGGTCCGCATATCTCATTAATCTAAGAGCTTTACGGTATCCACCCGGTGACGGCATGCCGAAATTCCTTGCAACATTATCTTTTGTATCTTTACCTCTTTGATGACCAATGAAAACTACCGAATGACCGTTTAGTTTGCCAATACCGCCTACCATTGCAGGATCATCTGCTCCTCCTCTATCACCATGAAGTTCAGTCCAATCATCCAATATCAATCCAATGTAATCTAGAGTTGTTGGACGATCTGCTTGTCTGACTAGGTGCAGACGCTGTAATGGGGCTAGTGATGTAAAAATGTCTTTTTTTAGGCTTTTCAAATCATCTTGGAATTTATTTAATTCCTCACTAATATTAATTTCATGATGTTTAACTATATCTGTTAGATGAATTATTTGGCTTTCTAATTCATTGACCGGCTTTAAAAAGTCAGGCAATGAAATTTTTCTATCATTAGTGTTAGTGGTCATAATAATTTATTAAATAATTTAATCCTATCACTTACCTATGTTTTTGCGACTGGCTAGAACGAGATCCTATATAGTATGAGAAATTAGCAAGAATATCAATCATATTATCCGTAAGCTCTATTCCATTTTGAAGAAAGATGTAAAATAAATTAAAGAAACGTGGGTCATCAAATCTCTGAGAAATCCTAGTTGTTGCACGAACTAAGTCATCATAATTTAATCCACGATCTCCTTGCAAGTAAGAAAGATGACACAATATATAATCAGCAGAACATCTGTTTGATAATGGGTTTAAATCTCTATGGCTATCTAATCGAATCGTTTCCAATGGAATTAAATCGATGATTGAATCACTGAGTAAACCAGTCTGATTCGTTTCTACCAACGAGTTCCTTGGTATAATTTGCATAGATGAATCTATATTCGCAATAGCAATAACTGAGTTCGTTTCGCTAATTACGTCTATCACAGAGCCAATATTTAAACCCCTCAACCTGAGTAATGTTCCCGGCTTTATACCGTTTGCGTCATCAAATTCAATGAAAACGGAATAACTTCTATGGACAAATTGATTGTTAACAACGAACCATGAAAGTAATGTAAAAAGAACCGCCAACAACACAACCAAAATCTTTAAAAGTTCTGACTGATTATTCGGTAATGTAATTTTCATTCTAGATGACCAATAATACGTTAGATACAGATACAATGCGTAACAAATCAACTTAATGAATTAAATTACGGACATATGGTCTGTCAAGTTCAAAATAGCTACTGTAAATGGACTCATCCATGTTGTAATTATTTTTGATAGACTTCATGATTCTAAATATTTCGTGAGATAAATCCAAAGAATGATCAAAGTGGTGCAAAAATGAACCTATACCAACACCCGACGCACCATATGATATAGCCAGCGGAGCATTTAAAGAATTTATGCCAGAGGAGCATGTAACAGGTATAGTTAGATAATCACTGAGCATAGCTGTGCTAGACAAGGAAGCTGAAGCCTTTTTGATAGAATTGGATAGCTTATCATATACTTCATATCTACTACTAATACCTTCAGTTTGTATCATATCTACACCCATTTGCTCCAGTCTTTTTGCTAAATCTAGTTGCTTAATTAAGCTTAACGTATGAGGAATAGTAGCACAAATGGATGCATCAGGAATCCTACTCAATAGCTCATTAGTTAGATCAAGAATTTGTTGTGACGAAAAAGATATTCCTCGAGCGTAAAAAGTATCAAAATTCCCTAGCTCTAGCATATCAGCACCTGAATCATAGCAAGATACCAATTCATTAACATCTATTGAAGATACACAAACGGGTAAAGAAGGAGCTACAAATTTTACTTCATCAATTATTCGACAGTTGGCGGATATATCAATATAAGTAGCACCACCAACGTGAGCAGCTTTTACCTTACGCATTATATCACTAATATCAAAGTTGTCGATACCAATAATAACTTTTAGCATTTGCTTTTGTTTGCAAGCTTCACTTATATTACTATTAAGTGTCATATTTTGGGGTTTACCTAGTATATAAAAATGATAATGTCAGCTATCTCATGAATAAACATATTCTACAGCATAGTATAATTTCTATGCTGCGCTACAAATGTGGTCTTATATTATAATCGATTTAACTTAGTAAGCTAGACCCATACTACGTGTGGTTTCTGCACCAAGATAAACTCTAACACTCAAAAAGTCTGTCGGGCATGCTGTTTCACAACGCTTACAACCAATACAATCTTCAGTTCTAGGTGAAGAAGCTATTTGACCTGCTTTGCAACCATCCCATGGTACCATTTCTAGTACATCACAGGGACATGCACGAACACACTGTGTACACCCGATACAAGTATCATAAACTTTTACATTATGAGCCATAGAACACGTATTATAATTTGCTTGTGTAAACGGTATACAATGATATAAACTAAACGAATCATTTCTAAAAATCATTATAGTCGAGTTACGGCATATGAGTGAATTACATAAGAAAACTTTATACAATTAACTACGTGTTTTACGTTTTGACTTATACACATTCGTCACTGGACTGTCAAGTTCCGAAGGTGGCACGATTTGCCAGAAGCGGTGGAAATACTCGGACCAAGAAGTCAAAATACTTTTTGCTTTTTGACTATTAGTTTTTTGTACATGAGCTTTTAATAAAGTCTTTAACTGACCTTCTCCTTCTTCAGTGACTACCTTTTGTACTTTTACAATTTCTTGATTCACTTTTGGTATAAAATCATCTGCTTCATCTAGGAAATAGGCTATCCCTCCTGTCATACCGGCAGCCACATTTCTGCCCGAGTTACCTATCACAACGATAATACCTCCTGTCATATATTCACAAGCATGGTCACCTACTCCCTCTACTACAGATTGAGCAACGGAGTTTCTAACCGCGAATCTTTCACCTGCCTGACCATTGACGAAGAGATATCCACCGGTTGCTCCATATAAACAAGTATTACCGATAATTACTTGGTCTGATGCTTTGTAACTAAATCCAACATGAGGCACAATGACGATTTCACCACCATTCATACCTTTACCAACGTAATCATTAGCCTCTCCGTAGAGATAAAAATTTATCCCTCGTGAAATAAATGCACCGAAACTTTGACCTGCTGATCCATAGAAGTTTAAATTAATTTGACCATTGAATCCTGCATTACCGTATAGTTTGACAATTTTACCTGATATTCTTGCTCCAACTGTTCGGTTGGTATTCACTACCTTAACCTTCTTAGTAACATTAGCATGATTATCAATAGCATTTAGAATACTAGGGTCTGCCAACAACTCGTCATCTAAGACAAGTCCATTAGAATTAGGCTTAGAGTCCACCGTGCTCTTAATAAGCTGTTGGTCATTTTTGCGTTTCACACAAAGAGTATTAATTTTCAGATTTTGTGTTTTTGTTAAAGAAACTGATTTTTTAATCTCTAGTAAATGTGTATGACCTTGTAACTCTTCTAAACTATGATATCCCAACGAAGCTAGTATCGATCTTACTTCTTCTGCTACAAAAGTGAAGAAGTTCACTAAATCTGATGGTATGCCAGGATAGCGATTTCGTAAATCTTGTCTTTGCGTTGCAACACCAACAGGACAATTGTTTGTATGACAGATCCTTGCCATTACACATCCTGTTGCAATCATAGCGATAGTACCGAAGCCAAATTCTTGTGCCCCCATCACCGAGGCAAGTACAACATCTAAGCCTGTTCGTAAGCCTCCGTCAACTCTCAATATAACCCTATCACGTAAGTTATTATTAGTTAACAATTGATGGACTTCTGTAAGACCGAGTTCCCATGGTCCTCCAGCATGCTTAATTGAACTCAGAGGTGACGCACCAGTTCCTCCGTCGTGACCAGAAATTTGTATTATATCTGCATTGCCTTTGGCTACGCCTGCTGCGACTGTACCAATGCCTACTTGTGCTACTAGCTTAACAGATACTTTGGCATCAGGATTAATTTGATGTAGATCAAAAATTAGCTGTGAAAGATCTTCAATCGAATAGATATCGTGATGAGGTGGTGGAGAAATTAGTGTAACACCTGGCTTACAGTTACGCAATTCTGCAATATACGGACTGACTTTTTTGCCCGGTAATTGGCCTCCCTCACCAGGTTTTGCTCCTTGCGCAATTTTAATTTCTAGCTGTTGGCCACTCATTAGGTACTCTGGTGTTACGCCGAAACGCCCCGATGCTACTTGCTTAATAGCTGAATTTGCTAGGTCATTATTTTTTAATCCCTTAAGGTGGGGAAATTCTTCTGAAGTACCTATATCACTAACATTACAAATAGGAACAAAGCGATTTGGATCTTCTCCTCCTTCACCTGAATTTGACTTACCTCCAATACGATTCATCGCTATGGCCAAGGTTTCATGAGTTTCTCTGGAAAGTGCTCCCAAAGACATACCACCTGTGCAGAATCTTGAAATTATATTTTCTATTGATTCAACATCTTGCAAGGGTATTGACTGTTTATTGGTTTTTACTTGAATTAAATCTCTTAAATTAGTGGGAGGCCTATTTTCTAGAAGTGACTTATATTTAAGGTATAAGTTGGGATCTCTAGACCTCACTGCTTTATGCAATGTTTTGGACATTTCAGGATTATTAACATGATATTCTGCACCCGGACGATATTGTACGTAACCTAAATTGACAAGCTTTTTAGGCTGATCTGTAACAAACGCTTGACCATGAACTTTCAATAAATCTGTGTACAGTTCACTTAGAGTCATACCACCTACTCTAGTAACAGTGCCTCTGAATGCTATATCTACAATCTCTTGTCCTAAACCCAAAATTTCAAAAATTTGAGCACCGTGATAACTTGAGAGCAAAGATATACCCATTTTTGATAGTATTTTTAGCAGACCTGCTTCGATAGCTATCCTATAGTTATCTTGTGCTACTTGAACGGTTAAGGGCAAAATTTTACCATTTGCCATTAATTTTTGAGTTCTTGGGTGATGCCACCAATGTCTTGCAGTTTGGAAACCAAGGTAAGGACAAACTGCACTTGCTCCATAGCCAATTAAACATGCGAAGTGATGAGTATTCCAACATTGAGCTGTTTCAACTATAATAGAAACTTGTTGACGAAGTTTTGATTGTATCAAATAGTGATGAACAGAGCCAACTACAAGTAGAGGAGGTATGCATACTCGATTTTCTTCTAAGTTGTGAGAACGATCCGTCAGAACTAAAATTTCATTTTGCTCTTTGGCATACTTTAGAGCAATTTGGCAGATATCACTAATTTTTTGCTTAAGAGAATGAATTTTATTATTCTCAAAAAAGATATCGATCCTCTTAGACTTGAAACCTGACTGACATAATTGTTCTAGCTCAATCTCATTGATAATAGGAGAATCTAATTCTATAGCTCTAGCAGACTCAGCTTTTGGAGATAATAGATCCGCTTTTGGACCTATAGAAACTTTAAGAGACATAACAAGACTCTCCCGTAAAGGATCTATAGCAGGATTTGTTACTTGCGCAAATTTTTGCTTAAAGTAATCATATAGTAGATGAGGCCGGGAAGACAAAACAGCCAAAGGAATATCATCTCCCATGCAAAAAGTTGGTTCTTTCGCAGAACTTGCCATGTGCTCAATTACTAGCTCAACATCTTCGTTGGAATAACCGAACAATGTATGAAGACGAATCAATTCGATATCAGAGTAAGTATCTTCCGTAAGGTATTCTTCTCTTGTTAAAACTTGTCTATGATCTTCAAGCCAGCGCCCATAAGGTAACTTTGTTGCAATATCATTTTTAATAGACCAGTTGTCAGAGACGGAGCCACTATCAATATCGACAGATAACATTTGACCGGGTCCCAATCTCCCTTTCTCAATCACGCATTTAGGGTCTAATTCGATCACTCCTGCTTCAGATGAAACTATTATTAAGCCATCTGAGGTTATTGAGTATCGTGCAGGTCGTAGTCCATTTCTATCTAGAGTTGCTCCTACACTTTTACCATCAGTAAAAATAACTAGAGCAGGGCCGTCCCATGGCTCTTGCAAATGACTATAGTATTTATAAAAGTCTGTGATAGCCGGAAAGTCCTTTAACGCTGGTTGATACTGGTATGCTTCTGGAATTAATATCATCAATGCTTCCTGAGGAGATATTCCGGAAGAAATCAGAAGCTCAGCAGCAGCATCTAGATTCGCTGAATCACTATTTTCATAATTAATGATTGGAGTAATATCATTAATACGATGCTGTAAGACACTGTGACTTAAACTTGACTCTTTAGACTTCATCCAATTTAGATTACCTAACAAAGTATTTATTTCACCATTATGAGCAATGAATCTCATAGGCTGTGCCAAGGGCCATTTAGGCATTGTATTTGTACTAAAACGTCTATGGTATATGGCGAATACGCTTTTATATTTTGGGTTATATAGATCTTGATAAAACTGTCCAAGGGCAGCAGACCTTAACATTCCTTTATACACAATTGTACGAGCAGAAAAGGAACATATATAAAATTCATGTCTAGCAGAGTCTGATAGTTCAGCAACAGCCGCATCGATCCTTTTACGTATAGCATAAAGCATAGACTCCAACGTATCATCACTTAAGTTACTAGAGTAAACAAAGCATTGTTTAATTAGTGGCCTGCTATCTCTAGCTTGCGGTCCTAATATTTCATCTACAACAGGTACTGTACGCCAACCCAAAATATCTAGTTGTTCATCATTCAAGATCCATTTAAATACTTCTTGAATCGTTTCTGACATAGTTTGAGGTAGGAACACCATGGCAACAGCCGTAGACCGTAATTGGTGATTCATTTTAAGACGAGGGATATCTTCTTGGAATAGCTCCCAAGGGATTTGAGTTGTGATTCCTGCACCATCACCTGTGTCACGATCTGCACTGCAAGCTCCACGGTGTTCCATGCATGTTAAACACTGCAGTGCTTGTATTATTAGTTGGTGGCTAGGGGGAGAAGAAGGTTTAACTAAAAAACCTACTCCACATGCGTCTCTCTCTTTTAATATTGAAGGTTGGCCAGGATAAGTCTCTAATAGAGAGGTATTATGTTTTGGTACTTGCATATCTTTATTTTAAATTAAATAATATGATAACTAATGAATTATATAAATTTCAATTTTAGGACAGGTATAACTAGCTTACATTAATACGGTCTAGCATCAGCATATCTTGTAAACGATTAGCTAAAGTAAAAGCTTATATAACAATAGGATAACTTTTGAAAGTACTAATAAAACAACTGTACGATAGTAAGTAGCATGAAACACAAATAACAATTGTAAACTACGTACCAATAGTTACTGTTTCTATTATTGCATATATAAAGTCATGGCATATAAATTTTATAGGCTCACACAGGAGCAAAGTGCTTCGAGATTATATTTGTATAAGACACCCATTATTTAAATAAGTCATGATTTATTTTCATCTTATAGAGTCAAATCAGATTATATACAAAACAGAGGAATTGCTCGATGCAGCACCAAATAGGTTTCAAATTACTATACAAATAGCTAACAGAGCAAAAAGGAGAAAGTATGAAGATATTGACATAATAGATGATCCTAAAGTAAAACCTATAATTCGAGCAATATTAGAAATGGCTGATGAAATTAATCAACCCGAGATTATTTCAGATTAAACAGAAAGATAGCATCTTAACTATTTTTAAAAGATTTTCGGCTCTAATCAGACATATAATTAGTAAGTATATTAGATTGCTTTAAATTCATAAAATATCTGGCCTTAATAAGATTAGTTGAATTTTACATCAAAAAGCTATCTAAGCTTGAGAGAGCTATATAGTCTTTAATATTAACAATAGTAAGGAGATAATTGATATGCTAGATGCATTTGCTAAAGTAGTAGCACAAGCAGACGCTAGAGGAGAGTTTTTGAGTAACACACAATTGGATGCTTTATCTGCAATGGTTAGCGAGGGACAAAAAAGATTAGACGTAGTAAATAAAATTAATTCTAATGCTTCTGCAATAGTTACTAATTCTGCTAGGGCCTTATTTGCTGAACAACCACAGTTGGTACAACCAGGTGGTAATGCTTACACAAGTAGACGCATGGCAGCTTGTCTGAGAGACATGGAAATTGTATTAAGATACGTAAGTTACTCCATGATAGCTGGGGATTCAAGTGTATTGGATGATCGCTGCTTAAATGGGCTAAGAGAAACATATCAAGCACTAGGTACTCCTGGAACATCTGTTGCGGTTGCCATTCAAAAGATGAAAGAAGCATCAGTTGCACTGGCAAACGATCTGAATGGAGTACCTTTAGGTGACTGCAGTGCATTAACAGCAGAACTAGGAAGCTACTTCGATAGAGCTGCCATAGCAGTTGTTTAATATGGCATATTTTAAGATACCCCAAAACTAAATTTATATATAACAATACTTTATTCAAAAAAATCAATATGAAAACTCCAATAACAGAAGCAATAGCATCAGCAGATAGTCAAGGTAGGTTCTTAAGTAATGCTGAATTACAAGCAATTACGGGAAGATATGATCGTGCTGCCGCAAGTCTAGAAGCTGCAAGATCGTTAACTAATAGTGCTCAAAGATTAATTACTGGTGCTGCACAAGCCGTATATACGAAGTTTCCTTTTGTCACACAGATGCCAGGACCGGCTTATGCATCGAGCGCAATTGGTAAAGCTAAGTGCGCCCGGGACATTGGTTATTACTTAAGGATGACAACATACTGCTTAGTTGTTGGAGCTACAGGACCGATGGACGAGTACCTAGTAGCAGGCTTAGAAGAAATTAATCGTAGTTTTGAACTATCGCCGAGCTGGTATATTGAGGCATTGCAATACATAAAAAATAGTCATAACCTGTCTGGGCAAGTGGCTAATGAAGCTAATGCATACCTAGATTATGCAATTAACACACTAAGCTAAAATTTTACATATCAAGTTGGTACAAAAATGATCAATTGACCGCAAAAAGATGTTTATAAAATATTTTTTTGCGGTTTCTTAATGATTCTGTGTAAATATATAGTAAGCAAGTAAAGCATATTATTCTAAAAGCAATAGGCAACTAAAACTATAAATTGTAAATATCCTATATTATTTGTTTGAATATCTAATACGTCTAATGACACAAAAGAAGATTTTTCCGGTTATTCTTGCAATCCTTGACGGATGGGGCTTAGGTAGTGCCGAGCCAGGTAATGCAATTCATCTAGCTCACACACCTACGATGGATAAGTTACAGGAACTATATCCCAGTAGCTCTTTGAGCGCATCAGGTACAGACGTTGGACTACCCACTGACCAAGTAGGAAACTCTGAGGTAGGACATACGTCAATCGGCGGAGGAAGAACTATTTTACAAGATCTAGTTAAGATTACCTCCTCGATAGAGGATCAAAGCTTTTATAAAAATACCAATCTTAATATAATCTGTCGGCATGCGAAAGAAAATAGTAGTAAAATGCATCTTATTGGACTATGTTCCGATGGTGGCGTTCACTCTCATATTGATCATTTACTTGCCTTATTAGATTTAGTTAAAAAAAATGGCGTTGCTGAGGTGTGTATACACTTTATAGCAGATGGCAGGGATACTCAAGCAAAGTGTGCTGCAAACTTTGTCGAAAAAATTGAAAGACATATAGCACTCATCAATATCGGCAAAATATGTACAATTAGTGGAAGATATTATGCAATGGATAGAGATTGTAGATGGTCAAGGACAGAGGCATTTTACAAGATTCTTACTAACACAACTCCGATATTTAAGCAGAATCCTTATAAAATATTAGAAAATTTTTACCAGGATGAGATCTCAGATGAATTTATAATACCTACACGACTACAAGAGGGTAGCATTGAAGATGGCGATGCAGTTATCTTTTTCAATTTCCGTCCCGATAGGATGAGACAAATTGTACAGGCGATATATAAAGACAATTTCAAAGGATTCCTTCGCAATAAGATTAAACAACTTCCTATTTGTACATTTACTCAATACGATTCAACGTTAGATATACCGATAGCATTTCATCCAGTAAGTAAAATCAACTTTTTAGGTGAGGTGATATCAAACAATAATCTTAAGCAGTTACGTGTCGCTGAAACCGAAAAGTATGCTCATGTAACCTACTTTTTTAATGGTGGTATAGAAGAACCTTTTGCAGGCGAAGATAGAGAACTTATATCCAGCCCTCAAGTAACTACATATGACCAGTCCCCCGATATGTCGGCAAAACAAATTACACAAAGTGTAATAAGAGCCTTGGACAAAAAAATATATTCATTCATCGTTGTCAATTACGCTAATCCTGATATGGTAGGGCATACTGGACAATTACAAAGCACTATTAAGGCAGTTGAATCTGTAGATAAACACATAAAAAGCTTGACGGATGCTATTAATAAGCATCACGGAGCTATAATAATTACAGCAGATCACGGAAATGCAGAGTGCATGATTAGATCAGACGGTGAAATTGACAAATCACACACCACGAATCTTGTTCCATTTATATTGATTACACAAAATGAGAAAAATACCCACAATATTTTACTCCACCAAGAGGGATCATTGAAGGATATTGCGCCAACAATTATTGATCTTCTAGGCATTAATAAACCATTTGAGATGACTGGCAATAGCTTAATTGAAAGGTCAACACGTGGGGTCAAAAACCAGCTTACAGTATGAAGAGAGAGACTTATTTTAGACTTAATATATAACTATATTTTGAATGAATAATAAAACTATTAGCTTAGGAACAAATTTCATCAAACTCTGGAACTACGAGATATCTCATAATATGATATCCGACATTAGTCAAGAGATTTATATTCCTAAATCAATACGAATATTATTAAGTAGTGAAGGATCTTTTACTCGCAACAGTACAATATTAAATAGCTTAGACACAGGGATTATTTTACTACACTACGAACAAATACTCTCGCTGAAGCCATTTCTCGACTTTAAAACACCGTGCAAGGTATTTTTGAAATACAACAGGCAGGTATGGCTGACTCTCAACAATAATTATAAAAAAAAATTGCTTTTGCCAAATCGCATGGATATACTGATAACTTAAACATAAGCCTAACAGATCCAGTGAAAGCAATAGGTATATCTCTGATCGAATCAGAGGTAGATATTCACAGAAGATTAACTAGTGTTTATTGTGGATATTGTCAAGATCTAGAGGAGGATTTTGGAATCGCAGGAATATTATGGGGTAGGTCCTACACTATACATACTACTAGTGGACTATTAATAACAATAAACGAAATCTTTTCTCCAGCTTTAACACAAAATTTTAATTACCCTTAACAACGATGTATGTTTAATCTTTTAATTAATAAACCAGATAAACTCCTGAAAAAACATGAGAAGACAATTAAAGAGGTCAACAAACTGGCTTCAGAAATGCAGAGTTGGGATGATAATATGTTAAGTCAGCAGACTTTAAAATTAAAAAACATGCTTCGAACAGGTTCTAGCTTAGAAACAACCTTAACAGAAGCATTTGCTACTGTTAAAGAAACATGCAGAAGGTTAATGGGCTTAAACCTTTTTGACGTCCAAATCTTAGGCGGACTGATGTTGCATCAAGGAAATATTGCAGAAATGAAGACTGGTGAAGGGAAAACTTTAACAGCAACTCTTCCAGCTTATTTAAATGCATTGACTGAACAAGGCGTTCATATTGTTACCGTAAATGACTACTTAGCAAAAAGAGACGCAGAATGGATGGGACAAATATATAAATTCTTGGGGATTAGTACAGGGCTGATTCAACAGAGCATGGATCCTAAAGATAGAAAAATCAATTATCGAGAAGATATAACTTATGTTACAAATAGCGAACTTGGTTTTGACTATCTTCGAGATAATATGGCTATTGATAAGGACGATATTGTACAAAGAGGTTTCAATTTCTGTATCATAGATGAAGTAGATTCCATCTTAGTAGATGAGGCTAGAACGCCATTAATTATTTCGGGCCCGTCACATGTACCAACTAATAAATATTTAAAAAGTAACTTGCTTGCGAAAAATCTCGTAGTTAACCAACATTATGATATAGATGAAAAAGCTAAAAATATTATACTAACGGACCAGGGGATTATTTTTTGTGAGAATTTTTTGAACATCAGCAATATTTATCAACTCGACGATCCTTGGGCTCAATACATACTTAATGCACTTAAAGCAAAAGCGTTATTTACGAAAGACAGGAATTATATTGTAAGGGACAACGAAGTAGTAATTGTTGATGAGTTCACTGGTCGCATTATGCCTGGCAGAAGATGGAGTGATGGCTTGCATCAAGCTATTGAAGCTAAAGAGAATGTCCATATACAAAATGAAAATCAGACCTTAGCATCAATTACATATCAGAATCTATTCTTACTGTATGAAAAACTATCTGGTATGACAGGTACAGCTCAGACAGAAGCACAAGAATTTGAAAAAATCTACAAAATTAACGTAGTCACGATTCCAACTAACAAAATTTGTGCTAGGACTGATCTACCGGATTTAGTTTATAAACGTGAATTCAACAAGTGGACAGCTATTGCAAATGAGTGCTATGACATGCATAAAACAGGAAGACCTACATTGGTAGGAACTACTAATGTAGAAAAGTCGGAACTATTAGCTAAATTACTGGATGAGTATGGATTACCTTATAATTTACTTAATGCTAAGCCTGAAAACGTTGAAAGAGAATCTGAAATTATTGCTCAAGCAGGAAAGCAAGGAACTTTAACAATAGCTACTAACATGGCAGGCAGAGGAACAGACATTATATTAGGAGGTAATCCAAAACAAATTAGTCGATTGATCATAATCAAAAGTGTTGTAAACTACTTCACTAAGACTAACAAATTAAGTATTGACGAGAGTCATATGACTGATGAGACCAAAATTCATTTAGATTCGATGCTTGAAGCGATTAACCGAGAAGGAAACCTTAGAGGTATGCAAGAAAAAGATATCATCTTGTATGTTGAGTCCTGTCTAGTAAACAGTAATTTAGCAGATAATTCAGAAAAGGCCATCAACCAGACATATACGTCAATCTTTGAAATCTATAATAAAATTTTCTCTGACGACAGAAAAAAGGTGTTAGAGTTGGGTGGTTTACATGTTATTGGAACAGAAAGACATGAATCAAGACGTATAGACAATCAGTTACGAGGTAGAGCCGGAAGGCAAGGTGACATTGGGTCATCTCGGTTCTTTCTAAGTCTAGAAGATAACTTACTTAGAATTTTTGGTGGAGATAAGATACTTAACCTCATGGAAACTCTCAATATTGACGATGAGGTTCCAATAGAGTCTATTATTCTGAGTAGAAGTTTAGATAATGCGCAACAAAAAGTTGAGTCTTATTATTATGATATTAGAAAGCAACTATTCGAATATGATGAAGTTTTAAATAATCAACGTCAAGCAATATACGCCGAACGAAGCAGAATATTAAATTCTAATTATGTACGAGATTGTCTGATAGAGTACGGAGAAAGTACTATCGATGAAATTATAGATTTTTATAACAAGGAATCAGCAGATAAGAAACACAAAACTAAAGAAGTTAACAGAAAAATTCAAGTTATACTTAACTTGCCGACAGAGTTAACTGAAGCCTTATTAGATAGTATGCCAGAAAGAGAAGTTAAGATCTTTTTGTATGAACAATTTCGGATCACATATGACCTAAGAGAGGCTTACTTGGAACAACTACGTCCTGGATTAGTTAGACAACTTGAAAAATACTACCTACTACAGCAGATTGATACAGCATGGCAAGAACATCTAGAAAAGATGGCTAATCTTCGTGAATCAATTGGATGGCGTAGTTACGGTCAACAAGATCCACTAACAGAGTATAAAAACGAGGCGTTTTCATTATTTGTAAACATGATTACTTATATTAGGGAAACTGTAAGTTATTTTATCATGAGATCAAGATTAGTTATAGATCCTGGCAAAACGGCAAACGAATAGCGTAACAAATAATACCATTCGATAATTACGATATTAGAGGGAGTTGACAAAAGTCTAAGGATTGGTTATATTGGTACGAGCCCGATCCAACAAGCCCCCATCGTCTAGAGGCCTAGGACATCTCCCTTTCACGGAGGTAACGGGGATTCGAATTCCCCTGGGGGTACATCTCACAATGTACTAGATTTAACTACAGCTTTCCTCATAGACAAGCAAAAATGACGTACGTCGTTAAGACCTTCCGTACAGTCTGGATTCTCAAGGCGTTTCACAAATGCAGATCCTATCACAACTCCATCAATATCCCATTGGATTACTTGTTCTACCTGTTTAACTTGAGCAATACCAAAGCCCAAAATTAGCAACTTGTTTGTTCTAGACTTTATATTGCTAATAAATTCTCCCATACTACTTTGTATATTATTTCTAACACCTGTGACACCGGTAGAACTAACAACATATATCAAACCGTGAGACTTATTTATAATATTATTTATCCTAACGTCTGAACTCGTTGGAGTTATTAGCAAGATTAGTTCCAAAGACAGGTGAAAACACAAAGTGCTAACGTAATCTGCTTCCTCTAAAGGTAAATCGGGTATAACAATACCCTTAATTCCGGCATTGGCAATGTCTTGTAAAAAGATAGAAATACCACGAGCCAGGACAGGATTATAGTAAGTAAATAAGACTAATGGTGCTTTAATTTCAGTGCTAACTTGTTCAATTAATTGTAATAATTTGTCTAACGTCATACCCTGCTGAAGAGCCGTTTTCGAAGCTTGCTGTATGACTGGTCCATCAGCAAGAGGATCAGAATAAGGTAAACCTACTTCAATAATGTCGGCACCCGATGCATCTAATAGCTTTAGGGCTTCTCGTGTACCTTCAAGGCTTGGACTACCTGCAGTTATAAATGGAATTAAACCGCAGCGATCTTCCAAGGATTGTAAAGTATCCAAAATAGTTGTCATAGTAAATACAAGATCATAGATAGGTTATTAGTAATTAAATATTGTATATCATAGAAGTACACGTTTTACAATATAAATGGGTTGCCCGGGACTCGAACCCGGAACTAATCGGTTAAAAGCCGAGTACTCTACCATTGAGTTAGCAACCCTGTAGTTACTTTAGAATTACACTACATGAATAACATAAGTTCACAAAAAGATCAAGGACTAAAGCATTATTAAACACAAAACAGAATTTATATGCACTCTTTTTCACACATTAAATTCATTACAAACTTAAAACAACAAACAGAGTTCACAACTAACAGTTCGATATTACTTGCGATTTCGTATGGGCAAGATTCATTATGTTTACTTAAACTGTTTCTTGATCTAAAAAAGAAGTACAAGTTTAAACTCGGGATTATACATATTGACCACCAGTGGCGTGATGATACTATTCAAAGTACAAAGCACCTAGTAAATATGATTAAAGACTTTAATATCAATTCGTATATTTACCAGCTAAATCCGTATCATTACTCAGAAATTGAATTTAGAAATTTACGATATCAAATTTTTCTAGACACGGCCAACACTTACTCTTATGATTATATAGCCACAGCACATACTGCGACTGACAAAGCAGAAACATGCATTCGTAATCTTTTTCATAGCAGTAATTTTGATGGCCTAAATAGCTTATTGTGGCTAAGGAGTATGTCTACAAGTGTAAAAATTGTTCGACCTATATTAAACTTTACAAGGGCTGAAGTCAAATGGTTTTGTCACTATTACATACTACCTATTTGGTTCGATTATACAAATATCTACTATAAAAATTATAGGAATAGGTTGAGACATGAAATAATTCCCTATATAAAGCATTATTATGGTAATGACATAGAAATACACATTAACCAATTACTAGACAATATTTATCTGGACTCTGAATACTTGAGACAAAGCACACTAAAGGTTTATTTGACAATTCGACACAGTTCATTTATTGCATTAAATCACACCATGCTGCTACAACAGCATAAAGCTTTACAAGCACGCGTTTTACACTTATTCTTCTTACACAACACAAATTTAAATGTTAACTATCTTTTTTTGATGCAGTTAATTGTAAAAGTTCAAGAAAACCGGAAGAGTATCTTAAAGTACAAGGATTTGAGTATAAAAAACAATAATAACTGGCTATACTTAACTTAATTAGACTTGAACCATAGAACAGGTTTTTAACTAAACACAGTTCTGTGCTCTAAAGATAAAAACAGAATATATTTAAGACAACAAATTATGTTTTTATGTTAGGTATAACTCATATCGACAATAAGCTAGTATAATAAGAATAGAAGAATATTATAGACAATAAGAAGAAGGAGTTAAGTATCTATGATTAATTGGCAAGTAATTGGTCAGCTAACGTCATTAGCTATCATTGTATTAGTAGGACCTGCTGTAATTATTTTATTATCTTTAAAGAGAGGAAATTTATAAGATATTGGCATAAGAGAGTTACATGGTGGGGCTTATTTTGAATCATAAGTCGATACACTATCATCAGCTGCATGAGCAGATTTACTGATAGTGTTAAATATATACTTATCCATGACTGTTTACAGCTATTCTATTGTAGATAGGATAGTTTCAGAAGAGATTACTTGTTGATCACCAGCAAACTCGTTGCTTGGCAATAAAAAAAGCATACAGTGACATTCTTTTCTCTCTCTCATTGGGACGCAAGGGCAATTCCAATATGTTGCCTGAACTTCAGCTTCTTTATCTTCGTAATGCCTACAGGGACATAACGGGGCTCCATATGAATCTTTATGTTTGGCCAATCCTTCTACTACCACAGCTGTTACGCTACTATCAACACAAAAAAATGTACCCGTGCGTTTTGCGTAAGCTTCAGAAAATTTACGCATTGCTTCTAAACTGTTCAAGCCTGTTTTATCAGTCATATTTTTATATAGCTATATTTTAGTATTAATGGCACACTACTTATGACTAAAAAGCATAAGTCTAGTTTTAGATCAGAACATTCAATGTTACGAGATTTAATAAAACCCTAATTATTAACATTTTGTATAATAATATGTCAACAGAGTATAATAAATATACTATCTATATACTTTATATGATACCTATACAATACAAACCTTAAAATTAAAAATTAATACCCACATGACAGCTTCATACTTGCCTTCAATTCTTGTTCCTCTTGTAGGAATTGTTTTCCCCGGATTGGGTATGGCTCTTCTCTTTTTATATATTGAACAAGAAAGTATTGCCTAAACTAGCTGTAACTTTTTAAACGCATATAAACCGCTTTTTAATACTTGAATATAATTAAAAAGCGGCTTTAATTTAATAGTTTCTACAGTAAGCAAATATTGTCGTGTGATGGGTGAGCGTTAGTTACTCTACAGGGATGAACCTATACCTGAATAAGAACCATAAATAAAGATACCTAAAACAGTAATTGCTGCTATTCCCCCTGCTGTTGCTACTAACCATAACGGAACTCTACCTGTACCTGCCATTTAATTTAAACTCCTTTTTATTTATCAAACACAACTTCTAATTCAAAAAATTAATAAGATTAACTACATTTGAATGATTTAGTTAAAAAAGTAACTAGAAAACAAAACAGCTAAAACGAAAATTAATAATAAACCCCAAAATAGTGAAGTACGGTTTAGCTCAACTGGTTCTTTATTTGGATTTGGTCCACTCATTATCATCTCCTATCTTTGTATAAATTGCATAGACGTGATAGCACCTAAGAAGAAAATTGTAGGTATTGCTAGACCATGGATAGCTAACCATCTAAAAGTAAAGATTGGGTAAGAAATAGGTTGATTCGTATTACCTCTGCTCATAAAATTATCTCCTATTTTATATTCCTTTTGTTAAGTCCTCGAGTTCTTGCTTAGCACTAAAGCGATCATTTACTAGTGGTACTTGTTGACGATCTTGCGTAAAATACTCGTTAGGGCGTGGCGTACCAAACACGTCATAAGCAAGACCTGTACTTATAAACAACCAACCAGCAACGAATAATGAAGGTATGGTAATGCTGTGTATAACCCAATAACGAACGCTTGTGATAATATCAGAGAAAGGACGTTCTCCTGTAGATCCTCCTGACATGGCGTTTTCCTCCTTAATAAAGTAGAGATTTAATAGTAATAAGATAACGATAGACTCAACATTATACAATAAGGTAAATACTTTTCAATTTATATTAATAAATTGGCTATAAAAATTACAGCTCAAAACAGTTATCAGCTAGTTGCCTAGATGCCAATAACTTATAATTGAAAATTACATTGAATTTTTTAGACGCCTATTTAATTAATGAAATATAAAATACACACGGTATTTTTAATAACTTATAAATATTTAGCTACAGAACTTGTGTCCTTTATCTATCTCTCAAATAGAATAACTAATTATCAATAAAAATCAAGAATTTACACATAGCTATATATACTAACATTATACTGTTTTATCAAGAAAAGGAACCTGATTATTTAATTCTTCTTTTCAAGTAAAGGTAAATCAAACCAAAAACTACTACCCAAATCTAGTTCACTATACATCTGAACATAACTATTGTGTTTTTCAACAATATTCTTTACTATCGACAGCCCTAAACCTGTACCTTCTAATGTATGTACGTTATTTTCTAAACGAACAAAACGATCAAAAATTCGGTAAAAATCATATTCATCAATTCCTGTACCTTCGTCAATAATCTCAATTCTTACTTTGCTGCGAGTTCTACTTTGACTACTTAAATTTGAGGAAATAGTGTATACTTTTAATAGAATCCTTCCATCGGTTCTAGTGAACTTCAAAGAATTACCTATGAGATTGGATAGAACTTGAGTGATGAGGTTAGGATAAGCATTAATACTAACTACACTAGGACAAATCAGGAAAGACAACTGGACTTTTTTTGTATTTGCCCTTAACTGATAAGTTTGAACAACTTGTGGTACAACCTCGTGCAATTCGATAAGCTCTAGAATACCCGAAAAGTCTGATTCTAATCTTGATAAATCTAGTACATCATTTACCAAGCAAGTCAATCTTTGAGTCTCTTGACTGGCAATCTCTAAAAATTCTACCTTTTGTTTCTCGGTTAAAGAGTCTCTATAATCAGATAAAGTCTCCAGGAAAGATCTTATATTAAACAATGGCGTTCGCAACTCATGAGAAACATTACTTATAAACTGTGCTTTTGCCTCATTCAAACCAATTTGATTAGTAATATCTTGAATGATAAGACCAATTCCGGTTAATTTTTGGCTGTCGTGATCTAAGACAGCAGTTATTACGATATGTAAAGTTTTTACAGAATCGACTTTTAGCTGTAAATTCGAGTTCTTGAAATCACAATAGCCACGATTTATCAGAATCTGGTTCAGCATAGGCTCTAATTGTGACCTGACTTCATTGGGCACCAAGCCCATAAAGTCAGTACCTGTTTTACACGTCGCAAGAGATTTAAAGATTTTAGATGCTGACTGATTAAAGAAAAGAACTTTTAAGTCTTCATCCAATAAAACAACTCCATCCGCAATTATTGAAACTAAAGTTTCTAATTTAGATTTCTCAACGATTAGTTTTTCAACATATTTTTTTTCGTAGAGCTCCCAATGATTAGAATTAATACTACAATCTTTCATGGCCGTAACAAGCCAAATATTGCTGTAGACATGAATCCAAGTCTGCAAGGTTCTGTCAGATATACAATCAATTGATTGTCTTAGGAAAATAAAAAATTTTCGTGAACTTGAGATATAGAGCTTACTAGAGATAATGGAAAGGAACAAGAATAAAATAAATGCCAACGTAACAATAACTTTTGCTATATAAAACTGATGTATTAAATCCATATTCTGAGTAATAATTATTTCTCAGTTAGATTACTATTGTTATTAAAAACAAACATATTATGGTATAATAAGTAGGCTGTCGTACAGTACTCTAACATTTAATATCACGGGAGACAACAAGTAAATTAAAGAAATCATTATCAAGCTACTATTATCACGAACGGTGGATAAATATAACTAGGACAGCTTAAATTCGTTAGCCTATTTCCTCTGATAAGCTTCCATCAAAAAGAGAAGTATGCAACTTGCGAAGATATAATACTAGTCTAACAAAATTACTGAATTATAAGCCAGTTACACAAGCAATAACATCCAACACGACTACTTATAGCTTTAAAACTGTTCAACAAGTTACGACAGCAAGCTGTTAAAGTTACGATACATCACGAAGGAGAGGAAAAAGTCACTTATGAAGATAACCAATAAACTCGTAACAACCGAAGATGTCGTTGATCTACCAACATTAACAGAACCTCCGGCCGAAGTTAATCCCCAGGTACAACTATTAACACCTATAATTAAACCAAATGTAAATGCTTTGATCATAGCATAGATTAAGTCTAATATCGAAACTGATAAATAAGAAGCATTTAGAAAAGTAAATGGTGAAATATTGTATAATATAGCGGATACAAAAATGCCACTTGATATGCTTGTCGCAAATCCAATTATTGTAAGAAGCGGAAGCATAAGCAAACAACTGTGAACCCTTGGATTTACCAAATACTGAAGAGGATCTACGTTTAACATGTACAACACATCAATTTGTTCTGTGACTTTCATAGAAGCAATTTCTGCTGTAAAAGCTGAACCAATTCTACTTGTTACAATAATAGCTGTTAACACTGGAGATAATTCTCTGATAAATATTACTGTCAATATTGATCCAACTAAATTAGAAGCATTTAGATACATCAATTCTCTAGCTACTTGAAAAGTAAAGATCATGCTAATAAAAGACGAAGTTAATAGTACGATTGCTAAAGAATCTACACCCATGATTTTCATCTGACTAAATAAATGCTTAGTTGTCCTAGAGCTCGTGTAGTGAGGTACCAAGATCTGCCGAAGTATGCGATAAGACATACTAAGTTTATAGAACCATTGTTGTAGGCTCATCGTAAATATTTATATTGCACATGATAGTAATCTATTAGACGTTAGTAGCAATTAAACAATTATTTCATTGCTTGTTGCAAATAATAGATTAATTAGATAATATGTTGTAGAGGGCGGTTAGCTCAGTGGTAGAGCGCCTGCCTTACAAGCAGGTGGTCACTGGTTCAAATCCAGTACCGCCCATTGTAGTTGGCCTAAAATCTCCAGATAAAATGTCTGGGCCCATCGTCTAATGGATTAGGACAGGGACCTTCTAAGTCTCTAATGTAGGTTCAAATCCTACTGGGCCTGTAGCGCAAGCAGTTAATTAAATACTTCGGAAACAACTTGTCTAACTTTCAAGCCTGAATCAATAGTTTCTAAAGGATCTTTTCTTAATCTATGTCTTAAACATAGTACTATTACTTCCTCAATGTCATCTGAGGTAACATTCAGCTTTCCTTTATAAGCAGCAAAAGCTTTAGCAGCACGATTGGTTACTATATCACCTCTCAAGCCATCAACATCTAATTGACCGCACACTTGTGAAATCTTCATTCTCAATGAGAAATCAATTATTACATCATCTAAAATACTTTGTGCTCGTACAATCTCAGATTTAAGCTGATTTTGCTGATTTTCATACTCTTTGAGACACAGATAAGGATCTTGATCGAACTGACTTCTTTGTTCTACGATTTGAACCCTTAAGGAAGGATCTTTGACAGTGCGAATTTCAGCATGCATACCAAAACGATCTAAAAGCTGCGGCCTCAATTCACCTTCTTCAGGATTGCCTGAGCCTACAAGTACAAAACGAGCTGGATGTCTAATAGAAATTCCTTCCCGCTCTACAGTATTCCAACCGGATGCCGCGGAGTCTAAAAGGATATCTACAAGATGATCATCTAACAAGTTAACTTCGTCGACGTACAAAATTCCTCTATTAGCTTTTGCCAATAAGCCAGGCTCAAATGTTTTAACACCTTCGTTCAGAGCTTTTTCAATATCAATTGTTCCACATACCCTATCTTCTGTTGCACCTAAGGGTAAATCTATCATTGGTACATCAATTAAGCTTGTAACTAATGACTGACCACTATTTATTAATTCCTGGACCATATCAGTCATAAGCTCAGCATCTGTAGGATGTGAGTTAAATGCATCATCTCTTACAACTGAGATCTGAGGCAGTAAATCTGCAATTGCTCTAATTGTAGTCGACTTACCAGTTCCTCTGTCTCCCATGATCATAACACCACCAATCTTAGGATCGATCATGTTTAAAATCAATGCTAATTTCATCTCTTCTTGGCCAACAATCGCTGTAAAAGGAAAAACTGGACGTATGTTATCTTTAATAGTACTCACAAGGTTATAATTAATATTTTCTACAAAAAGTATATATCATATCATTAATAGCTCTAGATTACGTTTGGACCATTTTCCTAACCATAGGCTGGTAATATTGCCTAAAACATAATATTGTTTAAAGCATAAAAATAGAATACTATAGATTACATGATATATACAGACTATAAATATTAAGAATACAGCTCAGCTCCTAACTGAATTGCTAATACAGCAGAGACTAAAGCAAACAACATCGCAATAAAAATCTGGCTATCGCTAATCATAGGTACCCCTGGGAATAATTTATTTTTCACAAAAGACTTACTATCTGTCACCAATTGTATCAATAGTAAGAGAATATACACGAAATAATACTCTTTTCTTGTTAATAAAATACATTTGGTTACATTGCTGTTACAGAAACATTATTTATAGAATAGTAGTTTGACCACTCAAATATAACAAGATGTAGAATATGATTACTTTATTACTTGTAATGCAATAAGTAAATCATTTTCAAAGTAAAGCAAAAATCCATATATACAAAACTTTTTATATAACAAAGATTATTTTTTTAAGATATAGTTAATTACATATAAGTAAATAACTATTACTTACTTTGACAGTATCATATTAGAGCTTACAGATAATAAATATATATCAAGTAGACAGGAGATATCTTATGAAGCTAGCTGTATATGGTAAAGGCGGAATTGGAAAATCTACAACAAGCTGCAATATATCTGTTGCTTTAGCAAACAGAGGAAAGAAAGTATTGCAGATTGGTTGTGATCCAAAACATGACAGTACTTTTACCCTAACAGGGTTTTTAATTCCTACCATAATTGATACCCTGCAATTAAAAGATTATCACTATGAAGATATTTGGCCTGAAGATGTTATATACAAAGGCTATGGGGGCGTTGACTGCGTCGAAGCGGGCGGACCGCCTGCAGGTGCTGGATGCGGTGGTTACGTAGTAGGAGAAACAGTTAAACTGCTAAAAGAATTAAATGCTTTTGATGAATATGATATCATTCTATTTGATGTATTAGGAGATGTTGTTTGCGGTGGCTTTGCTGCTCCATTAAACTACGCTGACTACTGTTTAATAGTTACGGATAATGGATTTGATGCACTATTCGCAGCAAACCGTATAGCTGCTTCAGTAAGGGAGAAGGCAAGAACTCATTCATTACGCTTAGCTGGCTTAATTGGTAATCGTACATCTAAAAGAGATCTTATAGATAAGTATATTAACTCTGTTCCAATGCCTGTCCTAGAAGTCTTACCACTAATAGAAGACATTCGTATCTCAAGAGTTAAAGGAAAAACATTATTCGAGATGGCCACTACAGAGTCAGAACTATCTTACGTATGCGACTACTATCTCAACATTGCAGATCAATTAATTGCAAAGCCAGAAGGTATAGTACCTCGTGAAGCTGCCGATAGAGAGTTGTTTAGCTTACTATCGGATTTCTATCTGAATCCACAAACGATTCAAGATAATAGCCCAGCAGAATCAGAACTAGACTTTATGATTATTTAAATAATATATTTATAATTCAACTATAGTGATATGACATTTTCCACTGAACAAAGTGTTACATTTGAGTGCGAAACAGGCAACTATCATACTTTCTGTCCTATTAGCTGCGTGTCCTGGTTATATCAAAAAATTGAAGATAGCTTTTTTTTGGTGATAGGTACAAAAACGTGTGGCTACTTTTTACAGAATGCGATGGGAGTTATGATTTTTGCAGAACCCCGTTATGCTATGGCAGAGCTTGAAGAGGGAGATATCTCAGCTCAACTAAATGACTATGAAGAGTTAAAGAGACTATGTCTACAGATAAAAAAAGATAGGCAACCTGGCGTAATTTTTTGGATTGGTACTTGTACAACAGAAATTATTAAGATGGACCTAGAAGGCATAGCTCCCAAATTAGAAACTGATATCAATATCCCTATCATTGTTGCGAGAGCGAATGGACTAGATTACGCATTTACTCAAGGCGAAGATACAGTTTTAGCAGCTATGGCTCATCGATGTCCGGACAATAGAAGTAGCATAGAAATATCTCAGGAACAACTTAAAGTTAAACCCGACTTAATAGTTTTTGGCTCTATGCCAGAGTCGGTAGTTAATCAGTTGACTTACGAACTAGGTAAACAAAATATTAATATCACTGGATGGTTACCGTCAGCAAGATATTCGGATCTTCCAGTAATTCGGAAAGGTTCTTACGTAGTAGGTGTTAACCCTTTTTTAAGCAGAACTGCAACAACATTAATGCGGAGGCGTAAGACAAAACTTATTGGTGCACCTTTTCCTATAGGACCAGATGGCACGAGAGCTTGGATAGAAAAGATATGCAAGATATTTGACATTAAGCCTGTAGGCTTAGAGGACAGAGAAAAAGAGGTATGGAACGGACTAAGAAAGTATACAGAACTTATAAGAGGCAAATCAGTGTTTTTCATGGGGGACAATTTATTAGAAATCTCACTAGCACGATTTTTAATTCGTTGTGGTATGATCGTATACGAGATTGGAATACCATACATGGATAAGCGTTATCAAGGAGCTGAACTAGCGCTCCTAGAACAAACATGTATGAAGATGAAGGTTAAGATCCCTAAAATAGTTGAGAAACCCGATAACTACAATCAGATTGACAGGATAAGAGATTTGCAACCTGATCTAGTGATTACAGGTATGGCACATGCTAATCCTCTAGAAGCAAGAGGTATCAATACGAAGTGGTCAGTGGAGTTTACTTTTGCTCAAATTCATGGCTTTACTAATGCAAAAGATATCTTAGAACTTGTAACAAGACCTATACGCCGCAACAATAATTTAGGCGAGCTAGGAGCACAAATATATAGCACTGTGGATTAAAAATTATAGACAATTAAATTTTGAGGCCATTCTAAACTTACCAAGACTGGCTAGCTTTTGTAACCGTCGTATATTTTCACTATCAGTAAAAGCTAGTGGTACAATATCATCAATTGCGTTCAACAAATCTAAAGAGTTAAACTCTCTTTTCTCATTGAATGCTGTATACATTGCTTCAGTAACAACCTGCTGTATTTCTGCACCAGAAAATAATTCAGAATATTTCGCACAACATTTAGTGTGATAGCGATGCCATGTGTTAGGGCGAACTTTTTGTAAATGTACTTCAAATATTTTTTGTCTCTCATGTCTACTAGGTAAATTAAGGAAGAAAATTTCATCAAATCTTCCTTTGCGCATAACTTCAATAGGTATTTCTGTGACATTATTTGCAGTTGCTACAACAAAAACGGGACTTAATTTTTCAGACAACCAAGTTAAGAGAGTCGCCAAAACTCTATTAGTAGTACCACTGTCTCCAGAGCCAACCTGCCTGCTAAATGCTTTATCTATCTCGTCTATCCAAAGTACACAAGGCGCCGAAGCTTCAGCTATTTGTATCATGCTTCTTGTATTTGCTTCTGATTCACCAACAACACCAGCAAATAATCGTCCTATATCAAGCCTCAGCAAAGATAAGTTCCATTCATTAGCTATAGCTTTAGCACTTATTGACTTACCGGTTCCTTGAAGGCCTACTAACAAGATACCCTTAGGATATGGTAAACCATAATTCAGAGATAGTTCAGAAAAAGAATTAGAGCGCTTTCGTAACCATTCTTTTAAATTATCAATACCACCAATATCTTTGAGAACTACATCTGATTTATATATTTCTATCAAACTCGTCTGTTGGACTTGTTTTTGCTTTTCTCTGTAGATTACGTCTGGATCAAAAGCTTGATTATACTGCAGAACAAGTACTTTTGCTGTAATTTGTCTAATTTGGCTAAAAGACAGTCCTTGGAAGATATGTGCAATAGAATTAAGAGATTGTTGATTCAAAGTCTTATTCAATACAGAGAATAATCTTTTAAGTTCCAAAAGAATTTCTTGCTTGGTTGGCAACGGCATAGTTAGTTTATGAATTACATGACTTAATTCAACCGGTAATTCCAAATCTGTTCCTGATATTATTATCACTTGATTAGAAAGATCTAATTTACTTGATAGATTTCGCATTTTTCTTAGTACTGCCATATCACCAATAAACAAATTAAAGTCCTTCAAGAAGAAGATAGCATCAGCATCTCTGTTAAATTTCTCTATAAACTCTAGGGCTTGTAAAGGATTTTTTTTAGCATCCTGTGTAACATTAGCTCCTGCAGTATAGCCCTCAATAAAATTCCAAGTATAAACCACTTGGGACAAATCGTTCAGCGATATATCGCGTACAATGCTTTCTAACCTATCTTCTTCATGAGTTCTAATGTATATAAGTGAACAACTCGATTTTACCAGTACTTCTAATTCTTTTTGAAAATACATAACTGATAATAAATGAAAGTTACAGTTAGTTACAAATTAACAAGGGTGCTAATTATAACACTGCTGCCAATATATTAGGTATTGACAACATTTCAGTTCGTATTTATTGTGCTACTCAAGAAACGTAAAGTTACTGAATAGAAATAAATTTTCGACCTTTTCTTCTTCTAGCTCGTATGATTCTTTTTCCGCTTGTCGTTCTCATTCTAGTTCGGAATCCTGAAGTTTTAATACGTTTTCTGTTAGTTCCACGTAGAGTACCTTTAGTCATGTTAATTAGATAGTAAATTTGTCATAGATTGATTGTAATAAGATTACGAATATATCTGTTTATATTAGATATGGGTACTATTATATCATAGAGAGTCATATATTATTGACAATCTAATCTAATAACTCTATAAATAATGTTTAAACCTATTATATATTTGATAGCCATATGTTTGGTGCTAAGTCCCATAACCATTGTACTAATTTTACAGACTTTCAATTTTTACCGGAAATCCAATATTTTATCAAGCCTTAGTTTAGAGGATCAAGAACACATTACATCTCAAGCGCTTGAGTATCAGATAGCTAATATATACATAGACAAAAAATTATGGGATAAAGCTATTATAACTCTAGAAGGTGCAGTAAAGTCTAATAAATATTTAGATGACGATTGGTCTGCAAGGTACTACAATGCCATAGGATTTGCTCTGGAAAAAACTCAATGCTATCAGCTTGCTAAAGCTTACTATTACTGTTCATGTCGTATTTATCCAGAGTACACTTCAGCGATAGATAATCTAAGCAACATAAATAGATTGTACAATTAGTCTTATTAGACTCAATCGGGATAGCAGGACTTGAACCTGCGACATCCTGCTCCCAAAGCAGGCGCGCTACCAAACTGCGCTATATCCCGTAGCCATGTAGTCATTATAATAGGACAAATAATAAATGTCTACTATAATTTCTTAAACTGTATTAGCGAGGATACCAAAACATTCCTTTAACACCATCTGGATCAGTAATGAAACCTAAATGCTTATAAAATGAAATGACCTGTGGATCAGCAAATAGTGTAATTGTTGTTATATCAGCAAGGCGTAATTGTTGAACTATCTGATTCATTAAAGTTTTACCTAGTCCTTTGCCTTGGAAATCAGGGTGCACGACAACATCCCAAATGGTAGCATTAAATGCGTGATCCGAAGTAGCACGAGCAAAACCAATCAAGTATTGCTGATTGTCTTTTCTATGAAACAACGAAACTGTCAAGAAGCTATTTTCTATAGCAGTCCTAACTTTTCTAAAAGGTCTACGAACCCAGCCTACAGAATCACATAACTTCTCCAAGTCGTATAAATTGACATCTTTGGTCGTACTGAGATAGATCTCAATATTATCCCCTTGATAACTAAGCTGATCAATTAATAATATATCACTTGCCACATTTTTAGTATCCATATGTTTATGCCAATATAAAAGTATTGAACCAGCGTTTTTAAAAAAGACTTTCCATGAAATCATAGTAATTTATTTAACATTAATTTCTTTAAAGAACAATAAATCAACATACTAGAACTTACATTGAAAACGAAGCATAGTACAGTATTATAAATATTATACCATATATCAATATCTCAACAATTGTTACCAGTTATAAATAAAATAACCGTAAGCTACCATGTTCTTCTAATATAAGTATCAAGGAACAATAAATTTGAGTAGAAGTAGAATAAAGTTAACTATTTATTAAATTATGCTAGAAAAGTGATGGAGGATACAAAGTGAAGAGATTCTTAATTATTGTATGTATATGTACTGGATGCCTATTCGTATTTTCAAATAACGCGTATTCTGATGTTGCTGGATTGGTACCGTGCAAAGATTCAATTGCATTTAATAAAAGGTTAAAAAGCAGCATTAAGAAATTAGAAGTTAGACTAGCAAAATACGAAGCTTCTACACCACCAGCTATTGCTCTTGAATCTCAAATAGCTAAAACTAAGAATCGTTTTGATAGATATGGTAAAGCTGGCTTACTTTGTGGTACAGATGGACTACCTCACTTGGTAACCGACGGGAGATGGAGTAGGGCCGGGGACTTCGTTTTTCCTGGCCTGTTATTCATCTATATAGCGGGATGGATCGGTTGGGTTGGAAGAGGATACTTGCAAGCAATATCTACAAGCAATAAACCAACAGAAAAAGAGATTATTTTGGATGTACCATTGGCTCTAAAGTTTTCTGCGTCTGGATTTACATGGCCTTTAGCTGCTTGGCAAGAGTTTACAAGCGGCAAGTTGATTGAAGCAGAAGAAAATATTACGGTCTCTCCTCGTTAGAGTAATTCATTTATCAAAAAAATACAGGCATAACTTATTATGGATAACAATTTATTAAAATATTTGTCAACGGTACCAGTTATTGGTGCAGTATGGATAACTTTCACTGCTGGGCTTGTAATCGAAATTAACCGCTTTTTCCCAGACGTACTTTATTTTTATCTATAAATAATGACAGAAGATATTCAACTTAAAAGAGAATATTAGTTAAGTTAACGAGTATACAATAGGGCAATTATAGCCCTATTTTCTACGAAAGAAATATAACATAAGTTTGTTATTGTATTATTAAGTTAAGTTTTAGCTACAATAAGTTTAGACAATTATATAACAAAAGATTATGAGCTTAATAAGTCAAATCATTGTCACAGCAGACAATGAACTAAGGTACCCAACGATAGGTGAACTTCAAGCAATTCAAGAATATCTAAACACTGGAGAGAAAAGAATACAAACAATCTCTACCCTGCGTGATAATGAGAAGGAAATTATTCAAAAAGCTAGCAAGGCCATTTTTCAAATTCACCCCGAATATATAGCACCTGGAGGAAATGCACAAGGTGCAAGAAAAAGATCTTTATGTCTCAGAGATTATGGTTGGTATTTAAGATTAGTTACCTATGGAGTACTTGCAGGTGATAAAGATGCTGTCGAAAAAATAGGGGTAATTGGGGTCAGAGAAATGTATAACTCTCTAGGTGTTCCGATTCTAGGCATGATTGATGCTATACAGTGCTTAAAACAAGCAACATTAGAGTTACTTCCCGATGAAGATGGACGCGTTATTGCTTCTTACTTTGACTTTATTATTAGGGGGATGTCTTAAAAATGTTATAGTTAAGATTATTATTGCACAAGACATAAGATAATGCTATAATAAAAGTATGCTTAGATATAGACAATCAAAGTTTCCAAAACATTGTCAGGGCCGGGAGGCAGCAGCAATAAAAGACATCTTTGACAAGGTCTATATTCTAAGCTCTCTACCAAATTCTGAATGCCTATCTTGACAAGACAAGTTTAATATTGAAAGATTATAAAAAAATATCTCAATACAAACTATAAAATGTATTAATATGTCAATATCAACTATTTTTTAAGCTTAATAAATTCATCTGCCATGAAAGGTTCACACATTCTTTCAACAGGTTCTGCGGTACCTAACATTTCTATAGACAACGTATCTCTAAGTAAAACTTTAAATACATCAGATGAGTGGATTTCGACTCGCACTGGAATCAAGCAAAGAAGAATTTTAGGCAAATCACAATCTATAACAGATCTTGCAGCTGAAGCTTCTAACAAAGCTTTAAGTAACGGACTACTTCAAGCTACTGACATAGATTTAATTATTCTAGCAACATCTAGTCAACATGATCTATTTGGTAGTGCAAGTAAACTTCAAGCAATAATAGGTGCCAAAAATGCAATTGCTTTCGACATTACTGCAGCCTGCTCAGGGTTTGTTATTGCCTTAGCCACGGCTACTCAATTTATAGAAACAGGTACCTATAAAAACGTATTAGTTGTTGGGGCTGATATATTATCTCGATGGGTCGATTGGTCTGATAGAAGGACATGCATCCTATTTGGGGACGGTGCTGGCGCTGCCATTGTACAAACTGACACAGGGAATAAGAATGATATACTATCATTTCAACTAAATACAAATGGATTGGCATCTAATCACTTATCAATACCGTATAGGAAAAATTATAGTAATACTGGATCTATACATTATTCAAGTGGAAGATACAGTTACTTAACAATGAATGGTAAAGAAGTATACAAATTTGCTGTGTCCCAAGTACCAGAAAGTATAAAAAAATGTCTTGAAAAAGCGGACATATGCACAAAGGATATATCGTGGCTACTATTACATCAAGCAAACCAAAGAATTTTAGAAACTGTTGCACTTAAACTTGGTATACCAAGCCACAAAATTATTTCAAATATTCAATATTATGGCAATACCTCTGCCGCTTCAATACCTCTTGCGTTGGATGAAGCATTTCAGTCCGGACACATTTGCAATGGTGATATTATCGTTATAGCAGGATTCGGAGCTGGTCTTACTTGGGGTACAACAATCATAAAGTGGAATGTAATAGAGTAAATCATAAAATCAAATAAATATATTATAATATCAAGAAAAGAGCTAGGTTTAGACATAAAATAGTAATATTATTATTATCTATGAGATATAAAATATCTAATAGACTGGATATTCTAGTTACAGAATTACACAAAATTAAAAAAGGAATCAATGTATGACAGCATCATTATCTAGCTTTTTGAATAGTTTAATACTTGGTGCTTTTATTGTAGTATTACCTATCACAGCCGCTTTACTTTTTGTTAGCCAAAAAGATAAAACAATCAGAGACTAAAACATAAACCTTGACATAACACAATACAAAACCGTAAATCCACATAGATTGTATTTTAATACAACTATATTAAAGAATTAAACAAAAAATTACCTGAAGTATGTCTTTATCTGACTGGTTGTTAGCGAAGAGGAATTCACAGACTGGATTTTGCTTAAGCACAACTAATATAACAATACCAGAAGGATTGTGGGTTAAGTGTAACAAGTGCGGTTTGTTAATGTATTATAAAGCACTAAACCGTAACCATAGAGTCTGTCCTCAATGCGGACACCACTTTCCTACATCAAGCCGAGAACGAATTGAACAACTGCTAGATCATGGATTATTTCATATAATGAATGATACGTTAACGTCAACTGATCCATTAGGTTTTAAAGATCAAAAACTATACGGAAAGCGATTAAAAGACATGAAAGCAAAAACCGGGCTACAGGACGCAGTTGAAACCGGCTTAGGAACGATAGGCTCAATACCAGTAGCAGTTGGAATTATGGATTTTAGATTTATGGGCGGTAGTATGGGGTCTGTAGTAGGTGAAAAGTTAACACGTCTGATAGAAGTAGCTACCGAACGACGAATACCTGTAATCATAATATGTGCCTCGGGTGGTGCTAGAATGCAGGAAGGATTACTAAGTTTAATGCAAATGGCAAAGATCTCTTCTGCATTGCAGAAACATCACGAGGAAAGGTTACTATACATACCGATTCTTACCTCACCAACCACTGGAGGAGTTACAGCAAGTTTTGCTATGTTAGGAGACTTGATAATTGCGGAACCAAAAGCATTAATTGCTTTTGCTGGTAGAAGAGTAATAGAGCAGACAATAAAGGAAGAATTACCGGATAACTTTCAGACCTCCGAATATTTATTTGAGCATGGATTTATAGACTTAATCGTACCTAGAACAGAGTTAAAGCAAAGATTAACTCATATATTATCATTACATTAAAGTATCGCGTATTAAGATTAAATTCTAAACTTATTGCTATTTTAGAATAAGTAATCTAAGACAGCACTATTAAAATCATAGAGATAGTCAAGTAGGAAAACAATCATACACAACCTGACCGCGGTCGATATAATAATAATCGGCAAGCAATATATATAAAACTAATATAAACAATCTTATATAATGACTATATTGAAACGCTTTTCTTCATTAACATTTATGCTAAGTTTAATACTTGCAACATTATCATGTGCTCAAACATATGCTATTGATTTAGATGAGACAACTTTAACAGTTCCTTTGAACCAATCTGGTAAAACTACTGTACTGACTCCAGAACAAGTTAAACGAGGCAAGAGGCTATTTAATAACACATGTTCACAATGCCATAATGGTGGTATTACAAAGACAAATCCAAATATTGGACTTGATCCAGAGGGCTTAAGCTTAGCTACTCCGCCAAGAGATAACATAGAAGGATTAATTGATTATATGAAAAATCCTACGAGCTATGATGGAGCCGAATCAATAGCTGAGTTACATCCTAGTATCAAAAGTGCAGAGATTTTTCCAAAGATGCGCAACTTGACAGATGATGACCTATTCACGATTGCAGGCCATATATTGGTACAACCAAAAGTTGTTCTAGAGAAATGGGGAGGTGGTAAGATTTATTATTAATATATCGATTCTTATTCAAAACAAACATGTAAAACATATTGTATAATAGTTTATTTAATATATCATTATTTTTAGGAGTAATAAAATTGAACAAAGTTTTATCGTTATCAGGACTAATTATAGGAACCACCATTTTCGGTCTGTCTAGTCAAGCAATTGGAGCAGATATAGCAGCTGGTGAGCAAATTTTTAATGCTAACTGTGCTGCATGCCATGCTGGAGGCAATAATGCAATTATTACAGAAAAAACATTAAAGAAAGATGTTCTAGAAGCAAATGCTATGAACAGTGTTGACGCTATCACGGTACAAGTTACTAATGGTAAAGGTGCTATGCCAGCATTTGGCGGCAGGTTAGAGTCCGAAGATATTGACAATGTAGCTAATTATGTATTAAGTCAGGCTGAACAAGGCTGGTAATAATAGAATAGGATTTAACATATATATTTTAAGATAGATAGCTTTGACTTGAATAATGCTATCTATCTTATTTTTCCTTTACTTACATACCTTACCATAAAACTTTAAATAACATAATGTTTGATACAAAAGCTCAAAAAGCTATTTTAGTGCTTGAAGATAAAACAACATACTATGGATGGTCTCTGGATGCATGTGATAGTGCTATAGGTGAAGTAGTTTTTAATACTGGCATGACTGGTTACCAAGAGGTAATGACTGATCCAAGCTACAAAGGACAAATAGTAACTTTTACATACACAGAAATAGGAAATACTGGTATCAATGATCAAGATGACGAATCAGTAAGACCTTCTATAAAAGGAATAGTTACAAGAAATCTTTGTCTGGAGTCAAGTAACTGGAGGAAGAATCAGTCACTTATAGATTATTTGAAGGAAAATCAAATCGCACATATTTATGGAATTGATACGCGTGCCTTAACTAAGCATTTAAGGAAAACTGGTACAATGAACGGATATATCTCCACTGTATGTTTGGATCCAATTGTATTGCAAAATAAGATACTAGTAGAACGTGAACAAGATAACAGAGATATAGTTAAACAAGTATCGACTAGTAATGAATATCAATTTATCTTAAAAACAAATTCCACAATAATTTACAACCAGTATCGTAGTCAAAAAATTAACCAAGACATTAATGTACATATAATAGTGGTAGACTTCGGTGTAAAAACAAATATTTTAAGAAACCTATTTAAGTATACAAAATATATCACTGTCGTACCATCCGAAACATCGTCGAAAGAGATTTTAAGACACAAACCTGATGGAATTTTATTATCGAATGGGCCTGGTGATCCGGCACTATTAACTTACGCAGTGGATAATGTGAGAGATCTTATTAAAACAAATATTCCTTTGTTTGGAATTTGCATGGGACATCAAATTTTAAGTTTGGCTATGGGATTTAAGACGTTCAAATTAAAGTTTGGACACAGAGGATTAAATCATCCTGTAGGATACCGAAAACAAATTGAAATCACAAGTCAAAATCATGGCTTTGCAACAATTAGTAATCCTAAATTGGACGAAGATGTACTAATAAATCAAAAAAATTACAATGACAATACGATTGCAGCTTTATGTCACAGAAAGCATCCTTCATTTGCTGTACAGTATCATCCAGAAGCAAGTCCTGGACCTCATGATTCGTTAAATCTGTTTGAGCACTTCATTAGAATAGCTATTATGGTAAAAAGCGACCCCTTTATCGTACGACAATCACAAAATAAGATGCAGAGCTAGTGAGACTTTTTACAAGAAGTCTCATCCCAAGCAGGATGGGTGAACAGCGCTGCTAATACTTGTACACCACGCAATTGATTAAATAATGGTAAATGTCCTGGTGGAGCAGTAACATTCCAAACAAATTCATTTGGATAACGGCAGTTAACATTATTAACTTTCCAGCCTATTTTAGACCAAAATGTTTCCCAATCAGAATTTGTTGATAGCCAAATGTCTCTCTGGACAGACAATCCAAATAATCCTTGAGAATGAACCTGCCATAGCTTATCTATAGTCAACAAATCAGTAGTAGGCATCAAACTAATGTCGGTAAAGTAGAGCCATTTTCTATCATGTCTACCATTAACTTGAGACAGATTACACAATAATACCTGTGTTAATTTATCTGCACTCTGAAATTGTTTCGTAACTAACAATTGCTGTAGGGGAGAGTAATCAATTCCGACAGCCGAATTCAGGGCTACAATGCCAGAAGCGAGGAATTTATTAAGATCATTCAGGATAGAATTATATTTGGACTCCCGTAGGAGTTCAAAAATCAGTCCATCGACGTCACTAATTTGGACAAAAGGATCATCTTGTCTAGATAACAAAACTGACAACAACTGTTTCTGACCATTATATCCTGTGCTATAAATCTCATGGATCAAAGCAAATTGTTGTGATTTAAGAGAACTATTGCCACTACTACCAGAAGATAACATCAACAATTTTCTAGAGCTACTATCAGTGTTATTTGTCTTTATCATATTCAACAAAAAGTTTAAAAGGTTTGATTTATTTATAATATAACTGCAATTTTACTTGTTACGAGTAACAATTGCTATACTCTTCAGGACAATTTTTAGGCTATTTGTTATGCAGTAACGAACTAAATAAATAAGTACTTTACCAATAAGCAAGAATATTGTCTGTATCTTAGGTAGTACAAAATCTTGAAGTTCTAACAATACAATTATCACAATATGGAAATTCGATAATATTTCTAAATCATTTTCTCTGTGTGCATAGATGTATTGACAATGAAGACCTTTAGTACTAAAGATCCAAACGCGATAACGATTATTATAAATAATTCTTGGTCGTTGAAAATAATAAGAGAGGTAGTTACTCCAAGTTAAATTATTCTTAAAAGTAGCAATTGATCTTGCGGAAACATATGTATTACGGCAAATTTTATTAGTTTTTAAAAATCTAAACAATACCAAGATCGAACTATCCGAGTTTATTAAGCAGTAGAATATTAAGTCAGCTAGTTGTATAATTAAATTATCCAATAGAATCTCAACATGTTGTACAGGTACTTTATTATTGGGAAACAAATACGTTTGAGTCGTATCTCCTGAACTACCGAAAACTAAATAAATTAATAGATTTTTTAATAGTAAATTGTGTTCCGAAGCAATTCGTCTGTACGATACTAGAGATCTCAGACGAGCTACACTTATGCTCACATTGCTTAGCTTAAAAATTTGTCGGAAGTTCAGCAAAGATTTATTGATCAAATCAATCAATATTTTTTTGTTAAGTACCTCCATGTCCGAAACATTAATATCAAGCTCAGTTATATCTAAAATTAAAATTTCTAACTCGAGTAGAATAATTTTAAAAAGCTCCTGTTTAACGCGGCTGCCAACAATATCAATTGCTAAGATATTAGAAGTTTTATTATGTAGGTTAAAGTTTAACTTGATATAAATCTTCTTAAATAAGTTAGATACCTGATTGTTTAAGTATGTTCCCCGCGTTGTTGCCCAGTATGTTATCATAACAATATTAGTTGTATTAGAATTGGTATAATCTAACAATGTAAATATGCTTACCTACTAATGTATTCAAAAACTTTTGTGAGTTTCAGCAAAATGATGTTGAAGTAGATATGTTTGACATAGAGTATAATGAGACACATAACTCATCTATTAATATTAAATTTAGATCTTTTAGTATAGTAAATAATGACCATCTATTACTTTGCAATTGCAAGCCAAGACTTTCTACTTCACGAAGAACCTTTAGAAGAGGTTTTAAGGGAAAGAATCAATCATTACAAGAACATTGAAAAGGTTATTGACTTCTGGCTTATAGTAAATCCAGAATTCATAAACGCTACAGAGATGGCAAGTATAAAGAAGCAACTCACAAAACCTTCAGCAGCGATTCTGTCCCATAATAAAACATTCATCGAATGGCTTAAGCTAAGATTTGGCTTTGTGATCACTGGAGAATTTGAATCACCTTCTAATGAGATACCAAGTCCCTTGAAAAGTAGTGGCTAGAAAAGATAAATAGCTAACTAACTTTCTATTTTTCCTTATCAAATAATGCACTACAATAGACTACTTTCTTGAGAGGGATTCACAAATAGTGTCAAGATTTCTTTACTAAATGTATCAGCGGCTTTAGACTTATAGCGATTTGGGTTAACTATAATCGAAAGCATACGCTTAATAGTAACATTTTCAATTTTTGCCCAATGTAATATACCTAGCTCCAATTCTTTAGCTATAGCAGAAACTGAGACAAAAGCTGCTCCAAGACCCGATTGGACTGCGTTCTTGATTGCTTCTATTGAGTTAAGCTCCATCTCAATTTTAAATCGGCTACTATCGATATCATATTGATGTAAAACATTATCGATCACCTTACGAATTGTTGACTGTGTATCTAAAGCAATAAATCGAAGACGATACAAATCTTCTTTTTGTATATTATTTGCAGTAGAAAAAATATGAGATGTAGGTAGTATTAATGCCAACTCATCTTCTGCATATGAAGTTACTTGTAGTACATCTTGTAATTCACAAGGAATTTCACCGCCAATAACTGCAACGTCGACCTGTCCATTAGCAACGCTCCAGGAAATTAAACGAGTTGAGTGTACTTGAAGTTGAACTGTAACCTGAGGATAACGCTGCCTAAATAAACCTATCAATCTAGGCATCAAGTAAGTTCCTGTAGTCTGGCTAGCTCCAACAACCAATGTGCCACCTTGGAGATTTTGTAAATCCTCCAAAGCACGACAGGTTTCTTCACATAGAGCTAAAATTCTTCCTCCGTAACGAAGCAATAAGCTACCGGCTTCCGTTAATGTAGCACGTTTATTGCTTCGCTCAAAAATAGGCATGTTCAGTTGCTTTTCAAGATTCTGTATTTGCAGACTAATTGCCGGCTGTGAGACATACAAGCTATCAGCTGCTCTTTTAAAACTGCCCTCCTTAATAATGGCTTTTAAAATTCTTAACTGGTCTAAGGTGAAGGGTAAGTCTCTCATAAAATAGTAGTGCAAATAGGGTGAATTTATATAATAGCTACAAACATGTATCCGAACATTGCTATCTATTGCAATTTGTAATGCAGAATAAATAATATCATAATATAATGTTATCATGACTATCGTATAATAATATAAGATCAATAACTAAGTAAATTATCATAAATAAATAATTAATTAATTACAAGGAAAAATTAACACATGGACATGAGACTTTTAATTGTATTAATTCCTGTATTAGCTGCTGCTTCTTGGGCGTTATATAATATTGGCCGTGCTGCTCTTCAACAGTTACGAAGTATGAACTCATAAACATACTCTTAAACAACAAGCATGGGGAATAAATCCCCATTAAAACTAAATGTAATAATACAATAACTATTTTATTTTTCTAGAGTAACTATAATGGCTGTACCTAAGAAACGTACCTCAAAAGCAAAATCTCGATCTCGTAAGGCAAATTGGAAAATAAAAGCTTACTACGCAAGCTCTAAAGCTATTTCACTCGGGAAATCTGTTCTAAGTGATAAAAATCAAAGCTTTGTATATATAAACAATAGTAGCAAAGATATAGATCAATAAGTGCGTTACAAGTATAACAATAAAAGGAGAAGGTGAATCGTTGACCAGCAACGTCGTGCAATTAATAAATAACTAGTATGAAATTTAAATTATTACTAGAATGCTTAATCCTAATTTGAATTTCTTAATACGATGTCATCAAACAGGTCAGGTTTGGTTATTTAATTGTGGAGAAGGATGCCAAAACATAATACAGCAAAAGAAGATAAAAGTTAGCCAGATTAACAATATAGTTATCACTAACTTAAAAATAGAAAATTTAGCTGGCATTATGGGTCTACTTGCTAGCCTAAGTTTGACAAATAATATATACGAAAAAAGTCTCAACATGTATGGACCTCCGGGCTTATTACATTATCTTCAATTTGCCCGTAAATATTCTCATACTGCTTTCAAATATTCACTCATCATACACATAATCGAAATAAGCAGTATTCTTAAGAAATTTCCGTATTTTTTTTACTTTGTTCATAGCAGTAAGTGGAAGCACAATCTTATCCCGATTTTCTTAGAGAGTGAAAAAAATGGTAGGTTCCAATCTAATAAAGCGCTTTTATATGGCATAGAATCGGGGCCTATTTACGGTTGCCTAAAAAGGCATAAAAAGTATCTATTGCCGGATGGTAGTATAATATCAGGAAAATATTTTACTTGTTCTTATGCTATAGGAATAAAAATCTTGTACTTAAGAAACACTTATGGATTCAGGTTAACCTTGGAACTATTGTCGAGTTTTGCACACGTTGTTTGTAAGTAATTACTTAGTCTATATTATTAAGAAGCTAAGTGTTATTACTTGTATTAATACTGTATAGTATGTATCATATATTTGTATGAGCATGCGTCTTAGAACGCAAAATTCTTATTATACTTTAGTCAAAAACAATTCTATGATATACGCAATAGTCGAAGCAGGGGGAAAGCAAATATGGGTTAAGCCTGGGCGCTTCTACGATATTAACAAAGTTACAGCCAATCCGGGAGATAGAATCACATTGGACAGGATTCTGTTTTTCAGAAACAATGATAAGTTAATGCTAGGACAACCCTGCATTCCTAATATATATGCAAAATGTAAAGTACTAAAACATATTCGCGGCAGGAAAATCACAGTATTCAAAATGAAACCAAAGAAAAATATGCAGTCAAAGAACGGACACAGACAAGAAATGAGTAGAATACTGGTTGAATCGATAAAAACCCAAACATCTTAAACTTATATATGGCACATAAAAAAGGTAGCGGTAGTACAAAAAATGGCCGCGACTCCAATTCCAAAAGACTAGGAGTCAAGAAATACGGCGGTGAAATTGTAAGAGCAGGCAATATTTTAATACGACAAAGAGGTACTAAAATACAACCAGGCGATCATGTTGGAAGAGGCAAAGACGATACTTTATTTGCACTAATTGATGGTCAAGTACATTTCAAAAGTACAAAAAATAACAGAAAAATCATTAGTGTATGTCAGAGTAATACATTGAGCCAACTTGATCCATGAAGACACTTTAGTTGCTCGTCGATTTAAACATATTATGTTATAGGCTATTTTGTTACATCAATGATCAAGAAAATCATCATTTCACATTTCAACAATATAGCTGCTATTATAGAAAATAGTAAAATTCAAGAACTTATAGTCATCAATAATACATATCAAGTCAACGATATTTATATAGGGACTGTTCAAAAAATATTTACCAGCATAAACGCAGCATTTGTTAAGCTTAACTACCATGATAAAAGTGGTTTCATTCATGTCAACGACCTAAAGTATATTAATCCACGAGTAGATTTACATCTGCGTAGCATCACTGATGCCTTGGCAATAAGACAAAAACTACTAGTTCAAATTATCAAAGAACCTACTAAGAGTAAGGGCCCAAGGTTAACTACAAACATTCATCTTTCAGGACAATATCTAGTCTTAATGCCGTTTAACAACAAAGTATGTGTTAGTCAAAAAATTTACGATGAGAGTGAACGTGTATTTTTAAGAGCATTTGGCATACTAATAAAACCTTCTAACACGGGTATCCTTTTCAAGGACTCTTCTAGGGGTATAAAAGAGAAGGTACTAATTGAAGAATTAAGCAGTCTACGAAAACAGTGGGACTTTATCGAAAAATCATCCATCACAACAATTTGCCCATCGTTAATAAATTACAATGATGACTTAATACGAAAAATTCTAATAGATTATCTTGATCGGGAAGTTGACCTGATTGTTGCAGATTCTGTCAAAAGCCTACAAAGATTATATGAATATCTCCAACTTAGGTATGATCAGATGTATAAAAGTCAAATACGACTACAATTGTACGAAGAGAATACGTGTATTCTAGAAGCCTTCAGAGTAAACTCTACAATATTTGAGATTTTAAAAATTAAAATAGAACTTGATTCAGGAATATATATTTTTATTGAATCTTCCGAAGCATTAACGATTATAGATGTAAATTCAGGATCTTTCAATCAAAACCTTAATTCATATGATTCAATATTGCAGACTAATTGTTTAGCAGCTAGTGAAATAGCATACCAATTGCAGGTACGTAACATTAATGGTATCATCATTATAGATTTTATAGACATGAAAACACAAAAAGATCAATTAAAACTAATTGATCACCTAAGTAAAGTACTTAAAGACGATAGAGCAAGGCCCGAAATTGTACAGCTATCAGAGCTAGGGCTAGTAGAATTGACAAGAAGACGGCGTGGACAGAGCTTGAAAGAAATTTTCGGTAGTTCCGAAGGAACCGAAAGAGATAAGCAACAAGATCAGAATTCAATGAGTGTTAGTCATCAAAAGAATTTGACGATGGCAGTTCAAGACATTAATGCTACTTTTTTCAACAAGAGGTTTAGACAGTTATTAAAAGTGAGAAATTCGATGGAGTGTAATGTAAAGAGACACTTTTCGCCATTAGCACATAGATATATAATACCTCTGCAACTGTATCACTCAATGATAGATAATCAACTAGCAATCCTGTAGATACATTTGCTACAGTATAGTTATTTTAGTGAAGGTAAAAAAGCGGCACTTACTACTCGAGTAAGTACCGCTATTGTTTTTACAAGTTATGATTCTTTATAAATGCTAATCTAATCGATTAACCATTTACAGATGGAGCAACTAAAGCTACTGGACAAGACGTACCAGATGCTAAGTCTAGTGGGAAGTTGTGTGCATTACGTTCATGCATAACTTCCATACCTAGGTTAGCTCTGTTAAGAATATCAGCCCAAGTGTTGATTACACGACCTTGGCTATCAACAACAGATTGGTTGAAGTTGAAACCGTTCAGGTTAAAAGCCATAGTGCTTACTGACATAGCAGTTAACCAGATTCCTACTACAGGCCATAGACCTAAGAAGAAATGTAATGCACGAGAGTTGTTGAAACTAGCGTATTGGAAAATTAAACGTCCAAAGTAACCGTGAGCAGCTACGATGTTATAAGTTTCTTCCTCTTGACCGAATTTGTAGCCATAGTTAGCTGATTCATTTTCAGTTGTTTCTCTGATTAAACTAGATGTTACTAGAGAACCGTGCATAGCACTGAATAGAGATCCACCGAATACACCTGCAACACCTAACTGGTGGAACGGATGCATAAGAATGTTATGCTCTGCTTGGAAAACAAGCATGAAGTTGAATGTACCAGAGATACCTAGAGGCATACCATCAGAGAAGCTTCCTTGACCAATCGGGTATACAAGGAATACTGCTGCTGCTGCTGCTACAGGTGCTGTGAAAGCAACTGATATCCATGGGCGCATACCTAAACGGTAGCTTAATTCCCATTCACGACCAATGTAGCAACATACACCAAGTAAGAAATGAAGAACAACTAATTGGTAAGGTCCACCATTGTAAAGCCACTCATCTAAAGATGCAGCTTCCCAAATAGGGTAAAAATGAATACCAATCGCTGCAGAACTAGGGATAACAGCACCTGAGATGATGTTATTTCCGTATAGTAGAGAACCAGCAACGGGTTCGCGGATACCATCAATATCTACTGGAGGCGCAGCAACGAATGCAATGATGAATACAGATGTAGCTGTTAATAATGTAGGAATCATTACAACACCAAACCAACCTATGTAAAGGCGGTTTTCAGTGCTAGTGATCCAAGTACAGAAACGTTCCCACAGGCTTGCGCTTTCGCGTCTTTCTAAAGTAGCAGTCATAATTTTATTTTTTTAGGATTAATTTAGATACTCCCCAGAGATCTAGTCCTCTGTTAGTACATAATTACATAATTTTGCGTCATAAGAATAAGATATTGTAAAAAACCTCAGTAAGTAGACTGTTGAACAAAACAACGCTGTAACTAATTTAGTGAGAGCGGTCAATGGATATAATCTTATGTAGACACAACTTAGCGATGGAGTAAGCGAATTAGGTATTGACCTTTCGGGATTCTTCGATCAAAATGTAGGAGCTAGGTAAGAATGGCCGGCATTGCTCATGCTAAACTTGTATTAATGGCACTGAGTATAGACAGGACAAGATTCACCTAACTAAAGAACTATTAAAGCTAATAAAATATACATACAATGTCACACCTAAGTAAAATTAAAACAAAGATTACCAGTCACCAAAGACTGGCCAAAGTACTGCACAACCTTCAAATAGATCATACCGTTTACGACGATGATAATAGTCAACCTGCTTTTAGCTTACGAGAACCTGAAGAATATACCCAGAACAGTTATTTAACCGTATTTACTTGGGATGGAGATAGCTATCAAATTATTGCAGATTCCTCTACTTGGCAAGAAAAACATATGCTTGAGGCAATGGCAGACAAGGTGTACCAAACGTATGCTTATCAAACGGTCCTAGAAGAAGGATATAAACAGGGTTTCAAAAATGTTGACAATTACTCGCGGAATGATGGGTCATTAAGACTGGTTCTAGAAAAGTGGCGAGATTAATGAATTATGTGCGGACGGAGAGACTTGAACTCTCACGAGATAATCTCACTAGATCCTAAGTCTAGCGTGTCTACCAATTCCACCACGTCCGCGCTGCTTTACATAGAAGTAATCATAACACGATAATCTATAAAAAGCAATCTTACCATACAGGACAACGCTATTGTATTTCATACCTCAATAGATTAAGATGATCACAGGCCCACACTTCCTCAGTAGCTCAGTGGTAGAGCGGTCGGCTGTTAACCGATTGGTCGTAGGTTCAAGTCCTTCCTGGGGAGATATGTAAAAGTAAACTAATATAATCAAATAAAAATATGTTATCTAATCAACTGCCAACAATACTATATACAGTGCAACAGTACATAACAACAGTTCTTATTAGTCAAACGAACAATATTACGTTACTTAGTATTCTTACAGCTTTTATAAGTGGATTAGTGACGAGTGCTAGTCCCTGTGTTGTATATTCAATACCTTTTATGGCGATTTACGTAAATCGTCATAGAAAGAAAAGGATAAATCTTATATTTTTAATTTCAGGCATTTGTACAAGCTTACTGTTGATAGCTGTCAGTTCTGTGATACTGAAAAAAAATTACTGGAACCTATTCAGTAAAGTTCCACTCCTGTGGCCTATAACAATTATCATCTTAGGCTTTAGTTTGCTAAATCTAATTAAATTAAATTTTCTCAGAAATAAAAAAGATGTTCAACTACCCAAGTATCTAATTAAAAATTCTTTTGTAGCAACTTACTGGGTAGGATTTAGTCTAGGCATTACAATATCTCCTTGCAGTACGCCAATCACAATAGCTTTAATCGCATGGATTAATACAACACAAAATTACTTTGTCGGGTTAGTTTTATTACTAATATACCTATTGGGCTACGTAACTCCGCTTATTATGACTAGCTTATCTTTAACAAACGTTGATCAGCTTATGAAGTTGAGTAACAGGAGTATAAAAGTAGTACCAATAATAGGCTGCATTACCATAACAATCGGAAGTTTTTCATTATTTAAGGAAATATTCAAAATCGCTTAAATAAATTTATATATACGAATAAAGTCAAATCTTATGCTGTACAGAATTTTTCACTGGAAAGTTTTCAAGTTTTTAGGTAACTTAACATTTTCAATTTTTCTCTTACTAACTATATCTACATTAAGCATAGTTGGTACTATCATCGAGCAAAACCAAACTCTAGACTATTATAAACTCAAATATCCAGCTAATACAGAGCAATGGAATCTTAATTGGGTTTTGATCAAAAACTGTCAGCTTGACCAACTTTATACAAGCTGGTTCTTCCTGCTTTTAATGTTAGTATTTGCTGTTAGCTTAATTGTTTGCACATTTTCAACACAACTACCAAGCTTGAAAAATGCCCGTAGATGGAAAATAAAAAAACAACTAGGTCAAGAAAATCGTTTAGGAAAGACACATATAAATCAGTATAGCACTTACAGTTTCAGTCTTTATAATCTTAATAAAATAGGTTACCACGCATTTTACCAAGCAGGAACCATATACGGCTACAAAGGCATATATGGTCGGCTAGCACCTGTGTTTGTACATCTGAGCTTAATACTTCTGCTAGCAGGTTCTGTTATTAGTCTTTTTTCATCATTTTACATACAGGAACTGATACCTGAAGGAGAATCATTTAATTTACAAAATACTACTAATGCCGGACAGTTAAGTAAGGTTCCTAGCTATATAACCGGGAGAATAGAAAAATTTTCAATTGAATACTATTCTGACCTATCGGTAAAACAGTTTTACTCATCGGTTCAACTTTACAATCATCAAAGCAAAAAGTCTAACGAAAAAACTATTTCTGTAAACCGACCGATGAAGTTCGAAGGATTAACTATTTACCAAACCGACTGGGAAATATACGGCTTGAAGATAAAAATAGGTAACAATAAGGCGGTTCAAATACCGACAACAAAAATAGCTAGTGGTAATAATAGATATTGGGTAGCTTCAATTCCATATGCAAATGATAATTATTTATCATTTGTATTATCTAATATAGAAGGTAATGTAGGATGCTACGATCAAAAGGGAGAACTTATCCAAGATATAAGAGTTGGTCAATTTTATAGTATTAATCATATACCTGTAGAAATTAATTCGATTCTAACAAGTACAGGGTTACAAATTAAACAAGATCCGGGAGTTAATCTGATATATAGCAGTTTTGTACTACTTATGCTAAGTAGTACAATTAGTTATATGTCATTTTCTCAAATATGGATATTACAAAATACTAACTGTATTTCAATATCAGGATTTACAAACCGTGCACAAATAGGTTTTGAAGAAGATTTATGGACAATAAAAAGGATTGTGGTCAACAATCAATAAACATGTTCTACAAAATTGCAAAGCAATTGCTTTCCTTGGCTAGTCCACAAACTTTCCGGATGAAATTGTATACCTTGTAACTTAGGAAAGTCTTTATGCTGACATGCCATAATAACACCCGAATCAGTCCATGCTGTTGCAAGAATGTTCTCTGAGATATCTAATGGATTTATTGTTAAGCTATGGTATCTAGTACCAATGAATGGGTTCGGGACACAATCAAATAGACCCTTACTATCATGATAAATTAATGATGTTTTACCATGTATGGGTTCAGGAGAATGTACAATATCACATCCGAACATAGAAGCAATTGCCTGGTGGCCCAAACATACTCCTAGAATAGGTACTCGATGAGCTAATCGTTGAATTAAGTCGAGTGACACGCCTGAATCTGAGGGAGATCCTGGGCCAGGAGATATAATTATTGATCTTGGAGACATATCACTCACTTCATCAACAGAAATCATATCATTTCTCACTACTCGAGTTGAGATGCCAAACTCGCCAATAGCTTGTTCTAAGTTATAGGTGAAACTGTCGTAGTTGTCAATTATCAATATCATTATATTACTCCTAGTAATTTACTGAGGATACTAAACAGGAAGACCGAATATTGGTGAACTTGGCATCGCATAATTCGCCTTTCTCATGCGCCTAGCAAAATAAGCGTAACGGCCAGATTTTACACCTAAACTAATCGATTTAGCCATAAGATTAGGTAACTTAGCTTGAGCAATCGCCGAATTAACCAAAACAGCAGATGCTCCTATCTCCATAGCTTTAACAGCATCACTTGCCGTACCGATCCCTGCATCAACGACGACAGGAATAGATGCATTGTCAATTATTATTTGAATATTTTCTAGATTCTGTAAGCCCTGTCCAGAACCAATAGGGGAGCCTAGGGGCATAACTGTGGCGCAACCTATTTCTTCAAGCTGTTTCGCTAATACAGGATCCGGATAGATGTATGGAAGTACTACATAGTTTTTATTAATTAAATACTCGGCAGCCTTTAAAGTCCCAAAAGGATCAGGAAATAGATGATGAGGATCCGGTATAACTTCCAACTTCACAAATTTGTTTCCTTCTTGGCCTAGTTTTTTGCAAATCTCATGACCAAGCGAAGCTATTCGAATTGCTTCTTCGGCAGTCGTACAGCCAGCAGTATTAGGGAGTAAAAATAATGAATGCCACGGTAAAGTTTTCAACAAACTATACTTTTTAGTAGTACCAACATTTTGCAATCTTCTTATTGCAACAGTTACCATAGAAGGACTAGCTGCTTCAATACTTTGCATCGCAATATCAGCGCTCTCGTACTTACCTGTTCCGAGCATTAATCTTGAATTGAAAGATTTACCGCCTATCACTAAATTACTTTCATCACCAATAAGATTTTCAGTACCTGGGATCGTATTTGATAAAGCCATATATATGTTAGTAATGGATAATATTCAAGAATCTAAATAATATTATTGTAAGATTAAAACTAGTTCTCTTTGCACACTTTTAGAACAACAGTTTGCAATTCAAGCTTAACATAATTACTATACAAGATCGTACACTTACAAAAAACTATTAACTATGCATTGTAATAGGTGAAGGTCATGGTAAGGATAGAAGTTTTAGTGCTTGCCATAACAATTACACTTCTAGTAAGCTTATCTATTATCACTATTTATTGAATATATATCTCCACAGTAGAGAAAAAATATGAACTCTAAAAACCAACCTAGCGTAACTATAATAGATAAGTTTGGCTCTATACTACCTTATTGGCTTCCTCTTTTGGAAGGTCTGCAAAATTTTGGTCAACAAATTTTGCCGGACTACCCGTTTAGTATGATGAGTATATATAAGAAGACTTTGATGCCTTTTGTTATTGTGTATGTTACCAACCCAACGTGGGCATTCCTGATTTTTTTTATTTTATACTATTTGTTCGTAAGACCTAAGAGTCCTATTCCCAACCGGCCTTTTATAAGGTTTAATGTTATACAGGCTATACTATTGTTTTTAATAAACTCTTTATTAGGCGCAACTTTTAGAGCACTACCTATTGAGTTTAGGATGAGTTTATATGGTTTAATGCTATGCAATACGTTATTTTGGTTTGTGCTTCTAACTATAACGTATTCTGTGATAAAATCAATTCAGGGGAAATATGCCAAGATACCAGTTATATCACAAGCTGTAAAAATACAGATAGACAACCGTCAATAGTACTAATATCAATAATTTATAGACAGGAAAAAAATGCTTTTAAATACTTATGAAATTATATATATCCTTAAGCCTGACGTAACTGAAGAAAAAAATTTAATGATTGTCAACGAATATAAAACTTTAATAAGAGCACGCGGAGGAGAAAATATATTTGTGCAGCATAGAGGCAGAAGACACTTAAGCTACAATATTGAGAAGTACTATGATGGCATCTATGTACAAATGACTTTTGACGGTAATGGTGTGCTAGTTCAACTTCTAGATAAGTCAATGAGATTCAATGAGAACATAATACGTTTTCTGACAATTAAACAAAGCTGTACTAGACAAACGGCAATAGGCATCTAGATTTTATATAATTCATAGCCGCGAGGAAAAATTCCTTGCGGCTACAAATTATACATCAATTATAACCTTGGTACTGAGCTACTTTCCCAAAGAGCTTCCTCTTAAGTATCATTGCCGCTACAGCATTTAACAACCGAGTTCGGGATGGTTCGGAGTGGTACTACTGTGCCATAAGTATCAAGGCTTAAAACTATTCGCTATTTTTCTTTAAAATAAATCAAGCCCTCAGTCTATTAGTACGTCTCAGCTACATACATTACTGCACTTACACTTGACGCCTATCAAACGGCTAGTCTGGCCGTGACTTTACCCGCTTTAAAGCGGTGAGAGTACTAATCTTAAGGTTGGCTTCCCACTTAGATGCTTTCAGCGGTTATCCTTTCCGCACTTGGCTACCCAGCGTTTACCGTTGGCACGATAACTGGTACACCAGCGGTGCGTCTCTCCCGGTCCTCTCGTACTAAGGAGAGCTCCTTTCAATACTCTAACGCCTACACCGGATATGGACCGAACTGTCTCACGACGTTCTGAACCCAGCTCGCGTACCGCTTTCATGGGCGAACAGCCCAACCCTTGGGACGTACTACCGCCCCAGGATGCGATGAGCCGACATCGAGGTGCCAAACCTCCCCGTCGATGTGAACTCTTGGGGGAGATCAGCCTGTTATCCCTAGAGTAACTTTTATCCGTTGAGCGACAGCCCTTCCACTCGGAACTGTCGGATCACTAAGGCCGACTTTCGTCTCTGCTCGACTTGTAGGTCTTGCAGTCAAGCTCCCTTATGCCTTTACACTCTACGGCTGATTTCCGACCAGCCTGAGGGAACCTTTGCACGCCTCCGTTACTTTTTAGGAGGCGACCGCCCCAGTCAAACTGCCCACCTGAAACTGTCTCTTGGCCGGTTGACGGCTCAAAGTTAGAATTTTAGCTTTCCCAGAGTGGTATCTCATTGTTGGCTCGTCCAGATCCTCAAACCTGTATTCTTAGCCTCCCACCTATACTGCGCAAGAAAAGCCCAAACCCAATTCCAGGTTACAGTAAAGCTTCATAGGGTCTTTCTGTCCAGGTGCAGGTAGTCCGCATCTTCACAGACAAGTCTATTTCGCCGAGTCTCTCTCCGAGACAGTACCCAAATCGTTACGCCTTTCGTGCGGGTCGGAACTTACCCGACAAGGAATTTCGCTACCTTAGGACCGTTATAGTTACGGCCGCCGTTCACCGGGGCTTCAGTTGTTAGCTTCGCTTTAGGGCTAACCAACTTCTTTAACCTTCCGGCACTGGGCAGGCGTCAGCCCCCATACATCGTCTTACGACTTAGCGGAGACCTGTGTTTTTGATAAACAGTCGCTTGGGTCTGGTTATTGCAACCCTACAAGGGTACCCCTTCTTCCGAAGTTACGGGGCCATTTTGCCGAGTTCCTTAGAGAGAGTTATCTCGCGCCCCTTAGTATTCTCTACCTACCTACCTGTGTCGGTTTAGGGTACAGGTACTTAATATTTAAGATGTATCGAGCTTTTCTAGGAAGTATGACATCAATCACTTTAACACCTTGGTGTTTTGTATTCACTTCTTTGCTCAGGTTGTTTTCGCCAACCTTCTACGCATTGACAGTTTAAACCGGTAACCAACATCCGGCTGACTTAGCCTTCTTCGTCCCTCGTCATCAATAATAAGCAGTACAGGAATATTAACCTGTTGTCCATCGACTACGCTTTTCAGCCTCGCCTTAGGTCCTGACTCACCCTCCGTGGACGAACCTTCCAGAGGAAACCTTAGGTTTTCGGGGCATTGGATTCTCACCAATGTTTTCGCTACTCAAGCCGACATTCTCACTTCTGCTTTGTCCACGTCCGCTAACGCTAACGCTTCAACCTAATACAGAACGCTCCCCTACCGATGTAAACATCCCATAGCTTCGGCAAGATACTTAGTCCCATTAATTTTCGGCGCAGGATCACTTGACCAGTGAGCTATTACGCACTCTTTAAAGGATTGCTGCTTCTAAGCAAACCTCCTGGTTGTCTATGCATTCCCACCTCCTTTACCACTTAGTATATATTTAGGGGCCTTAGCTGATGGTCTGGGCTGTTTCCCTTTTGACAATGGAGCTTATCCCCCACTGTCTCACTGGTTGATTACACACTTAGTATTCAGAGTTTGCATCGATTTGGTACCGTTCTCACAGCCCGCACCGAAACAGTGCTTTACCCCTAAGCTATAGCATCAACCGCTGCGCCTCAACGCATTTCGGGGAGAACCAGCTAGCTCCGGATTCGATTGGCATTTCACCCCTAATCACAACTCATCCGCTGATTTTTCAACATCAGTCGGTTCGGACCTCCACTTAGTGTTACCTAAGCTTCACCCTGGCCATGACTAGATCATCCGGGTTCGGGTCTGTAGACAGTGACGAACGCTCTGTTCAAGCTCGCTTTCACTATGGCTCCAGTATTCTTTACTTTAACCTGCCACTGCATACAAGTCGCCGGCTCATTCTTCAACATGCACGAGGTCAGACGTTAAGTCGTCCTCCCACTGCTTGTAAGCTTACGGTTTCATGTTCTATTTCACTCCCCTCACGGGGTTCTTTTCACCTTTCCCTCACGGTACTGTTACACTATCGGTCATTCAGTAATATTTAGCCTTACGAGGTGGTCCTCGCTGATTCACAAGGGATTTCACGTGCCCCATGCTACTCGGGATACGACTAGATAAATAAGAGTTTTCAGCTACAGGATTATCACCTTCTATGATACAAAATTCCAGTTGTTTCGCTTAACACTTATTATTTCTGTTATTGCCGTCCCACGACCCCGCAAAAACATGTTTCTGCGGTTTAGGCTGTTCCCATTTCGCTCGCCGCTACTAGGGGAATCGCTTTTGCTTTATATTCCTCTGGTTACTAAGATGTTTCAGTTCACCAGGTTTGCTCTTTCTTGCTTATAGATTCGGCAAGTAGTATGTAAGAGTTTCCTCATTCGGGTACCTCCGGTTCGTAGCTTGCTTCCAGCTCGCCGGAGTGTTTCGTCGGTAGCCACGCCCTTCATCGCTTCTGAATGCCAAGGTATCCGCCGTAAGCTCTTATTATCTTGATTTATGTTTATTAGGCGAATAATGAAAAAATTAGTAACAACATCGTTGCTGGAGATAAGCGGACTCGAACCGCTGACGTCTGCCTTGCAAAGGCAGCGCTCTACCAACTGAGCTATACCCCCTTGCTTGGGCTATCCTGGACTTGAACCAGGGACCTCACCCTTATCAGGGGTGCGCTCTAACCAGCTGAGCTAATAGCCCTTTAGCCAACAATAGTTTATTTAACTACGATCTAGGATTTTATAATTCCCTAAAAGGAGGTGATCCAGCCGCACCTTCCAGTACGGCTACCTTGTTACGACTTCACCCCAGTCACTAGCCCTGCCTTAGGCGCCCTCTTCCAGGAATGGTTAGAGTAACGACTTCGGGCGTGGCCAGCTTCCGTGGTGTGACGGGCGGTGTGTACAAGGCCCGGGAACGGATTCACCGCCGTGTAGCTGACCGGCGATTACTAGCGATTCCACCTTCATGCAGGCGAGTTTCAGCCTGCAATCCGAACTGAGGGCGCGTTTGTGAGATTGGCTTGTCTTTACAGATTAGCAACTCTTTGTCGCGACCATTGTAGCACGTGTGTAGCCCAGGGCGTAAGGGGCATGCTGACTTGACGTCATCCTTACCTTCCTCCGGTTTGTCACCGGCAGTCTCTCTAGAGTGCCCAACTTAATGATGGCAACTAAAAACAAGGGTTGCGCTCGTTGCGGGACTTAACCCAACATCTCACGACACGAGCTGACGACAGCCATGCACCACCTGTGTTCGTGTTCTCGAAAGCACTTATTCTTTTCTGAATAATTCACGACATGTCAAGCCCTGGTAAGGTTCTTCGCGTTGCATCGAATTAAACCACATGCTCCACCGCTTGTGCGGGCCCCCGTCAATTCCTTTGAGTTTCACTCTTGCGAGCATACTCCCCAGGCGGGATACTTAACGCGTTAGCTACGATACTGCACGGATCGATACGCGCAACATCTAGTATCCATCGTTTACGGCTAGGACTACTGGGGTATCTAATCCCATTCGCTCCCCTAGCTTTCGTCTCTGAGTGTCAGTTATGGCCCAGTAGAGCGCTTTCGCCACCGGTGTTCTTCCCAATATCTACGCATTTCACCGCTACACTGGGAATTCCCTCTACCCCTACCACACTCTAGCCTAGAAGTTTCCACTGCTGGTTTAGGGTTGAGCCCTAAGATTTAACAGCGGACTTTCTGAGCCACCTACAGACGCTTTACGCCCAGTGATTCCGGACAACGCTTGCATCCTCCGTATTACCGCGGCTGCTGGCACGGAGTTAGCCGATGCTTATTCTTCAAGTACCGTCAGAGCTTCTTCCTTGAGAAAAGAGGTTTACAACCCACAGGCATTCTTCCCTCACGCGGTATTGCTCCGTCAGGCTTTCGCCCATTGCGGAAAATTCCCCACTGCTGCCTTCCGTAGAAGTCTGGGCCGTGTCTCAGTCCCAGTGTGGCTGATCATCCTCTCAAACCAGCTACTGATCGTAGCCTTGGTAAGCTTTTATCTTACCAACTAGCTAATCAGGCGTGAGCTCATCTTCAGGCGAAAAAACATTTCACTTTGCAGCATATGGGGCATTAGCAATCGTTTCCAATTGTTATTCCCCTCCTGAAGGCAGATTCTCACGTATTACTCACCCGTTCGCCACTAAGGTAAACCTTCGTTCGACTTGCATGTGTTAGGCATACCGCCAGCGTTCATCCTGAGCCAGGATCAAACTCTCCATGGT